AGTAGTAAGTAGGAGGGTTTTGTAGATAAAGCAACAGATAAACAGGAATTCTGGAGCTATTGCACAAGAGTTGATCTTATTTTCTTTTTGTCTCATGTTTTTGAGATTTTGGTTTTGCGTGAATTTTTAAATTTTTTAGGACAGTAAAATGATAGGTGTTTGATTTTTGGGGGAATTTTCAAATTATAATTTAGCAAAATTTGCATATATCTTTCTTTTAGTTTTTTCTTAAATGTGATTATTGGAGAGTAAAAATGATAAATTAAAATGGATTAATAAAGTTCAGGATTGTGGATATTTTTAATTAATAAGTTTACAGGTTATGAACAATAAATTAATATAGTGCAGGATTGTTAGGTATACTGTTAGTAACTTAGGATGGTGAGTTTAATAGTGCAGGATTGTTGATTGTTTTATAACCTTACACACAAAAAACTAACATAAATTTGTTTTAGATAGTGCAGGATTGTTGATTGTTTTATAACCTTATATCCCTAACATCACTTTTGTTTAATATAGTGCAGGATTGTTGTTTATATTATTTATTTATTTATTTATTTATTTATTTATTTATTTATTTATTTATTTATTTATTTATTTATTTATTTATTTATTTATTTATTTATTTATTTATTTATTTATTTATTTATTTATTTATTTATTTATTTATTTATTTATTTATTTATGAACCCCTACACCATGTTATTATTGTTTATAGAGTTAATTGATTAGTGGTTTTGTTTTAGATAGTGCAGGATTGTTGTTTATTATTTAGTGACAAAAACCCCCCTAAAAATATAGCTGGATAACAAAATTTTAAATTTAAAATGAATATTAGAAAATATATAGCAATAACAGATCTTATTGTTTTTATAATATTAACTTTCTCAATGTTTAGTATTTTTATATATCAGTTATTAAATGATAATACTATTTTTAATTGTAATTATAATACAGTAAATGATGTTATTATTAACCATATCTCATCTAGAGATTCTAATAATATATCAAATATTGCATCTATTATTTCTGATACTGTTGCAAACAGTTCAGATTCTGATAATAACAATAACAATAACATTAACATTAACATTAACAATAACAATAACAATAACATTAACATTAACATTAACAATAACAATAACAATAACAATAACAATACTGGTATTTTTACTGATCCAGCTAAGGATTCAAATCCTAAACAAACAAAAAGCTATATTTTCTACATTCGGTGTTATATAATTTTATATAATCCTTTAATAAATCATTATTGTTAGTAGAATGATAGATTACATACAAGCTTAATTTATAAGCAAGCCTCACACAAAGGTGCTCGTTGTATATTTATATCTCTAGGTTCTTAATAGGGGTTAATAAAAACATATATATTTATATATTTATATATTTATATATTTATATATTTATATATTTATATATTTATATATTTATATATTTTAATTAATATGTTTACCATTATTCAAGTATAAATAAGGGTATTTACCTTTATTTTTAGCACAATAATTATTTATATAATCATAATATTGATTAAATATTTCTTTATCAACATATTTGTAAATAAATACAATATCAACTGATCTATATTAATTAAATGTTTCTAATAAATAAAGATTATCTCTAATTAATTTATTTAAATAATTTTTAACATGAATATTATTTTTAATAAACATAAGCGGAAACAAATAATTTAGTTTTTTTTTTCAATTTAAATTGAATAATAAATTATATTATTTATTTTACACTTGTTAGGCCATAAAACATACCTAAACAAATAACAGTTATACTCAATAAAATTGAAATTACCCAAACAATTTCAAATATAATAAACAAATAATTTCTTTTTTGAAAGTAGAAAATTAGTTTTTTTATTCTAGGATAATTAGAAAAGACATTTTCAACTTTATATCTATATATTAAATAGTTAGCTAATAAATATAGTATTATGTTTATGAAGCCTAATAAAGCTAATAAACTTAAAGTTCCTATAGATAAACATAAATTAGCTAAATCGTTATTACTTTCATGGATATTTAAGTTTAAATAATACAATATACTTGTAAATATAAGTGATTTTTTATTTGTAACACCCGCTCTGTTTAAACGACTTAAAGGTGAATTTCTTATATCTAAATTATCAGTTTTCAATAAACTTCTTATATGTTTAATTCTATGAAAAGTGATGTACATATGAAACATAAAAAAGATAAATGTAATAATCATAGCTATTACATAATAATATACTGGTAATGAATATTGTTGAACTCTATCTGTTATCAAAAATAGAGTAGACAATCCTCCAAGAACTCTTAAAACTCTTATTATAGGATGTAATTGTAATTTTAGAATCTCTTCAGGTAAACTTGGTGTAGTCAATCCTTTTTGAATAGCTAATATATTTTTTTTAAAATTTTTCATGATAATAATATTGTTATTTTAATGTATACTACGACGTATTATAATAAATATCTTACTTAATTAATCATATCATTTGATTAATCCAAATCTTTTTACAAAGAATGTTAAAGCTAACTCAATTAAATCATTTATTGAAAAGTGAACTTTATTTAATATAATTGTTATTATTATTATTAGCTAAAAATATTTAACTCTTTTTCTTAAAATATTAAATAAATATTGAGTCGTACTATCTTTACCCTCCTTTTTAACAGGAAATACTAGTGTTAATCTTGATTTTAACTTATTAAAGTTTATAATAATTAAACCATATTAACTTCAAAAGATTATATTACGGTTAAGATAAAGCAGTTTAAAGTCTTTATTTACTTAGGACTATTTTATAATTATTTTTATATATAGTTATTACCTAAAAATAAGAATAGATCTTAAAGTTTATAAAATAAGCTAATTACGATTTTCATTAGATCTTAAAGTTTATAAAATAAGCTAATTACGATTTTTATTAATAAGTTTTCGTTATTATTACTATTAAATTTTATAAATTTTAAGATAAAATAATTTGGTTTTATACAAACTAGTCTTTTAAGCTACAATGACTTGATTTAAACTACATTTATAGAGCGTAATTAGTCGAGTAAAAATAAAAATGAACACAACTATAGTGTTTTATATTTTATATTATATAAAATAGTTTATTTTTATTTTTTTTTTTTATATATATATATATAGTTATACCACACTGTGTGATGATAAAGTTAGCTATTAACTAAAATTTGTTATATTGATGTTTAATATTTAATATTTATTATTTATTATTTATGATGTTATTAATCTAATACAAACATTTTTGTTTAAATAGGTTTGAAGACTCCTCATATTTTGTTTTGAAGTATATCTCATTTTAAATTTAAAATATTAATAATAACTGTGTTTAACATAATAATTAAAGTCTATTGCTAAGACCGGTTTATAAATTTATGCACAGAGTTAATTAAATCTGGAGTATTTTATTTTGTAACACGAATATTGATAAAATGTTATTATCCTTTTTATGTTTTGTTAAAATTTAGTTTAGTTAATAAAATATTAAATAATAAATTAATAAACTAAACAATAATAAAATTATATATAAAAACATTAATTTATAATAATAATTTATTATCAATTCTAATTCTTCAATTTGAGCGAAAGATTTTAACATCTCAAAAGTTTTTTTTAAGAATGGAGGTAAAAAGATAGTTGTTGTTATTTTTTTTATTTTTTATTAAGTAAATTAATGTTATAAACAAAACATAACGTAAAATAAAATTTATATTAACAAATATAAATATTAATGACATATATTTACTAATAATAACACTAAATATTATATCATCAATAATATTTAAAATCTCATTTATGATGTTTAAAATATGAATATTATATAATTCTAATATAAATAAAAAAATAAATAAAAATAATAATAAGCCAAAATTCCTTTTCCAATTAAAAAAATTTTTTTTTCATTGTTTTGTTTTTTTTATAATATATTTATGGACAGTGTCTAACGTAAAGTTTAAAGTCATTCACTAAGACTTATTATTTTTTTTTTTATAGTTAGGGTAACTATGTACACTGCTTTTGTTACAAGATTTTCCGCTCTTTTTTTTTTTTGTTTTTATAATTATTGTAAACATTTATTTAACGAGACTTTACTAAAGTATGTAAATCTATAACCAAACTTTCATAAGGTATTCGGTGTGTAATTAAAAAGTATAAACCATGAATTAAAACAAAAAACCCTAAAAACATAAAAATAGGTAAATAAAATAGAGAAACTCTAATACAAAATACTTGATATCTCAAATATAATAGAATAAATTTGTTATTTTTGCCAAATTTGTTAATAATATAATCTTTGTTAAAATATAATAAGTTATTTGTAATATAAGCTAAAAACAATAAAAACATAGAAAAAGATGTGAATAATAAAATAAATTCAATAGCTATTTGTTGACCTATTAAATCGTCCAAATAACCACTAACAGATACTGGTTTAAATAAAAAGCCTAAGTGTTGCAAGAAAGTATCAAATAGTTGAAAAAGAATCTCGCTACTGTCGTCACTTGAAACAAATTGATTAGCGTTTCCTCCGCTTTTTTTATTTATTAAATTTTGTACTTCCGAAACTGTTTTGTTAACAAGAGTTTGATCTGCTTTATTAATTTTTAATATAAACAAATTTTTTTACTTATAAAATATAAATATAAAGAGAATATAAATAAAACAAAATTTTGTTTAAATTATATTAATTTTATTATGTCTTTGTAAAAATTTTATATTAAAAATAAAAAATTCTTTTTTTTTTTACTTGTTATCCTTTTTTGTTTTGAATAAAAGATCAATTACACTAAATAAATCCACCTCTTAAATTTAATATTTATAAAATTATAAATATGAAAAATTAAGATTAAGAGTTAATTCAACTCTGGTTGACTGCTTGTAATAAATAAATTTCAATTTTGCAAATAGTGATTTTAATACTATTAAATATTTATTGAAGTTTACCTCTTTTTTATATTATAGTAAAAATATAATTTAATTAAATTATATTTATCTTAATTAAATTTACCGTAATATTTTATTATTAAAAATGGGGTTAAAGTGCTATAATTAAAATAAGCTTAAAATTGAAAAGATAAAATAATAGAATTGAAAAAAAAACTTATTTTTAAGTTAGAGTTAAAATACTAAATATTTTGAGAGATATTTTTTTTTATTATTAATTATTCTCCAAAATCTCCTCCATCATCATCATCGTTAAAGATATCTGAATTATTAATGGTATTATTATTATTATTATTATTATTATTATTATTATTATTATTATTATTATTATTATTATTATTATTATTATTATTATTATTATTATTATTTTCAGATTCTTGACGTCTTAAGTTTTCTTCAAATCTTTCTTGGTTTTGTAACCACTCATTTGATTTTTCTATTCCTTTTTTTTGATCTTCTTTCCGTTGTAAGTATCGAGCATATCTTTTAGAAACAAAAATAGATACAAAAGTTATATACATACCATTTAATTTATATTTTCTATTTTGGATTTTAGCCAAAATAAAATTTTTTAAATAAGTATATATTTTTTTTAAAATATTGTTTGTAGAGAATATAGTTTTAAAAAAATTAGGTTTATTAAAATTAAATACAGATGATTTATGAAAAGTTCTATTTTGTTTTAAGTTGGTATAACCAAAATGTAATGAAGAGTGAAATCCAGAAGGTTTAATTTTTAATAAATTATTATATTTACTTAATTTTGATATTTTTATCTTTTTATTATAAAAAGTTGAAGATTGAAAAGAGAAATTATCGTCAGATTTTTTTGAGTTAGAAGTTAGAGTTTTATTTGAATTTAAGATCATAAGTTTTGTAATTTTAAATTTGTTTATTAAATTAAAAAGGTGAGATCTCAAAAGCAAGAAGAACACAGAGAATACAGATAATAAAAGCTACTGCTACCGGCAATAGATTTAACCAACATAATTCAATTAGTTGGTCATATCTCATTCTGGGTAAAGTAGCTCTAAACCATACAAACATAAAACAGAATATACAAGTTTTAATTCCTAATATTAAAGATTGTAAATTAAAGAAAGAATCATTAATAAACAATTGTGGCATATTGTAACCACCTAAAAAAAATATAGCTGTTAAACAAGAAAATAAAACTATAGAACTATATTCAGCTAAGAAGAAAAAAACAAAAGGTACACTGGAATGTTCAGTAAAGAACCCTCCTACTAATTCTGATTCCATTTTTTTTAGTAAGGAAATTAAACAATACTTATTTTTAAGTATATTAATTTTTAATTAAGTTTATGTATATAATATTTTCCTTGAAACAGTTTACCTGATTTTATATATCGACTACGACTAACAGTTGTTTTAAAAACACCAAATTCAGCTGCCAATTCTACTTGATTCTTAAATGTTTTAATGAGTTAATTGTTTACATCATATAAACCTAAATGTGTTTTACTTAGAGCAACTTAAAATTTTTTTCTAGTTTCACTGTTATGTGTTTTATTAAACATAGGATTTAATACACCTGGTTTACTAATAGCTTTTAGAGTTTTTAATGTATGGGTTTTCCCATACATAGGAGGATTTTTATCAATTAATCTTTGTTTCATTTTTGCTATAGCTTCAACTGTGTGTTTGTAACCTAACATAGATTTAGCTTCTTTTTTAAAATTATACAACTGTTCAAAAGGAAAACTATTAATGACTTCTGTCTCAACATAAGTTAATATAACAGAAGGATCTGTATGAAAATAATAAATTACAAATATAAAATGACTTATCCCAGATTTAGTTATACTTCGTTGTAATCTTATATTTGAACTTACTCCTTTTAAATGATCAGTTGGCCTTTCATATAGATTTAAACTTGAAGCTATATACTGTTATCCATCTGTTAAGTTAAAAAATCCATAGACGCCTCCAACTTTCATATGTTCTGTCTTATATTTTTCTGGTGTTGTAAGATCTTTATAGATTTTTAAAGGCACTAAGGTTCGTGCAGCTAAATAATCAAGATTATACTCGTTAAAACCTAACAGAAGAAAGTGTAAACTGTAGATAGTAGTTAATATAAAAATATTAAGTAAAATTTGTTTAATTTCCATAATTTCTAATTAATAATAAAAAATAAAATTAATTAGATAAGGTACTTTATTTTTCAATAAAGATTGGACTATATCATATAAAATTAAACATTAAAATATTTTTTTTTATGATCGCGTTTAGTCTCTTAGGATTCCATTTTATTTAAATATTATATATGTTATGGTTTCCTGCTGATTGTCCAATATTATATCTTTAAGATTATAACTATTATTAAACAAAAATTTTTGTAAGGCTATTATTATTAATCTTACATGTTTTTTTACAGTACTTAAAGCTTTAGGAGTTCCCAGCATATAGCGATCTTTATAGAGGCCGAATCATTGAATCAGTATTTTTTTCTTTTGTTTATTTGATTTTCAGCCTCTTGTAAATCAAAAGGTGTACGAGAAGTTTCAGCTAAAACAGAAATAAAATAAAAAATAAATACAGGTAATAAAGGTATAATAAACCAAATAGATTGTTGTATTTCTATTATTGTAGTATAATTAAATGAACCTGTTAATATAATTATTATTAATACTGCAGAGCTTAATATTAACTCATAACTAATCATACTTGCTGTTGAACGCAAAGAACCTAAAAAAGCATATTTAGAATTGGCAGACCAACCACTAAATAGTATACCGTATACACCTAATGAAGATAAAGCTAAGGAGTATAGAACACCTAACGAAAAATCAGATAAAGCTAAACCTTGTCCAAAAGGTATTACACCCCACAAATTATTTATAGTAAATATAGTTAATAAAATTTATAATCTTAAATATAATAAGATTAAAAAAATTTAAAGTAAAAAATAATTTTCATTAATTAATAAAGGTCTAAATTTACTTTATTTTAAACCTAAATTATAAAGCATGCTTGGTATAAAATAAGGTTTTGTTATCTCAATTAAAAAAGGTATTGATTTTTTGTTAATTCTTATTCTATATGTATTTAAACCACTTTTGGTTTTTTTATGATTTTTTAACCCACAAGATAAAAAGAACTTATCTCTTAATATTGAAATTAAATATAAAACATCTTCTTTAGAATAAGAATCTGTACAAAGCGTTAAATTACCTTTAATATAATTAAACGAACCATCAACCATAATCCAAAAAGCTAAAGATACTGCAGTTAGTTTATCATCAAAAAAAACAATACTGCAAAAACTAAAACTATTTTTAGGTACAATTTTTATATTTTTATTGTTAACTTTAATATAAAAATCTTCTATAATCCAATTAAACATAGGGTACTTCAAAGTAGAAAAACAAATATCAGCATGTTTATTTTTAGTTAATATATTTAATTTTCTGTTAATCACTTTAGGTCCAGTTTTAACATAAGATTTAAAAATATCATATAAATGATAAATAAAATCTTTGTTTTTTAAAGACATATAAAATCGTAACCTAGTATTACCTTTAATATGAGTACGTTCTGCGGTCAAATCACCTAACATTGAACCAAATATTACATCTTTTTGAAAACTAGAAAGTTCTGGAGCAGGAGGTGTTTTAGGTCCTTTAGATCTTACATTAAATTTTGTCTCTTTAGATGTAATTATAGTACTTAAAGAAATTAATGATAATTCATTAATTTGAAATGATAAAATTTTTAGGAGGACTAAAGAAAGATTTTAAAAATTAGGAAAATAAAGTAAATATGTAATTGTTTCACCTTTATATTTTAATGTTGTTATTATGATTAATATACCTAACTTAACTATAACTATATTTTATTATTTTGGACTATATCTTTAATATAAAGTTAAATAACGATATAAGATTTATATTAACTTACATTATTTCACGCGTAGTCTCTGAGGATCCTACTTTTATAGTTGTTTATATATAATATTTGGTTTCCTGCTGATTATTCTTTAATGCCACCTTTGAATTTTTTACTGTGCATAAGACCGCAAAATAAGAAAATAGTAAGCGGGGGATGAGGAGTATTCTAGGATTCGAATGTTCCAGCATATGGTGAAATTTTAATTAGGCCGAGGTGAAATCAACCTAACAAACTAAAAACTAATGTTGAAACTGGAGCTAAATAAAATAAAATTTTATTAGATTGAGAAGGAATTATTGTTTCCTTTACTATAAGTTTTAAAGCATCAGAAAAAGGTTGAAGAACTCCAAAATAACCTACATAATTAGGGCCTACTCGTCGTTGGTGTGCAGCTAATTGTTTTCTTTCTATTATAGTCATAAATGCTATGGCCAATAATATAGGTACTAATACTATTATCACATCTAATAAGCTAAATGAGATATTAAATAATGTTATAAAATTTGTGTTATTTGTCATTTTTGTTTGTTTTTGTGTTTTTTTTTATTTTTTTTCCATTTGACCGGCCCTTAAAGGGATGTGTTATTTGATGTTCTTTTTATATCTTTTTTTATAATATAATCCTTATCTTTATTATTTTGTTTTTTTTAGCTTTTAATAAAACCTTTGTTAGCTTTTAAATAATAAAGATAAAGATCGAGTAAATTAAATATACCTAAGCATCCCGCATATCAGAGTATATTCAAAAAATGTTTATTTTAAACTAAAATTTTTAAATTTTGACTTTATTTTTATATTTTTACTAATATAGTTATCAGATTTGTTTATATTATAATTTTTGTAGTTATAAAGGTTAAAAAGTATTTTTATATTAATAAAAATAAGTCAAGTAAAAAAAAATAATAGAGAAAATGAAACAATAATATATCCAAATCTTCAGTATATTTATTTACTCTTATTTACAACTTTAATAAATAGAAAGTCTTTTTCTAATGATAATATTAAAAATTGTAACAAAGAACAATTAAGTATAATTTACTTTTTTACTTTTTATATTTTTTAGATATAATAGATCAAAAGTAAATACTTAACACATTATTAGCCTTGATTAAGCAAGGTCTAGTTAAATTTCAATTTTAGTTTTTTTTTTTATTTTTTTTTCTTATTTTTAGTTAATTATTATCTATAAAAATAGGCACAGCACTATTTTTATATTTATAATCTGGTTAAAAGTTTTAATTTTTAATAAGTTAATATAAATTTATATTTGGACTTTTAATTCCTAAGTTTTATTTTAATTTTATTAAGTTAAAATAAAATATTTAATATTAATATATTTGTATAAAAATTAATTGTTATTATATTTTTATATATTTTTTTTTTATAAAGATGTGTTATTAAAAATTATAAAATAACAAAACAAAAAAAAAAAATTTTTTTTTCAAGGTTAAATTATACCAACCTTTATTTTTTTTTGAGTTTTTTTTAATTATTTTTTTAGTGTAATTCTATTGCGTCTCTGATATATGAGCTAGTTAATATACAGAATACATAAGATTGTATAAATGAAACTGCTAATTCTAAACCTATTAATGAGATGAATAATGCAAAAGGCACTAAAGCAAATATTGCTATAATTAGACTTCCGCTAAACATTTGGTACAAGAATGTAGACAATATTTTCAATAAGGTGTGACCTGCACACATGTTAGCAAAAAGTCGAACTCCTAAACTGAAAGCTCGGGCACTATAACTTAATAATTCAATTAACACTAATAAAGGAACTAAAGCTAAAGGTGTTCCAGAAGGTATGAAAAATGCAAAGAATCTTATTTTATGAATAAATAATCCTAGTATTGTAACACCTATTAATATAGTAAATGATAACCCAAGTGTTATAATTATAGAAGTTGTAACAGTGTAAGAATATGGAACATTACCAATTAAATTTGCTATTAGCACAAAAAAAAATAAAGAATAAATGAAAGGTAAATAGATTTCGTTTGCACTACCTACTTGATCTCTTACTAATGAATTTACACTGGCAAAAGAACTTTCTAGCGCTATAGACCATTTAGAAGGAACTAATTTTGTATTGTTATTAGCTATTAAATGTAAACTAAGAACTAAGATTAGAACTAAAAAACAGTATAAAGCCAAATTAGTTAAAGTTAAATTTAAATAACCTAAAATAGGAGCATTTAAGCCTATTAAATTAGTTACTTCGAATTGTTCAAGAGGGGAATTTATAAAGATTAAATTAGAAATATTCATATGTGTTTTATATTTTGAATTCTCATGCTATATTTTCTACTTTCGGTTTAAATTTAAACAAACTTAAAAAAAAAATTTTTTTTTTTTATTTAAAGTTTGTTTATCTATTATTAGTTAATAAACCTTTAATAAATTCGATAGTTTAATTAAATTTCAATTTTCATATTTATTGTTAGTAGAATGATAGATTACAAACAAGCTTATTTTATATTTTAAGCTAGCCTCGCACAAAGGTGCTCGAATGAGATTTAGATACTAAAGTTTTATAGGGGGTTTTAATCTAAATTTTATTTTAGACTAAAAATTAAAAAAAAAAATTTTTTTTCAGATTATAGATAAAAATAAATAATAAAATAAATATATTTCGTTAATTTATGTAAATCTGAAGATAAATTATAGAGATTAATTAAATAAATACGTATATATTAATATATATTATAGCGAATAATGTTATAACTATTAGAGAAAAATTTAATAGTAAATAATAATGTTGAAAAGCTTTTCTTATTCTTAAAAAATGACCTAATTTAGGGTATTTTTGTTCTAATTTAAAATAAGCTAATAAGAAATCACTATAAATTATTCCTATTATAGTGAATAAACAAATGAAAATAAAAATAGCAGCTAATAAATGAAATAAAGCTCCTAATTCTATTACATTTAAATTGGAATGTATTTCTGTCCATTTGGTGTAAACATTTTGAATAAGATCTAACCAACTTTGACCATTCCAAACTTTGTTTGATTTACTTAAACTCGCTAATTCCTCAGCTAGATTTTGTAATTCTGCTGTCTTTTTAGTTAAAATCTGAGAATGGTATGCTGTATCAGAAATAGCACAGAATTTTTCAGGATCTATATTTTGCAATATTTCTTTTTCTTGTCCAATCACATTTTGACAGTCCTTTATTTGAAAAACAATGCTTTGAGATTTAAGATTCGTAATTTCTGATGTTTCTTCGAAATTCTCTATCTTTTTTTGCTTATTAGCCATTTCAACATAATTATTTTTATAATTTTTCGCATCTTTTACTGCCTCTAAAGTTAAATTATAGCTATGTAAAGTTGCAAATAATCCAACGCCAGTTAGTACTTTAAAACTATCTGATAGTACTTTTTTTATCATAATTATAGGTTCTTAAATAGTTATCATGCTATATTTTCTACTTTCGGTTTAGGATATAAAACATTTAATATTTATATTTTAAAACTGTGTTTTTTTAATATAATATTTTTTATAGAAAATAATTCAAACCTTTAATAAATTATTAATAGTAAAATTACTAAATTCATAATTATTGTTAGTAGAAGGATAGATTACAAACTAGTTTATTTTTTATATAAACAAGCCTCGCACAAAGGTGCTCGAATGATATTTAGATACTTGTGTTTTTTTTATAGGGGGTTTTAAATTTTAATTATATATTTAAATTTAGTTAAATTAATAAACAAAAATTTAAAAAATTTTTATTGTTTTTAATAAAATAAAATTATTTATAGTTATAATTAATAAATTATAATTCAAATAATAATAATTAAAAAAAAATTTTTTTTTTATAAATTAGGTGCTGACCATAAGTACACAAATGCATACAAGAATAGCCACACAACATCTACAAAATGCCAATAGGCAATTGCAGATTCAAGACCTACATGATGAGTTGTAGTAACATGGTGATTTAATATTCTAATAAATTGCACACCTATAAATATTGTTCCAATTATAACATGTAATCCATGAAGACCAGTAGAAGCAAAAAATACTGTTCCATATACAGAATCAGCTATAGTAAATCCGGCTTCACTATATTCATATCCCTGTAAACCTGTGAATAATGTTGCAAACAATAGAGTTAAGATAAAACCTAAAATTGCGCTTCTTCTATTGCCTTTAATTATAGCATGATGAGCATAAGTAATAAAAGCCCCTGAAGATAATAATAAAATAGTATTAAGTAAAGGTATAGCAAATGGATCTAATACTTGTATTCCTAAAGGAGGCCAAACACCACCAATTTCAACAGCTGGAACTAAACTAGAGTGGAAATATGCCCAAAATACAGAGAAGAAAGCCATTACTTCACTTATAATAAAAAGAGCAAAACCTATAGTTAAACCTCTTTTGACTTGTTCAGTGTGATTACCCAAATAAGTCAGATTCCTATTATCTTTCAATTACAGTTGGACTATCTCTTGATTAATAGGTTTACTTTTTAAAACGTATTAATCTTTGACGTATAGTCTCTGAGGATTCTACTGGGATAATTATAAGTCCGTTGGTTTCCTGCTAATTGTCCAATCTTATTGGGTTGTCACTTAATTTGATTAACATTAAGTACCAAAAGCTATTAGGAGTTTCCAGCATATAGTCAAATTTATAGAAGGCACTTTATTTAAACACACTGTCGCAATCGTCATAAGAGGGACCCCACGCCTCATAGGGTGGGCCTCAACCAAATCTCTACGCTCCGCAGGGGGTAGAATTATATTTATTAATTTTTAATTCTTTTTATTTCAGATGCTATTGCTCTAATTTTTAATCTTCCCACTTCACTAAGATGTTCTTTAGAAAGTCTCATGTGATAAACTACTTCCCAGTGTTTAAAGTCTTTTCCTTTAATTCCTAATAATGGGTATTTATTAAAATAATTTACAATAAACTCTAAACTATTTATACCTGTGACACTAAGAGACAATACTTCTCTTTGGTTTGATTTAGGATCTAACAAATAAGTACTAAGTTTACATGATAAAAATGAGGCAAGACTTTCCATAACAGGAAGCATAGAAGAAGAGTTAGACTTATCAAAAGAACGTTGATCTAATCTAAATTTAAGGCTAATACTTTCACTAACAGATCTTTTACGTGTTTCTGATTTAGGTTTACTTTCAACAAATTTTACACCAAAATGGCTATCTGCTTCAGTAAAACCTGTAAACCAGCTATTATTTTTAAAGTCTGTTGTGTCAAGTAAATTTTTAAAGTAAACTTTCAGATATTTCTAAGGAATATTTAAGATTAAGAAACTTAATTAATTCATTAAATCTAATATTTTTAGGTGTACGAAGTTTACCTTGAATTAAATTTATGAATAACAGAATACCTTTGACATATCCAATAATATATCTAAGAGTATTATTACCATAAAATTGAAAACGTCCTACTCAACCTAATTAAGGTTGAATAAGGGCGTATAAGCCTAAATTATTTATATGTTAACTAAAACTATTCTAGGATTTAGTACTCTGTTAAGATTAGTTTTACCTAAAGCAGGTAAAGAAAGACAACCCTCTCCTTCTAGTAAACCAGCTAAATAATAACCGAATTGATCTTTATTTAAATATCCCTTACTTTCTTGATAAAATTTAATAAGAGCTTGCCCTATTTGTTCGCTGCGAGGGGAAATTGGGTTTTAAATATTTAAAATATAACTAGACAGTAAGTTTTGTGTAATAAATAAGCTCCACGCTCTACCTTCTATTACAACATCTCTAAACCATAGAGCCATTGCTGTACTAAGTAATATAACCCCTAAGTTTAAAAAATAACCTCCATAATTAATTCCATGCATATACATTACAGCAGATAAAGTTACCACTAATAATGCAAAACTTGAAGCTATAGGCCAAGGAGAAGGGTCTACTAAGTGATAAGGATGAGTTTGAGATCTTTGTCTAATTAAATTTATATTCATATTTTGTTTGTTTATTATTTTTTGTTTTATTTTATAAAAAATATTTTTATTGATATATTTTTTCATATGACGCCAACACATTATTTAGAGTATATTTATTTTTTTTTTTCATTGTTTACTTTATTATTTATGATTTGACAAAATCGATCAGTTTAATATTCTTTTTTTTATATATTTTATATCAATAATTATTTATTTGACTTATTTATCTTAAATAAATATATTAAAAATAAATTATATATAGCAAAGCAATAATTAGAGCTGGACTAAATTTTTATTTATTACTTAAATTTTATAATAATAATAAATTATAAATAAATTACGCTAAATAATTTCCCCTCTTAATTATTTTTTTTTTTACATTTAAACAAAAAAAAAAAAAATTTTTTTTTTAAGATTAAGAGTTAATTCAACTCTGGTTGACTGCTTGTGATAAGATTAAATTTTGTAAGTACTATTTTAAGTGATTTTTTTCTACTTAAAATAGTTCAATAGTACTATTTTTTTTTTCTTTAAATAATTAATTTTAAGAGATAAAAGGAATTTTTTTTCATAATTATTTTGTTTTAACTATATTTTATATAGTTAAATTATTTTTAACGTTTGCGATATTGATTGCTGTATTTTCTAAAATTTCTATTGCTAGAACTAAAACTAAGAACCACGCAAAATAGAAAACAGTAGATATTTGTCCTATTTCTAAATAAGGAGAATAACCTTAAATACTATTGTTTGCAAATAAGTATTAATAACCCTTATTTAAATTATAAATAATAAAGTAAAAATTTTTATTTTTTTACTAAACACGTTTAATTGTATATTTTTTTATCTTCTAATAATAAATAACAACCTGTTTTTAATCTTCTTTGAACAGTTTTTAAAGAAATGTTAAAGAAAGAAGCTACTTCCTCATAAGTCGTATGAGTCGAAAAAGGATTAGATTTTTATCAAATATTTGAATCAGCACTGTTTTCTTTTTTTATTTATCTTTTAGAAGATAGATTATTATAATTAAGATATTGTTTTGTAATACAAATTAAATAACTTAGGGTTAACCTAAATTTATTAGTAAAAATTAGAGTTGGACTATTATTTGGAAAACTGATATTTTTTTTCAGTTGCTACTTCAAAAGCAGTATTTTCTATTACTCCAATTGAAGGTACAATGATTACAAACCATGAGAAGTAGAATATAGTAGCTACTTGCCCTATTTCTAAGTATGGTGTTGTAGGATGACAAGCACCTATCCACATTAAAATAAAGAAATTAACTATAAAGAACCAATGAGCTAATTTCATTAAAGGTCTAAATTGACTACCTCTGATAACAGATAGATCTGTAATAGGTAAAACTAATAGAATTAGCAAAGACCCAAACATTGCTATAACCCCTAATAGTTTATTGGGTATAGATCTTAAAATAGCATAAAAAGGTAACAGATACCATTCAGGTACAATAGAACTAGGAGTGCTCATTGGATTAGCTGGAATATAGTTATCGCTGTGCGATTTATTAAGTTTATATTAAATAAAAATTTACATAAATATAAACTAAACAAAAGTGGACTCTCTCTTCAAAAAAAATTTTATAATTATTATATTTATTATATATATTAATTATAATTATATCTAAATAACGAATTAATTAGATAAAAAATATAAAAATAAAATAGCTTAAAATTTTATATAAAAAAAACATAAATAAAATATTAATTTTTATTATTCCATTTAGTTAAAAATTTTTGCCATATTTTAAAATCTGTTGATAGTTTGTCTTCATTTCTATAAACTTTTAACTCATTTAATTTATGAAATTCTTTTATCAAATAGGTTCTATGTTTTTTAATTGTTTTAGGTGGCATTTCTTTAAAATAGTTATATAATTTCAAATGTAATAATTTGGAATTAGCTTTCCAAATATAAAGACCATTATCTGACTTATCAAAATAAATTTGACCTCCAAAAACATTTAATAAAAACTCAATATTGCATCTACTTTTATTAGCAATACTTATTGTTAATTGATAACGAAATGTATTATTATAATTATGTTTGTATAAATTAATAGAACCATCTGAGTCTAATAAACCACTAAGATAAGCCGAAGATAAGGTAGGTAAAGTAATATCTTTAATTGGTATATTTAAAGTTAAACAAGCTTTATGTAATTGTGTTAATCTAATATTATTAATAATTAAACCGTTTAAACATTTAATTATTTTAGTCACTGTTTCTTTATTTTGACTTCTATAGCGAACAGCGTTTAAACCTGCTTTAGGTTTAATATTCCCACCAAATTTGTTTTGTATGATACGTAAAACTTTTTCGTCGCAAATAGGTAAAGTCATTTCAAAACCAACGTAACCTTTTTTATTAACATAAATATAGCCATCTCCATCTGTTATTCCTGCTAACCATTCCTTAAATTTTAAGCTAATTTCCTTATTATGATTATCTTTAATTATTTCATTTTGAGTTAAATTTTTAGATTTTAAATTATTAGACAAAACAGAAAAATATTTTACGTCTTTTTTTCTTATAATCAAATTTTTATAATCGTATGCTAATTTATTTTTTATTAATTTTTTATGTGTGCGTATAGTCTCTGAAATTCCTACTTGTAATAGATTTTTTTTTATGTTAATGTAAGCTGTTTTCGTTTTTAATAAGAGAATTAAAAATTTTTTAATTATTTTAAGAATATAAATCTGTACTTTAAAGTTGAAAACAAAATGAAAATTAAATGCTATTACTTTGGTTATCTGCTGATTATATACTTTATAATAATATTTTACTATATTGGGAACTATTTTAAATTTGAAAAGACTATTTACGGGAACGAAACCTATAAATATAAAAATGAAATATTTTAATAAAAATTCACTTACTAATATAGTTTTATTATAAATTTTAACTAAATAAAATATTAGTTTATACTTCCAGCTTATAGCACATGTAAATATAATGTGACTGTTATATATTATTGTTAACAACATCATATAAGGCCACAATTGACCTAATACATTAGGATAATAGAAAACCATAATTGATAAAACTAAGAAAAATGTAAAAACAGTTACTAAATCTTTAAATACAAAGTAAGGATGCATTGGTATTCTATCTCCATTATTTGAAATACCTATAGGATTGTTTGAACCATGAACATGAAGAGCTATAAAATGTGCTACTACTAAACCTGCTAGCAAGAATGGTAATAAGAAATGTAATGAGAAAAATCTATTCAGAGTTGCATTATTAACACTGAAACCTCCCCAAACTACAAAAATTTAATGATAAAAAATTTTAAATTTTATCTTCACCAGTTAACGGTGTTTAGACTATGTCTTCAACCTAATTTCTAGGTTGTGGGGTTCTCGTGTCGAGCTTATTGTTGGTATTACTCACTCGTTAGTCGTTGAACGTTCTTGACACTTTTATTTAAATAAAAATTATCACTCAATAGAACAAAAAAGCTTATTTAAATTAATACCGCATCAAGCTCCGCTGCAAGTAATCTAAATTAAACTTATTAAAAACGAGCCAAACAAATGGAAAAATAAGTGGGCTAATTAATTAAGACGTTCTTGCAATTCTCCCCATTTGCCACTAAAACATTACTGTTTTAAGGAGCCAGTTTTTGAAACAAAGTAAAATTTAACAACCTAGTACTTTTTGCAGGTAAAATAAAAAATTATTTAGGAAGATTAAGGGTTTTATAACGATAACTATTTTGTAAATTAGATAACCATTTAAAGTATTGAATACTTTTCAATCCTATTAAAGGATGTAAACCTGAAAACGAAAAAAAATTAATTACTTTTTGTATATCGCTTTTAGAACAAACGGAAAATTGAACAAAGGTGTTTTTTTCAAAACTAATTTTACGTTTAATCTCAAATAAAAGTTTAAACGCTTCAAACAACTGAACATGAATTCGTTGTTTTAATTGAAAACATCCATCGTTATTTTGTTTTATAAAAAAAGAACCTTCAGCATTTGTAAACCCAACTAACCAGTTTTTAAAAAACCCTAATTTAAGATAATCTGAAGCTATATTAGGTAATTTAAATGATGAATAAATATTGTTAACATTCGGTATATCAGAATAAGATTTTAAATTGTTTTTAAAGATGTGCATAGCTAAATCAAATTGTTCTTTTCTGGTTTTAGTTAGAAAAAATATATTGTAATGTATTAATAATGGAAATAAAACTTCTTGTAAATCTGTTTTATTAATTATTAATTTACAATTTGGATTTAGATGATCTCTGTATATTGTTATTTTTCCTAGTTTTAAAACTGAATGAATATACTCTAAAGTAGATAAATCTTCTAAACTTAAGCCGATTACCATTCTGATAGCTATAAATCCTTTAGATGTTTTAGCTATTTGAATATAACCATTTCCGTCAATTAAACCAACTAAAAAAGATACAAACTGATAAGGAATTAATAGATATTCCTTTTTATCTAATCTTAATTGTTTACCTTTTTTCAATGCATGTTTGCTAATTGTACCTACTGTTGGTAACATCGTTAAAACACTGTTTTTAACAATTGTATTACCACACGTTGTTAAAAATACTGTAGCAAAACTATAGTTTGACTCAACTAAATCTTGTCCAAAAAATGGAATAGCACTTAATAAGTTAGTAATTACTGTAGCCAAGTTTTAAATAATTTAATTAATGATCTCAAATTAGATCTTTTCCTCTTATTATTAATCGTAAAATAATAAGAGGAAAATTTCCTTTAATTAAAATCCTGTACTTTAACTTTTTTTTTTTATTTTTTTATGTTTAATAAAATGTTATTTGATAAAGCCTTGGATACTGTTTAATCAGTATAAACTTCGAGTGCACATTAAATATCCTTTCAGATACCCATAATTGCCCCACTCTGTCGAGATATTCTAAAATACCCACGGTCTTTACAAAGGAACATGCTTTTGACCTGTTTTCAATTATGTTGCCTTATTGTAAATAATATTTTTATTTAGATATTACATATTATTAATGAAATAATAAGACTATATTAAAATAACTAAAGAACATATAAACAAGAGATATACAAAATTAAATCGTAAATTTAAATTTCATAGAAGGAAAAATATAAGGTTTAATAATTTGTTTTATTTTTATAATGTTATTAGTATTAAACTCTAATAAGTTATTGTTAACAATAATTTTTTCTAATTTAAATCTATTTTCCAAAAAACTAATTAAATTGTTAATTTCTTTTTTATTAAATTGTTTTACACTTACATATAAGTTTTTATTGCTTATAATACCTTCGTTCATTAACCAAAAAGCCAAAGACTCTTCATTAAAATAAACCCTCAAATCATAAGGAATATTTTTATGGGTATTATCTAGGTACCATTTATTATATAAAGTTAAATTATTATTCTTATCATATGTTTGTAAAACCATTATTTTATTTAATTTACCTTTCTTAATTAAATTGGTATTAATTTTAGGTAAGTATTCTGGACAATAACCTAAATTATAAAATATTTTATGAATATGTTTCATATATAAAATATGTTTATCTTCTATTTTTATTTTTAGTTTTAGGTTTTTTTTACTTTTAAAAATAAAACTTTCTCCTAATAATAAACCATAAATTAAATGTAAATAAGAATTATTGATTACACACATCATTGGTGTTAGAATTAATAGTCTCTGTTATATTAGTTTTTAATTTAGTCATTTCAACATTTCGGGCATTATTATTATTGTTAATGTCATTATTATCATTATTACTATTTTTGTTATAACTTTTACTATTAGAAATAGTTTTATTATTGTTTATATTAGTAATAATTTTTTTCCAATTTTCAAACTGTAAATTTTTTAAACCTAATAATTTGTTATTATCAAAAAAATTTTTAATAAAATTTAAATCTTTTTTAGATGAAAAAGATATTCTATAAACTTTTGAATTTTCTGGTTTAATTTGATGATTAAAAGACTTAGCCCCTTTAACAAAATAATGAATAGCTTTAATGAGATGGTAATTTTCTATCCCAGATTGAACTATGGAAAAATGAGCTGTACCACTAGTCTTAACATGAAAACTACCTTCAGCTAGGGTAAAACCAACTAACCAGTTGTAAAAATAAGGTAGATTTATTATTTCTAAAAATTCATATTTTTTATTAAATTTTTTAAACAAATTATCAATTTGTTGAAAGTCTAAACTTTCCCAATGTTTAATATTGTTATGTAAAATGTATTTAAGTAAAAAGAACTGTTTTCGTCTATTAAAAGTTAAAAATTCAATTTGATTATTTTCTAAATAAGGATAAATTACAGATATAATCTCTTGTTTAAATATAATTAATCTATATTGATTTTTGCTTTTTAATTCATTTAATTTTCCTATTTTTAATTTATTTATAAATAAATCTAACAACTCTCGGTCGTTTTTATGTAATCTTAAAACAATTCTAACTCTTATTGTAGACTTAGGATTATTGTTAGGATTTTTATTGTATTGTTTTTGTGGGCCTATTTCTATATAACCATCCCCATCTAAAACACCTATAAATTTTTCCATTAAAATAGAAAATTCGTTATATGTTTTATCCTCAAATTTATTATCTTTTATAGTTGAAAATCGGCAATTTTGGTTTATAATTAAAGGTAAAAATAATAATGAATTATCAAAAATATAAAACTTACCCCACATACTCATTTGTCCGTAAGGTAAAACATACAAACTTACTTTTTCTTTAAAGCTTTAAAATTTTTAATTTAAATATAAATAAAAAGCAGAATAACTTTGATTTCGTATATTCTAATAGTCAAAGTGAGACTATCAAGTTTCGACTGTGCAATAAATATCATTTCAGATATCCATTAGTGACCCAGTCTGTAGCGATTATCTAGATAACCGACGATCTCTATTTTAATTTGAATTAAAATTTTTGATCGTTTTCACTAATATTGCCAAAGAAATTAAATTTCTTTAATAAACCTGTCGGTTATTCCACTTTATTTCTATTTTTTTCTAGAAATTGCTTAGAAATTAATACTTGTGGGACTATAATCTAAATTTAAATTTTTATTCTATTCATTAACATATTTAACAATAAATCGTCTTTTTAATATTTTTTTGTCAGTAATTAAAGCTCTCCTAATTGTTTTGACGTTACAATTTATAGCTTTAGCTGCCTCGGTTAGACTATTATATTCACCAAAAATAGTTAAATCTAAATTAAACAAGATTAAAGGTTTAGAATTTTTTTTCATATTTAATATAGATTTTTCAGATAAATTTATTTTTGTTCTATCTCTAGATAAGGCTTTTTCTCTCATTTGTGTTCTGGCTTCAATTGAAAGATTTTTACCTTTATTTAAATTACCTATTTTAATACGACGTTCTAAACTATAATTAGTTTTCATTTTTATTCTATCTATTTCTGTATGTTTGTAACCAAAGCTAGAGCCAGCCTCAGTTAAAATATTATAATTAGGTAATAAAGTTTTTAAATAAAAATCTTCTCTATCTATTAATTTTTTATTATTTTCCTTATTAACTATTTCAGGAAACAATTCTAAAATTAAAAATGCAAAGTTAGATAGTTTATATTTTCGAACTGCAAATTTTACAACTTTACTTCCTCTAAAATATATTAAATGGTTAGAAAATCTTGCAAAAAATCTACCTGTTGAAGCCGAACCGATATAATAATCTAAAGTAACCTTGTTTAAAACTAAATAAATACCACTAAGACCTTTAGTTTCTCTCAGAATTTTATTTTTTGTTTCATTTAAATGTAAATCTTCATATGAATATACAGGAGTTAATTTATGTTCTAAAATAAAATTAACTAAAACCTTAGATTTGTCATTTAAATTTATCTTTAAATCCTTAGACAAAGGTGTAGAGCTTAATAAATTAGTAATATTAGAAAGGTTTCTTTTTTGAATAAAAAGTCTATTGTTATTTACAATAAAAATTTTTTTGGTATTATATTTGAATAATTTATGATTGTTAATATTAAATTTAGACCATTTTGGGCTATCTTTATAACCCAGGAAAGCGGTAGCCATCATAACTATAAAAATAATAACTCCGATTGTCCATACTAAAGTTCTAGGTGTTTTATATGAACTATAAAATAATCCTCTAGCAATGTGCAATAAATATTTGTTTTTTTGATATTTTATAAAATATCAAAAAAAAATAATCCTTTAGAGAATTAAAAATAAGGATTATATCTTAACCTTTCGATTAAGTTTAGATCATATCATATTCTTAATTAATATTGAATTAAACTACTTTCTTATATAATTAACATTAATTAAAAAACATTAACGTGTGATCGTTGAGGATCCTACTACTATTGTAAACAAAATAAATAGTTTGGTTTCCTGCTGATTGCCCCTTTTTTTTTATTAAAAAATTTTAAGATTTTCACTAATTGTCTATTAAAGCAATTTAAGTACTTAAAGCTTAAGGGTATTTCAGCAAACAGTTAATATCTATTTACATAATTTAGTAGAAATTAATATAAATAGGCCCACAAAAATTTAATAACAATAAGCTATAAAATTAATCTGAGTTAAAATGACTAATAGGTCTTGAGTATAAAGTATATTTACCTTTGAAAACTTTATTTGTATCAACATAGTTTTTGATGTTACTTACTGAAATTGCACCTATCGCTTTACTCCCTTCTCTGTAACGATGAAAAGGTGATCTTGGTATTTCTTTCCCATTTATATTTATATATACTTTATACCCTTTTCTACTTCCTTTTTGTAAAGCAAAAACTTTCGCTAAAGTAAAACGATTTTTCCAGAATGAATATCAAAAATAGGTTTAGTCTTAAAAAGAGATTGTATTTCCTCAATGTCTAAAAAATCTGTGACATTTGAAAAAAATCTTTTTGAATTCATATTATTAGATAATTTTAGTAATATTGTTTTACCTTGAGGTGTTTGGTGGTAACCATGTACTATTAAAAATAAACCTAAGCTCCATATTTTAAAATCAACACCTTTTCTACTTAAAAAAGTTAATTCATTGAAAAAAGGAAATATATATTGAAAAAGTACATCTGTGTCAGTAATCAACAATTGAGAAGCTTTAGTTTTACTATTTATACTACACTTAGGTTTACTTGGTACAACCAAGTCACTGTAAATAGGATAAATTTTTATATTTTGTAGGAATGTAGCTATAGCTTCTAATACTTGTTTATCTTTTTGAGTTATTGAAAAAACTGCTTTAGAGTTAGTAAAATAAAAAGAACCATCTCCTTCTACAAAACCTAATAACCAATATTTATTAATCATATCTTTAGTTAAGTTGTAACCATCGTAACTAATCCTTAAACTATTCATACGGGTTTTAAGTTTAAGTATATTATTGTAAATATCTTTATCTATTTTATGACCTTTTTCTTTAGCTACTTTTTTCAAAAATATAGCTTCTCTCCAATCTTTATAATTTAATTGTTTGTGAGTCAATAGAGGATATTTATCAAATATTGGTATTAGTGTTTCTACTATTGTTTGAAAAGCGTGTACCCTATAACTACAAGTTTTACCCTGAATAGAAACTATACCTATACCCAACTTATTTCTAATATGATATAATACAGCGGAATCTTCTATATGAAGAGTAATTTGAAAAACAAAATGTACTTCACTATTATTTTTAATATTAATCCAAAAAGAGCCATCTGCATCTGTAAAACCAATAAACCATTGAATAAACTCTTTATCGTAATTTAATCTTTTTGTGCTGTTATTAATTAAACTTAAAGAGTTTTGTACAGGTTTAAATATAGTTAAAAATTGATCTAACATATCATTCTTAACAAAATCTAAAAAAGTAAACGTAGACCCATTATTAGTCTTTTTATTTAATTTTAAGACATTAAACTTATTGTTAAAATAAATTTTTATCATTTGAGCATAAACAAAAATAAAGAAAAATGAAGCTACATTAGCATGAGTATATCTTAAAATATAACCAGCGTTTACATCTCTCATAATCTAATTATTAACTTTATGATCTTTATATTATTTAAAGTCAAAAAGTTAAATAGAATAAAATAAAAAAAATTTTTTTTTTCTTTTTTTTTTTGCTTTTTTTTTTATAAGAAAATTTAAGTTATATTATAACTATTATATTGGCTTAGAATAAAATTTAAAACCTGAAACTTTTGAAGCTTTACCTGTATCAATTAATCTAGAAATTGTTTTATTGCTTGCTTTTAATTTGTAATTGTTTTTGAGCTTTATAATAGGAAGTAAAATGACCTTTGAATATGTTATTTTTATAAACAAAAAACATTAAACCCAGATCTACTTCCTTTAGCTCTAGTGTATTCTGGAGATAAAGCAAAGCAGTATGAGATTTACCAGAATTAAAGTCAAAAGGTGGTTCTAGTTTAAATATCATATCTATTTCAGATTGAGTAGGTAGTTCAATTTTATTACCATATCTAGCTTTATTGCTACTTTTTGTTATTTTAATTAATAACGCCCTACCTTCTGGTATTAAATAATATCCATAAATATGTAATTTAATAGCTAAAACCCATAAATTAAAATCTATTAATTTTCTAGTTTTAAATTTAAGGTTTGAAAAAAAAAAAGCACAAGGATATGGAATATTACATCCAAGTCTGATATAATATATGAATAAACATTTGTTTTCTTATTTAATACTATATTTACAACTGGTTTGTTTAAAGATAACTGCGTACTTGTTAAAGGTTTAAGTGATTCTAATAAAAGTTTTATTAAATCTAAAATGGTTTTATCTCTAGAATGTTGAGATATTTGAAAATAAGGAACTAAAGATTTATAGCCAAAAGTTCCTTCCCCTTCCACAAAACCTAGCAACCAATTAGTTGAAATCACTTTTGAAGAATTTAAAGATTGAGCACTATTGTTATTTTTTATAGTTTTTAAACTATTCATATTATTTTTTAGTTTTATAATGTAAAAATAATCCGAATCACTTAATTTCTTATTATTATTTACTGATTCCATTTTTAATTTTACAGACTTTACAAAACAATCAAAATCAAAAGACTTATTTGTTAATAAAGGTATATTAATAAAAATAGGTATTATAATATTAACTATTTTAGTAAAATCTGTAACTTGGAGTACAACAGAATTGCCATCGACAAAAGGCGGTAATAAGTTTAAAGTCTAAGCTATTTCTTGTAAAACTTTAATGTCATCTTTATGTAATCTAATTCTAAAGAAAAATCTAAATTTTTTATTTTTACAATAGAAAAACAACCTTCTGCATCTGTAAAACCTACAAACCATTCTAATCAGTCTTTATTCACATTTTTTAAATTAGTGTTTAAAGTTAAAGAATTTATAAACATAGTATTTGTTGTAGTATTAAACGAAGAAAAAAAAAGATTGAAAAGGTATTAATATTTTTATCTATTTCATTAAATAACATTTCTATTATTTATAGGACTCTGTCTTCACTTTTTCACACTATTCACTTTTTTTTTAGTAAAATCCAAAGTTACTGTTGTAAATTAAGGCTTTGCGTTTTAGTCTCTGAGGATTTTAAATCTATATTTAAAATTATGATCTATTTTCCTGCTAATTGTCCATTATAACATACTTGAAATTATTACTATTTTTTTTCAAAAATAGTATCCAAGTCTTTAGGAGTTTCAAGCATATAGCAAAGTTTAAAGAACACATTATAGAGAGATTATATGTTCTACAGAATTAAATGCTAAATCTACATGTGGTGTATAATGCATAGCAAGAAATACTCCCGTTAAAATTTGTATTACTAAACAAAGTCCTAATAAAGAACCAAAATTCCATAAATAACTAATATTTGCAGGCTGAGGTGAATCTATCAAGTAAGAATTAGCTAACCTTAAAATGGACTGTGACTTTAATATTCTCATATATTTACTGATTGTTATTTCGTTAATTATATTCCAATTTTCCGATACCGTGTTTACTACTAATTTTTTTTTTAGTTAAGTTTTAGTTTTGCTCAGTTAAATTTGTAAACTGTTTTAATTGGAAATAGCTTTTGCTAATATTTACAAAAACAAAAGAGAAAAAACTAAATACTATAGTATTTAGATAACTCCTTAAGGGTTTTAGTAAGGATTGTTTTAATATAGTTTAAAACTACCTCAGATTAAGCTAAAAAGGCTTGTATATATATATAAAATATAAATAATAAAATTAATAAAAATCTAATTAATAAAAAATTATAAAAAGTTTTATTTATTAAAATAAAAAAATTCATAAGAGTTAAAGTAAAATAGGGATAAATATTAAAAATTTAAGCCCTAAAAAAAAAAATATAAAAATAATAACAAAAAAATTATTTAATTATTTTTGTTAAAAAAATTTAGATTATATAATTGGTTATTATTTAAAAGTTAATTTCATTTTTTAGTTATTCTACTTAAGAAATAAGATTTAATTTAATTTCTTAAAGGTATAACTGTATTGTGCTAGTCATTGTGATTTATAAAAATAAAAATATTTTAATTTTAATAGTTTTAATTTATTAAATATAAATTAAATTATTCTGTTAGAAAATAAAAATTACTAATAAATATTTTTATTTTCTATAATTTTAAGCCCAAGAAGACTCGAACTTCTACCTGTTTTCTATCAAAAAACTATTCTACCCTTAAATTACAGGCTTTACATTTTCATAATTTAATTTATTAAAATTAGTTATATTTTTATATTCGGGCACTGTGAGATTTGAACTCACGACTTCTATAAAAAGTTCTCGTTTTCAAGACGAGTGCCATAAACCAAACTCGACCAAATACCCTTTTTTATTTATTAAATTTATAAAAATATTATTCACTTTTAAAATTAAAAATTATTATTACCTTAATTTAATTTTTATAACTAAAAAAATAAAAATATTAAAAAAAAAATTTTTTTTTATTTATATTTAATAAAAAATGTATTATAATGCAAAATATAGAATTGACAATTAGATTTTAAGTAAATAAAAATAGGCATCAAGAGGAATTGAACCTCTGGAAAAAGGTATTAACAGTACCCCGCAATAACCACTCTGCCATGATACCTGTTTTTTGTATTTTTAAACTTATCAAAATACAATTTTTTTACCTTTCCTTTTTTTTTTATATACTCTGTATATATGTTAAATATAAAAAAAAATTTTTTTTTCGAAAGGTTTATGATAGGCGCGACTCGAACACGCAAGCTCTCCCACCCAAAGGGAGTGACAAGCCAGTTTGTCTTCTATCATTTAAAAATTTAAGTTATACTCTTTTAAGTGAGTAAATAAACACACTGTTTATTTTTTATATACAATATAAACTTTATAAAATAAATAAATACATAATTTATAATTAATATAGTTAATAAAAAAAAAGTGATATATTTTGTAATTAATATAAAGATTAAAACTTTTAAATTTTAAACAAAACAAAAAGAAATAAAAAAACTTTCCATTTTAATTTTTTTTTTAGCGAGATAAGACCGAAGGGAATTGAACCCTTATAATATCCATTATGAGCGAACTGCATTAACCGATTATGCTACAGTCTTTTTTTTTTGAGCAGTAAAGGAATCGAACCTTTTACGGTTAAAAACCAATTCTTTTACAGAGAACCACCATTACCAATCGGATCACCTGCCCTTTTGGTTCTGTTTTTTAAATTAAACATTATACAAAAAGGTATTATAATTAGTGATTAACACAAAGTACCTCTTTTATGTTAATTTTAAATTTTTATTTTACAATCTTAAATTTTATAAAAAAAAAAGAAATATAGATTTAAATAAGATACTTATATAAATTATATGTTTTTATTGTTGTTTGATTTTTATACTATATAGTTATAAAATACAAAGACTATTTATAATTTATTTCTTTGTTCTATATTTAAATTAAAGATTTCATTTTGTATAATACATCTATTTTATTTAAAATTTAATTTTTATAGATGAATAAATACAAGTAAAATAAGTAGATATTACTTATTAACATAAAATAAACCTATTAACATCGAAAATATAAATGAGACATAAATTGAAACAATTAGTAAAAAAAAAAATTAATTAAATTATTAAATTTTGTATTAAAATTTTAATACAAAAATTTTTATTTTTTTTGTATTTTCTAATCAGTATATAAAAAAATCATAACGTTAATAAGGGTTAATAGAAATAAATTTATATTTATTTTTAAATTTTGAATTAAAGAGAATCTAGGAAGCTTAAATAATTTTCTACAGAAACTGCTTCTATTGCAGTAGGCATAAATCCGTGATATACCCCACAAATTTCAGAACATTGACCATAGAAAACACCTGTTCGTTCTGTTAATAAAGAAACTTGATTTAATCTACCTGGACAAGCATCTATTTTTAAACCTAATGAAGGTACAGCGTAATCATGAATTACATCGGCCAAGTAAATATTATTAATTGTTTAAATTTGACTAATGTGAAAGGGAAATTTTATATAACAGTAGAGACAAAATATACGGTATTACTAAAGTTTGTAGCTTAAGCTTGCTTTCTTATAATAGATATATTCTAGATCTGTTAATTTTGTGGCCTTGAATTGTACAATTTATACCATATTTTATTTTTAGTACTTTTATTAATTTAACCTTTTCCTGATTAGAATAACTATCTGTACACAAGAGTAATTATTTGTTTAAAACAGCTTCATCACCCTTAACCCTATGAGCTATAGCAATGAGAGTTAATAACTCATAATTGTTATCTGTAATTACTTTTTTTTCTTCTCTATAAAATAGTTTAAATAACTATAACTCATTATAACAAGGTAAATATAATATAAGATCTTAAATTGTAAGCCTTATTGATATTCCCCTTTCCGTTTAGCAAGATTTAAACGCGGAAAACTAGAACAATAATGATAAAAAGGCATAAAGGAAACAAACACAAACTATGCTCGTTCAACAGATTGTATAAATTAAAATCTAGTATTAGAATTTAGACTATATTTTTCAAAGCAATCATCTGATAATAGTTTACCTACTATTACAGAATAAGAATTCGGAGTTAAAATTATTAAGTTATGTAAAGTTTTTGAAAACCTGCACTTATCTAATGTGGAGCCTAAATTAAAACCATACCATAGACAACTAAAATTTTACAATTATTGTCTTTCCCGATTGTTTCTATTTGGCTACAATAACTTTGTTTACAATAAACTAAGGATATTGCGCTCTTCATTTAATTTGTTCCCTATATTAATTGATAATATCTACTTGGACTATTTCTTAATCTTAAAAAAGATTTCTCGCGTGTAGTCTCTGAGGACCCTACTCTTAAGGGAGTTAATCATAATTTGGTTTCCTGCTGATTGCTCTATGTGTTAATTTAATCTTTGTTACACATATTATAAAAATAGGTAAATTAAATATTAGAGGTTTCCAGCATATAGCGAGATTCGAATTAAATTTAAATCCTATTAAGGTTAAATTTAATAAGGGCAAGATGTCTTACCTGTCACAATTAATCTAATATGTGTATCAACAGGTATAACAACTCTGTTATCAACATCTAATAATCTAAATTGACCTAATTCTAAATCTGATTCAGGTATCATGTAAGAGTCAAATTCAATAGGATCACCACTTTCAGTAACATAATCACTATATTCAAAACTCCAATACCATTGGTGCTAGATAAAAAAAATATTTAGTTTATCTAATCGACTGTACATTAAGCAATATAATTTATTCTATAAAAAAAAAATTTTTTTTTATATTTTTATATCACCCACCAGTGACCCAGTCTGTTGCAATAAATAATATAACAAGCTAAACTTATTTACTGACAGTCTTGTATTCTTAAACGGTATTAAATTTAAATAATATTTTAACTGTTTTCACTAGTGTCGCCAAAGGAATATAAAAAATAAAAAATAATTTATATTTTATTTTCCTTAAAGAATTCTGTCAAATTCTTAGAGAGATATTAATTTAATATTTCTCACGACTATCATATATTTGTGCTTATTAATTAATCATTTATATAAGATTAAGGTAAAACAGTGATTTTAATTAGTTTATTTAAATTCTTAATCTAAACAAAAGGAAAAAGTAATAAAGCAAGTAAAAAGAACTTTATAATACATCACACCTTCTCTTAAGTTAGTATGAATAAACAAATGAAAAATAAATTAGTTAAACTAAAAAAGAACAAAATAGACTTATACTTATTTAGAAGATAAACCTAAATTTTAATACTTACTAAAAGGCAAATAGTTTAAGGTAAAATTTTCTAATTAAATAATAGAACCCTAAACCTAAATGTACCTGTACTAAATATTAAACCCTTAATAAATTTATTATCATTTTTAATTTTATTGTTATTACAATAATTTCTATTAAAGAAAATAAAATTTAGTATAAACTAATTAAGTATTCCTTGTGTATAATACTTTGTCTAATAGAGAGTTTCACTCCTTCTCGACTTATATTTTTTACTTATCCTCCTCCTAATAATAATTCGGTTATAACATAACTTTAATATACGGTTCTATTAGCTTTATAGCTCTATATTAGGCATAAAAAGAATTTTTAGGTTTATATAAATAAGAGTTTAAGTCTAACATTCTGTCAAGTTTTTTGTTAAGAAGTACCTTTAAAATAAATTTAGAACCTTTAAAGATTAAGTGTTTTTGGTGATTGTATTAAGTTGTTTTGACCTAAAATGTAATTCCAGGTGTCTTTTTTTTTATTAAATATATATGATTTCAGGCCATTTTTAAAAACCTGTAACTTTGATTGTAATAGTTGGTGATATTACTTCATCTAATAAATAAAGTAATCTGAAAGAAGGGAAAGCTATAGCAATTAAAACTAGAGCAGGAACTATTGTCCAGATTAATTCAATCAATGTCGATCAAAATAAATAGTTTCCTATTTAAACGGATTATATCTTCATCCTTATTTAATAAACTCCCTTTGGGAGAAGGGTAGTTTCGCGTATAATCTCTGAGGTTCCTACTTTCTTTATTTTGTTAAAGATTTGGTTTCCTGCTGATTGTCCAATCTCTAAGATTCTCACTATTATAAAGTACTTAGAGCTTTAAGGAGTTCCCAGCATATAGCGAAATTTATATTCATAGTTTTTTTAAATCTAAAATTATTGAGATGAAAATCTATACCTATCTTTAAATATTTCACCTTAATTTTTATACCTCGTTACATTACTTTTGCTTATCCCTAAAAAAATTGCTGCTTTTATTATTGAAATAAAACAACCTATTAATTTAAAACCTTCCTTATCACATTTTTCATAAATATTAACAGAACTATCTTTTGCTAAACTCATTTTTAATAAAGAAAGTTTCATCAGAATGTTTTCTTCCTAAAGCTTTTTGTCTCATCAATTCTTTAGTTTTTTCAGAATGAGATTTGCCAAATAAAGAGTTATTTACACTTTCTTTTTTTAAACTCATCAGTTCTTTAGTTTTTTCTGATTGATATTTACCAAATAAAGGAGATTAAATTTTTCATTCACAAATACTCCTTTTAAGGCTTTACTTTTTTTAGCTTTAGTTTCTTCTGAATGTTTAAGATTTAAAGAACTACACGCAACTTTTAATAAATTAAACTCTGGTTCTAACTTATCAAAATAAAATTGTTCTCTTTGATATAACTTAGAAATATCGCAATATTCTAAAATAGTTAAATAAAAATTAGAATAACCATATTTAATTAACGCTCTACTTTTTATTAAAATATTTCTATTTTTTAGATAACTAAAATTAAAATATTTAATAAATATTTTGGAGAAATCTTTAGATTGTCCCACTTAAATATCATTTGTAATTTTATTAGCCCACATATAAATACCTGATTTCTCTTTATTTTCTTTAATTTTTTATAAAAAAAGGATTTTCATATGTTTTTATCGGGTGCGGTTCACAATTAATAATTTTATTTGAGGGTAAAGTTTTGTAAGAACAAATAATAATTTTATTTAACTTAAAATTATTAGATTTAAAACACTTTTGAAACGGCACATTTCTACCGTGATTAAGATATTTGTGTGCTATAGGATTATTATTATAGCTGTAAGTATATGTAATAGTACCTAAAATCCAAAATACAGAAATACAAATTATAACTATATAAAAAAATAAAGTATTGTGTAACTCAACAATACCTGTAAATCCAGGAGCAGCACTATCTTGGAAACCAATTTGCCAAGGTTCTGGTGCATCATTTAAAATTTTATTTAAAAATAATACATTTAAATCAAAACCTTTATTAATTAAATTATAAACCATTTTTTTTTTTATTTTTTAATCGTCTTTTTTTAATTCTTTTTTTTTTTATTTAAACCTTAAATATTCAATTTTATTAAAAACTGATAAACTAAAAAGGAGTTATTTAATAATTTATTAATCAAAAAAAAAACAAAATAACAAAAAAGTAGTATTTAAAGTAGTTAACATTTTTTATAAAAAAAGATTTAAAATTTAGCTTAAACAAGAAAAATATGTTTTTAATATAATATTTATTAGACTTTGTTTTATTATTTTTTTTTCAGTTTTTAGTTTTTAAAACTAAATGAAATTTTTGTAAAAAATCAATTTAAATTTGAATTTTAAATCAAAATATAGGGTTAGATTATTTAAATCTGTTTTTTTTTTATTGTTTTATTGTCTCATTTTTTTTTTGTTATTTTTTATGAATATAATAATAAGAAACCAATCATTAATGAGAATAATCCAGTAGCTTCGGCTAAAGCAAATCCTAAGATTGCATAACTGAATAATTGTCCTTTTATTTGAGGGTTTCTAGCTGTAGATGCTATTAATGAAGAGAATATAAGACCGATACCGGCTCCGGCCCCGATAAGACCTGAACAAGCTAAACCTGCTCCAATGTATTTTGCTGCTGCTAACATATTTGTTTTTTTACAATTAAAAAATAATAGTGTCTAACGCATATGAAAAATATTAAAAATATAAAAATATACTACTTTTAACTTACCTTTTTTTTATAGTAGTAAGTATTGATATTTGATTTATATAAATCAAAAATTTATTTTTTTTTTATATTTATTTTTTTTTTTATTATGAATCAAACTACCATTTTATAAAAAACAAAGATGAAATATATATAATCATTAATCTAAAAATGTCAACACCTAAGAAAGAAGGTGTTGAGACTAGAACATCGCTAGTATTAACTAAAATAGGACTAAAAATCAAAAATATTAAAATTAATAAACCTAATGTTATATATAAAGCATATGTTGTTATTATACCAGTGTCTAGTTTGGCTATATTTTCACTTGTATTTTTTAACACAGTAGATAAACCATGAGGACCTACTGTTTCAATAATTCCTTTGTCTAATACTTTAGAAATTATGTAACCTAATTGTAAACCTTTATTAATTATATGTTGATTATATAGTATATCAAAGTAATATTGACCATTTAAAAAACTATAACATTTTCTAAATAAAGAACTTTCTGATAAGTTATTAATAATATTTGGAGATAATAGATATAAAAATATAGCAGTTAAACCCCCAATTAAACTTAAGATAGTAGGCAATAATTTTAGTATTATATTTATAGAAAATTCTGCTTCTACTAAAGAGATTTTATTTGGATGTATAAATATAGCATTACCAAAAAAATCTGTACCTATTCCTACAAATAAATCAGAAAAAATAAATCCAAAAAAAATACTAAATAAAGCTAATATTAATAAAGGAATAACGATAGCTAATTTAGCTTCATGTATGTTTACATAAGTATTACGAGGACCATTGGGCGAAGTTAAAAAAACAAGTGAAATTAATCTAAATGAATAAAAAGAAGTCAACCCAGCAGTAATACTTCCTAAAATATAGGCATAAGTAGAGCTAAAACTGTATTGGGAGTAAGCTAATTCTATAATTAAATCTTTACTATAAAACCCGGATAACCAGGGTAATCCTAATAAAGCTATAGTACCTACTAACATTGTTGAGTAAATAAATGGTAAAAAATGAATTAAACCACCTAATTTTCTAATGTCTTGTTCATCTGCAGCACTATGAATAATAGCACCCGCTCCCAAGAATAATAAAGCTTTAAAAAATGCATGGTTTACAACATGCATTAATGCAACATTATATTGACTAATACCTACTGCCATTACCATATAACCTAATTGACTTATAGTACTGAAAGCAATTATTCTTTTTATATCATTTAAAACTAAACCACAAGTTGCAGCAAAAAAAGCTGTAGAAGCTCCTATTAAAGTTATTACCAATAATGCTGTTGAACTATATTCTAATAACGGAGAAGAACGTACTAATAAATATAAACCTGCTGTAACTAGAGTAGCAGCATGTAATAAAGCACTAACTGGCGTAGGAGCCTCCATTGAACCAGGTAACCAACTATGTAAACCTAATTGAGCACTTTTAGCCATAGCTCCTATAAATAGCAATAAGCTTATAATAGTAATAGCTGTTTCATTAATAAATGGAGCTAAAGAAAATACAGTAGAATAATCTATAGATCCGAAAATTGCAAATAATGCAAAAAAACCAATACTTAAAAACATATCTCCTACTCTATTCATAGTTAGAGCTAAAATTGCTGCTTTATTAGATTGAATTCTAGTAAAATAGTAATTAATTAATAAATAAGAAACTACTCCAATACCTTCCCAACCTACAAACATTACAAAATAATTAGCTCCTGAAGCTAATAATAACATAAAAAAAGTGAATAAAGATAAATAAGAAAAGAATCGTTGATTATGCATGGCCATCAAATTTATCATGCAATTAAATTTCAATTATATTTCTCCCTGTGTTCATCCCAGATTTTATTTTTCTAATTATATTTAACCCTTCAAGTGTTAAATGGGAACCCTCATTTATTATTTTAGCAATTTTACACCAATCAAGGAAATCTAATTTTTTTATACCAAGCAGAGGATTTTTTTCAAAAAAAGGAATTATTATATTATTTATATCCGAAAATTTAGTTAATGTTAACACAACAGCAGGTTTTTCTCCAGGATATTTGTATAATTTTCCTGAGCCTAGATATTTAATTAAACACTCCATTAAATTTTCGTCTCTTTTGTGTTGGCTTATTCTAAATCTCATTTGTACTCGATATCCAATTTTATTTGTCGGCTGACGTAAGATTATAACATCAAAATTTCCTTCGCCAGTGTCAAAACCAGAAATCCAATTAGAGTCAGTAATAGTTTTAGTATTAATAATTGGTCTGTCAACCGGAATAAAATTTTTAAACTCTGATTTTAAGAAATCTGATAAACCTAAGTTCATTGAAGCTTTTATATTAATTATAGAATTTAAACCTTCTATAGATAAATGAGCCTTATTTTCCATTAGTTTTACTACTTCCTTAAATAAGATAAAATCTGCTGCTTTTTGAGTTAATAAAGGGTATTTTTCTAAATGAGTAATTAGTTTTGTTAAATCTTTTTTAGTATAAATTGAATAATTTACTTTTTTGTTAGCTAGATTCATATATATTGAACCAATGCTACCTAAAAATTGTTGTAACTGTAATAATAAAGATAAATCCCGACTATGTAAACCCATTTGAAACTTAGGTTCAATTCGCCAACCTGATTTATGGGTATTACTTCTAGTTATTATAACACTAAATGAACCTTCACCGTCTATCAGACCTGTCCAAAACCAAGGACTAACCTGAGATGAATTGTTAAAGGTAGAAAAATTTTTGACTTTTAATTGTTTAGAAGGGATTTTGATTCGATAATTTCTTTCGAAACCCATTAGAGTACACCTTAAGTGTATTAGCTTAAATTTTAAGCCAATATACCAACTATCATCTACTCGTTGCTCTTTTACAGATAAATTATCTGACTTAGATCCGCGATAACCCATTTCAGTTTCCTTCATCTTATGACTTGTTACCCTACCCTGGTAATTATTCTGGCCACTGATAGCCTTTCGACCGCAGCTTGGTACCATAAGTTTTAGGGTGTCCCCGGAGTTTGATAGTTTCTCCCACAATAATGTTTTCCCAAAACATTTAGCAGGATCTGAAGATAAGTAGTCTATAGAATATATATGAATTAAACTAGATATATATAAAACAGGAATAAACATTGAACAATCCTAGTTAACCTGGCATTGATGTCTCCTCTAGTGTTAGAGGAATAGACATCAATAGTAGTTTAGTTACTCAGGGGTTATTGACCTCTTGGCAAAGGCTATCCACTATGCGTAGTGTTTTTTGCGAAAAATATTTCCCCCCTACGATCTCGCATTCGTTCTAGGATCCGACTGTACATTCGGACAGACATTTCAGCCTAACCCCGGTGAACCAGTCTGTAGCGACATCTATAACTGCCGACGGTCTAGAAGTATATTCTCATTAACCGTTAATTCACCTATTTGTATAAGCAAAGAATTGTTTGATTATAGTCTTGCTCAATTCCTAATAGCGATATCCTTTATTAATTTTAGTATTACTTCTTATTACAAATTAGCACTGATAATTGTTTATGATAGCTTTGTAATAGGTGAAGTGGATACTTAAATATGTTTATTCGATCGCGTATATTATTAAAATAATATTTTTTTGTGATAGAAGCTAATTAATTTAGCTTCTTGTTAAATCATTGAATTGCTCTAGTTGTAAAAAGGTAGCAGTTTAGATCTAGTATTTATATGAAAATTTGCCCTTGTGGGGAAATTATTCTTTAAATAGCTTATTTTGTCTTCACGCCCTGTACTTGCTATGCAGCGAAGTCAGCAGCGCTGCTTCGCGCTGTCCTGTAAATACTCTTACTCTTTTGATAAAATGCTTTTTAATTGCTACATATCCATCCTTTCTTGTGAGGTCTTCTGTTGAATTGGGAGCGCTACGCTCCGCTAGGGCGATGCTTGCATTAAAATCAAGATATTTACTTAAAGTATCCGGGTATAAGCCTAAAATTTTAGCAGCTTCGCTTAAAGAATTAGCTAATATAAAAGTCCCATACTCTGTTAAGATTTCATACACACAGCAAACTAGTTTAGGTAGTATTTTTTTAGTAGTACTATCTATCGCTCTTCCATCTTGAAGCCGTATAACTGTAGGTTCAGCATTTAATAAAATTTCTAATTCTTCCTGAGTTAAAAATTTAACTTCTCCACTATAAGTTGACAATCTAAAATTATTCATTGTATTTGATAATTTTAAAATTAAGGCTCTGATTTTCTCTATTCTATAACCACCTTCGTAAATAACTTTACAAATAATTTTAAAATCGTAAAAATCTTTACCCTTTTTAGTTAAAAATTCCTCATTTTCAAAGAAAGGTATTAAATAATTATTTAAAACATTAATGTGTTGAATAGTAATTGAGACTGTACTTTTACTATTAATAGTTCTAGCTTTTCTTGAAGCTATAGCTATAATTTGAGTGTTTTTAACTTTATATAAAGAAAAAGTATCAAAACCTAAATAAGCCTCTAAGAAATCCTTTATTTTAAGCATTACAGGTAATTGTACAGTGGTATTTTCAAGACTAAAAATAGGTGTTAAATTATCTCTTCTTAAGAAAAAGGAGCCGTCTCCTTCAATGAAACCTAAAAGCCAACTTTTGGTGATTACAATTTTAGAATTTTCAGGTCTATCAAAAAGAATACGATTAGTATTCATATTATTTTTTAATCCTAATATGCGATCCTTTATGCTATCAGGATTTAAATTAGGAGCTCTATCAAAATATAAAGAATAAGCTTCTTTAAAATCTAAATAATCAAGATACTTTGAAGTGTTTAAATTAAATTTATCGAAAATAGAGATTAGTATAGAAATCTCTTTTTGTTTTGTAATACTAAAAATACATTCGTCTTTATATACTCGAACACCTCCTATTCTTAATCGATCCTTAATAATTCTTAATACTTTTTCATCGTCTTTATGCAAAGTTATCTTAAACATAAATACAAAACTTGAGATAGATAACTTATTTTTTTTTAAAAAAGGATTTAAGATAAAACACCCCTCAGCATCTGTAAACCCTACAAACCACTCTAAAAATTTAGAATCAATAGAACTTTTTTCATTTAACGAATCGTACCGGTTCAAAGTGGAATATTTCCTTATATTTGTTGTCAACCGTGTAGCCTTATTTTTTGAGTTAGTGAAGAGAGGTCTCTCGACCTGGGCTTTGCAGACAAAAAGAGAACTTAGCCTTTTTACAAATAAAATCAAATTTATTTTAATAAATATCTTATACAGTTGGATTAATACCAACACTGCTCCAATCTCTACCTTTAGATAGAGAGCCAATAAATAAACAGTTAATTGATCAAATAAAAATTCCCAAGAAACGGACATTATTTCAGATTCTATCCAACTAACTAAATTAATTGAAACAGGAGAACCACATATACCTACTTCATAAAATGATAATGTGGCAAGTAAAGAAGATAGTAGTAAACAAGTACAAGTTATAAAATGTGCACCTGTTACACCTATTTTTCTACCCATTAACCCTGAAACAAATGAACCTAATAAAGGTAAAATTAAAATTGATAAATACATTAAGATCTAAGTGAAATATTTCCTCTTAATCGATAATAAGCAACTAAAATACTTAACCCTATCACTGATTCTGCTCCAGCTATTGAGATTATATAAATACTAAAAGTTTGACCGATATTATCATCAAAACCAAAACTTGAAATAAGTATTAATAATGTAACAGCTAGAAGCATAATTTCAATTGCAATTATCATTAAGATTATATTTTTTCTATTTAATATAAAACCTAATACGCCTATTAAAAATAATGCTAATGAAAGGTTCATTTTAGTTACTTAAAACCCATGGGGTTATGAAATACAAAAAAAATCAAAATAAAGATAAAATTAAAAATTAAAAACTAAATTAAAACTTTAAACTTTTGTTTCGCAAAAAAAAAATAAGTAAAATAAAAAAAAAATTTTTTTTTGACACCTTTTATTATTTAAAAAGGGGTTACATGCTCTTTATCATTTTATAGTTTAACAATGAAAAGGTAAGAGATTTAAGGGGTATATATTATAGTTACATTATAAATTTATACTAATAAAAATTTCAATTTAGAAATTTTATAACAGATTTTACAACTAATAAATAGTAATTTATTATTGTTTATTTGTATTATTGTATTAAAGATAAAAAATTTTAATCTTTTGGTTTAGATTTAATATATTCAATACCTTATCTTCTTCGTAGTGCTCGCACTAGTGCTCGTGCTCGTGCTTGTGCTTCTGCTGCTGCTTGTTCTAAAGCTTCTCGTTCTCTAGCTTCTTCGATAGCGGATTTACAATCCTCAATACGATCCATTATTATTAAAGCGCATTGAGCAAATAAAACTTCATCAGGTTTTGAATTAGGATCATCCACAATAGTTTGTAAAAAAGCCTTATCATCATCTATTTGATAGGTTGTCCCTTGATGAGAATATTTATGTGTAAAGTTATCAGGTGTACAATTATGACTAAGTATAAAATCGTGAGCATGTTGTTTAGCTTTTAGACAAACTTCCTCTGCTTCTGAACCAGATATAACATTAGTATCATCTGTATTACCTTCGCTTTCGTTATGAAATTGTAAAAAAAAATTAGGGTCATTATCACTTACTTTATTAATATTTTCTCTATTTAATTCTACATCAGGATCCAAAGTTAAACCTAAATAATTAAAATTATTTGAGATTAAACAGCCTAAATCAGAATAAATAGCCATAACTAAATTTAAACCAGGTTGTATATATAATTGATAAAAATCTTGAAAATAATGAGAAATGTGACCTATAAGATTTAAAGAAGAGAAATAATCTAAAAAGGGGAAAAGATTTAAAATATAAGCTGAAAAATTAAATGAAATTAAAAAATAAAAAGTTAAATTTATAATAAAAAATATAAAGCAACTACAATATAAAGTATAAATAAAAATAGTGTAAGTAATACAAATTACATTAAACCATTTATTAACATCAAACAAAATAAAATTGTATAAATAAAAAATTAAATATGAATTATTTAATTTATTCCATATTTTGTTTAATTTAAGATTGAATGGGTAACATGTTAAATGCATGAAATGGAACAGGGCTTTTAAGTGTCCATTCAATTGAGTTGGATGTGTAAGTTTTACTGGAAAATAGTTTACTGGATGTAAAGTATGAAGGCACAGCCCAAGGGTTTTCATTTACTTCTTCACCATTTATGAATAAATCATAAACAATATAACCAAATAAAATTGTAGATACAACTGAAACAATAGATCCAAAACTAGAAACAGCGTTCCATCCACTAAATGCATCAGGATAATCTGGTATTCTTCTAGGCATCAATTTGTTATCATAGGGGAATTTAAACCCTATTTCCCAATATTACTATTGGGTTCAGACTATGTCATCAATTATAATTTAATATTTAAGATCACATAAAATATTTTTTATAATTGTTGGGCGCTTGTATCGAGATTATTGTTGAAGTGACTCACTCGTTAATCGTTGAACTCGTTTATTACTTTTTTTTGTGTAAAAAAATTCTTCGTAATAAAATAAGCTGCAAATCTACCTTTTTATTAGGTATTTCTTGCAATTCACCCAATTTATCGAAAATAATAAATAATAATATAAATTATTCTCGGGGCATTTTAATTACTTTAATGAAATTTTTTGCGGCTAAAAAGTTTACCTTTGTAAGGTAAACCACTTTTAATATATTTAGTTAAAGTATCTTTCCCCATTTTAAAATGTTTAGAACATTTAACAGTAGGAAAAATTCCAATTAACGACATTTCTTTAAAATTATAAACGTAAACTAATTTAGTTATTTTTCTTATAGTTAAAATCGATTTAGATTTTCCATATAAAGGATTATTAGCTCCACTTCTATTTTTGTTTTGCATAACCATAAACTCTTTTGACTTAGTACGATAAAACATCGGATTTAAACTACCTGAACGACTTAAACCGAATTCAGGTTTATGTTTATAACCTTTGGTAGAATCAGCAATGTTAGCTAAATTAATTGCTAAATTAGAATATTTACTAAAAATTATATTTAAATAAAATTGTTCTCGAGAAAGTAAAAACTCCTTATTTACAGAATCGGAATCACCTAAATCTTCTAAAATTGCTAAGGCAAAATTGTGTATACCATAATAATTAATATTATGATAAATAGGATAATTTTGTTTTAATACACTTGGTCTCCAATAACTTAATAATCTAGTTGAACCGTTCCAAGCACTACCCACATATATTTTTCCTGTTATTAAATTAACCCATTGATAGATAACTGACCGTTTTTTATTTTCAGAACCTATTAAATTTCTATGATAATTAGGATTATCATAAATTCTTTTTGGATTATTTAACCATTGTGGTTTTACATGTGGGCCAAATGGAAAAATTCCAAGGTTCTTTTTTCTATACTTTAAAGAGACAGAAATAGGAACGATATTAAAACTATAAATAACATCGAAATTATTTATTGTTTTATAAAGATAAAGATTAAAAATAATTAATAAATAAAAACAAATAAATATAATTAGCATTATTTTTATTTTATAAATAATATTTTTTTCATTAAAGTTTAAAAAATATTTAATACCCGATAAACCTAGGAAATGCATAGGGAAGAATGTTAAATTACAACAAAAATTAAATAACGCAAATAAAATTTAATTTTCTTGGACTATATCTTAACTTAATTAATTTAGATTAAGTTTCTTTTGTGTAGTCTCTGAGGATCCTACTCTTCAACAAATATAATACATAATAGATTTTTTTGTATTGAATTTGGTTTCCTGCTGATTGTCTAGATATACTTAAGATTTTTACTATACTTTGTTTTCAAATGAGTACTTAAGCCTTATTAGAGTTCCCAGCAAATAAAAAGATTGAGTGGAGCTAATTTAATTATTATTTTATTTATCTAACACGAGGAGTGGATTGAAGTAACCATTTTTCACCATGTAAAATACAAAACTTATTAGTATCTAAATTTTTTTTTATAGTGCCCCATCTAATTTTAAAATAGTTTTTAGTGCTATTGATAGAAGGAAAAACTAGTTCTTCTTTTTTTTCATTATAGCAATAAACAAATTGACCACCAATTCCAAATTGATAAGAATTAGTTCCCTTTATACCTTTAGAATGATGAGAGCGAGTACTATAAAATTCTTTAAGAGCATCACTAATAGCTTTTTTAGTTTCAGTAGAAGTATTGCTTCCGTATTTTGGATGAGATTCCTTTTGAAATATTTTTTTTAATTTGTTGATTGTTTCAACTGAATGACGAAAACCAAAAGAACATCCTGCTACTGTTAATATATTATATTTAGGTTTATAGTAATTTATCCATTTTTGTTCTAAATTAACACAAATATTTACATTTTTAGTACAAAACTCTAAAATACCCAAAGAAAAATTTTCTAATTTATATTTTCTCATTGCAAGAGAAATAACTATTTTAGTTGGTTTTATAGAGTTAGCAAAATAAAAATGAGAAGACATTCTTTTAGACAAATTAATGCTACTACCTATATATAATTCATTATTTATATTATTTATAAATAAATAAACTCCCGATTTTCCTTTAAGATCTTTATATATATTTTTTTTGTTAGATTTTATATTATCATAAAACAAAAGAAATTTGTATTTAGGATTTTCAGGATCTTCGGAATGATTTAATGAATTAAAACATCTAACTCCTTTAAGATAATTAAAATTTCTTCCTACAAAATTAACCCCAATAAATAATAACCAGAAATGTACTTTTGCTAAAAATTCGTTGTATTTTTTACCAATTATTTTAGGTGTCCAATAATAAAACCCAGCAAATAATCCAAACACAACTCCCATAGAAAGAACATAATGAAAATGTCCTACTACATAATAAGTCTTTTTATTTTCTTTAGTATTATTAAAGATATTATTATTAAATAATAAACAATTAATTTTATAATTTTACTTTTACAAAAAAATCTTTAATTTTAAAGTTTAAACTCATTTTACAATGAGGATCGGACTATCTCTTATCTAATTGTTAAACTTAATTAACGTTTGATTACCACGTATAGTCTCTACGGATCCTACTTCTATTGTTGTTTTTATTTTATTTAAATAAAACAAAAATAGTTTGGTTTCCACGGTATAGCCTTTTAAATGTGTAGTGTAGAAAACGCAATAATTTTCTATTTAAAAGATTCCACCGTTAGCAATACATAACTATACAAATAGTTTAAAAATTTTAAATATATTACCGAGAAATTATAGGGTATAATTTCTCACAGTGGTATGACAGCACAACACTTATTTAAAAAGATCTTTAAACTTATTAAATGAGACTAATTTTTCACCAAGTAAAGGATATTTGCTACAATGATCTATAATATTTAATAATGTTGATTTACGATATACTTCTATAAACCAAAATTTATCCTTTTTATTTCTTACTTCATTAAAAATACAAAAATGATTTTTAATAAAGTCTAAAATATATTTATCATTATTCTGCCCTATAGAAAAGGAGAGAATATTCAGTTTACTTCTTATAGAAAAACAACCTTCCGCTTCTATAAAACCAGATAACCATTCATTAAAATAAGATTTATAAAATTTGATTTCTTTAATATTATGTTGCAGATATTTTTTATTTCTAGTTTTTAAATACAAATCAATGTTCTCTTGTTTAAAACATTCCAACATAAATGTGAGTTGTGACCTTAATCTCGAAGTTAAGGGAGGATAATTATCAAATATTCTAATTATTTTACGTATTTGTTTCTTATCATTTACAACCCAAATAACAAATTTATCCTTTTGAATTAATTTAATATTACCTCCAATATATTGTTTGATTAAATTTAACATTGCAATGTTTTCAGAACAATTTTTTAATTTTATTACTAATCTATACTGGAGAATTTTATATCTCCAATGATTTACTTGGATACTTCCATCTCCATCCATTAAACCTACCCAAAATTTGTAGACATAATAAGGATCTTTTTTAATTTTATCGTGCACTGCAGTATCTAAACTGGCGTTAGCTAAAACTACTCCAGTTACTCCCCCTGTTGTAAATAGTGCTAAGAATCCAATAACAAAAATTAAAGGACTTGTAAATCTTAAACTACCCCCATAACAAGAAGCTCAGGGTTCAACCTTTAAACTTTTCAGTTTCAGCTGGTCTATTTTCTCAGTATAAAAATGAATTAAATTAAAACATATATATTTATACCTATTTAGATTGTTAACTCTAAAAACCGTCACCGGTGAACTGGACCATTCCTTGTAATCCCATATATTATTTATTTGTTTTACAAGGCGTTCGCCTTAAAACAGTTATAAGTTATACTTAGGAGATCATGTGGCGTCTGGCCTCTACGCTTTTACACAACAGTTTCCAAATTGTGATTTAGTTCGACGATAGTCTTAATTTTATTAAATTTCTAAAATTAAGATTTCCCTCGAGTTTGCCACGTCAGAATTGTTAACTACTTAATTATTTAAATTAATCTATCCTTTATTTGCTAAAGCAATTATTATTAACTGTTAAATTTATACTGACTTCCCATTAGAAAAACCATAAAGTGGACTATTTAAACTATAAATCCAGCCAAAAGTAGAAGATAAGCTATTACCACTTAAAAGCTAGGCACACTATTCAGAATGTGCAACTTATACCTCATAGATTTACACATATAAGGTAAAATAAATGGTTGTAATTTTTGCATAGATTTAGTTCCAATATAAATAGTAGGTTGATTTCTTTGCATATGGATACTGCATTTTAAATTAAATTTGTATATAAAAATACTTACAATAAATACCACTTGTTTGATAGTAAAAGATTGTGTTTGTAACGTTAACCCTCGATAAGTTATAGTTCCAACACAACAAATCCAGTGAGCTAAAGCTTCATAGTTTAATAAATAGTATAAATCTAAAGGTACTATTTTTACATTTTTAACGTAAAACATATTATAGTAATAAGTAAAACAAGGTAAAGTTCTAGTAGCAAAGTAAAAGCTAGAAAAATATTTGTCATTTAATTTACTAATTTTAAATTGAGGATATTTTGAACAATAATGAGAAAATCTATTGAAAACATAAACAAAATATTCAATTTTATCTAAAGACTGTTTAAAAAATAACCTTGTATTACCTGATTTGTTAATACTCAACCAACCATCGGAAATGATAATACCTATTAAAATAGATTCTAATTCATAAGCTCTACCTGCTGTACTTATATTAGGTATTTTAACCATATGTCTAACTATAATAGTGTAAGCAGGATAACCTATTGTACTTGATAAGTTTGAACCAAACAAAACTAAATCTGTACTATTTTTATTGGCAGGTAAATAATTTTTATTTGCTCTAGGAAATCTTTCTAATAGATTTAACGTGTTAATATTTTTATTAACAATTCTGCTGGTCATTTGTCTCTTGCTGAAGGAGAATGACAACCAAGAGAAGATTTTAATTCCAGTTGGACTATTTTTTTTTTTCTTAAGAAAATTTAATTTAACCGCGAATAATTTTTAGTCTTTTAGCTAAAACAAAAAAATCAGAAGTTTTTTGATCTAGCTTACTTCGACTTCGAGCATTTGAGTTTTTAAAAGCTTTTGCTTTAATAACAAAAGCCCGCCAAATTAAATATTCAAGATGTTTGCTAGATTGAAGCGGATACTTATCAAAAAAACTAATAAGATATTCACAAGTTTCTAGATTAGAGATAATAACGTCTGCTCGATTATTGTCTTTTCTAATAAAAGCCTTTGCATCAAAAAACTCAGCGATTAGACTTATAATATCAAAATCTTGAATATTCCGTGAAAACCCAAACGTTTGTCGCAATTTATTATAAACATCTAATTTCCATCCTTCAGCTAAAATAGCTAAGTTAAAATTACAGTATAACGTTAAGTAGCCAGAGATCCACCATGGTTCTAATTCCTTTTCAGTTATTTTATATTTAGGTAAGATAGCTGGAACTAAGTTAGGAAAATTAATTAAAACTTTTTCAGACGGAGCCTTGCTAATAGCAGCATACAAACTTAAAATTTCCCTCACACCTTTCATTGATTTATGTGCACCAGCACTAATTAATTCAACAGCTTTACACCAAATCAAAAAATTAGAAGATTTTCTACTTAATAAGGGAACCCCACACAAGATTTAAAGTGAGGGATTATAAAATTACAAAGATCTCCATTTTTAGTAACTCGGTAATATACTTTATTACCTACAACATAAATTTTACCAACTCCAAAAAAACCTTGAATACGATCTAAAACTTTCTTTTTTTTAAGCTCCACTAATATCTCAAAAGTGGTTATTATCTCCCATTTACTATTAGATTTACGCAAGGAAGGTTTAATTAAAAAAGAAGCAGATCTATCGCAGAATCCTGTTATCCAGAAGGGGTCTGCTGATTGAAATTTATGCTTTAAAGAAAGTTGGGGGAGAGTTTGTAAGGTACTAATTTTATATTTCTTATAATTTAGCAAGGTTACCTTTTGTTTATTTTTTTTTCTTAAGAAAAATAGGACTATACCTTAAACTATTAAAGTTCTTTTGCGTCTAGTCTCTGAGGAACCTACTTTATTGTTTTATTCTTTTATGTTTGTCTTCCAATATTTAGTTTCCTGCTGATTGTCCATTCTAACAAACTTAAAATTTTTACTGTAAACAGTGTAAGTTATTTTGTTAAAAATAAAACACCTTTTAAGAGTATTCAAGTTTTTAGGAGTTTCCAGCATATGGCAAAATTCGATTTAAATAAGATATATTTAAAAAGGGCCCCAATTGACCGCAATTACCATTGTGAAATAGCAGATTAACCCTCTTTTTAATAAAAAAAAAATAAAATTTAATTATAAATTAAAATTATTTAATTAAAAAAATTAGTCAAAAAGCCTTTCCCGAACCGTACGTGCACTTTTCAATGCATACGGCTCTCCACCTAAATCAAACTTAAATGTGTGTAATTAGGCTGTTTCCCTTCAATAATTTTTAGATAAAAATAATTATTATCTTTATTATTTACTATGGAAACTCCGTCAACCTATTTCTTTCGGAAATAGGTTGATCCCAAGTTCTTATTTAAAATCCATAAATATTTTTTTAGGTAAAATCCTCTTCGATCAAATTATTGGTTCTTATAAATAAAGTGCTGCTACTCACTTATCCAATTTTATAGATATTAAATTAAAAATTTGTTTAATCCAAAATTTGAACTTTTAATATAAAATTTGAACTGTTAATTTTACCTTGAAAATCGTAGCTCAGAGATGACCGTTTAACTTAAAAAAATTAAGTTAATAAATCTCTTTTTTAAACATGCTATTGTCAGTTTCAAATTACTTTGAATACCTAAGTTTAATGCTTTACACCCTAATAAGTTATTTTATAATAAAATCTTTTTAAAAAATATGGTTTGATAAAAGGTTTTATTTTATTTAATTCTACTTTATTAATAAAAATTCTAGGTTTTTTGTTATCAAAGTGAATTGTAGATTTAATATTATATTTTATTAAGAGTATATTCATTAATAAGACAACTTCATTAACTGTAAAACAATCAGTACATAGTAAAACACCTTTGTTTCTTCGTGCTCCATAACCCATAATCCAATGTGCTATAGCGATGTAATCAATATAGTGGTATAATTCAGGTGTTATGCTTTTTGTTTTACTTTCTTTTGAATAAAAAAGTTGATAAATTTCATTTAAAGATTTTAATTGTCTAGTTTGGAATTCAGAACTGAAAAATAATTTTCCTCTTTTTATTGTTTTTTTCAAATAAGGTAAATTTGAGCAATAAACAGATAAAGTACTAAATAAAGACCATAAATATTCAAAATTTTTCAAGCTTTGATGTAAGCTTATTCTAGGATTCCATTTATCTCTTTTTTGTATATATCCATCGCTTAATAATAAGCCTACCATTATACTCTTATGATAATTTGTAATAATAAATCTGTCTCTTATTTGTTTCGTTAAAATACCTTTTTGCAATCTGTAAAAACTATTTTTTTCATGATTCCATAATATTAAACCTTGCTTATTATCAGTAGAAATAAAATCCCTATCCTTTTTTTGTTTTAGAATATTATAAAATCTTACATTAGATAAGAACTGTGGTGGAGTAATATTTACTTTAAATAAAAAAACGTATTTATTTAAAGCTATTCTCAAGATTTTAAATAATGAAATGGCGCACGTAGCAGCAGTAAAATATGCTCTTGTCAATAATTGGACAGTATCTTAGTTTAATAAATTTATTTATAAAGCAAAAATAAATAATTAAAAAAACTTATAAATTTAAAATGCTTTATTTAATATAAAAATTTTAAACTTCTTGCGTACTTGTCTCTGAGGATCCCTTAGTTGCAATACTTTTTATTTTAGTTATTCCTTTATCTTCCAAATGTCTACCATTAGTAATCATAATATATACCTTTCTAAATTTAAGATAACTTACGTATTTACCTGCAAATAAATTAAATGAATCAAAATAATTAATTAGCAACGCTGCTGTTTTATATCCAGAGCTTTTGTAGCACCAAAATTTTGAGCTATATTGAGAAAGATTACCCATTTTTAAATTATTATATAAAAGCTTTAAAGGAACAGCATCGTTTTGTTTAATAGAAAACTCTAATCTTACACTATATCCAGTTTTATGTGTTTTACTTTTGATAACACTAATGTGAAAACATCCATCAGCTTGAGTAAAACCTGCTAACCAGTAATTATCTAATATCAAATTATTTGAAGGTGGTAGTATAGTATAGTTAAAATCTGCACTATAATTGTGTTTAATTAATTGTTCATATTTAGAATTACTTACTAATTTACCGTTTATTAAAGATAAAATAATAAATAAACCTTTTGCTTTTTTACAAATATATCTTACAGCTTTTTTATTTTTAATTTTATAAACATTACCATATCCTATTCGTTTTTTAATCAAATAAGCCAAAGAAATATCATTTTCAGCAAAAATAATGTACAATTCTTTTTTACCAAACCAACCTTCACCTTCAATTAAACCAGCTAAAAAATAACCAAAATCATCGTCAGTAAAACTGGATTTATGTGTAGGGACATGTTCAGAAATTTTGGGAAGGTTAATATAACTATTATAAATATTTTTAGTACTTGCCGTAGCTTTTGTACTAAAACTAAAGTTTCCTGCTGATTGTCCTGTCTTAAGCTGCAAGTAGATTTTACCTAACGTTATAAATACGAGTGGACTACTTTTACAGGAGTTTCCAGCATATAGCAAGATTTTTACGGTGAACACAAATTTATCCACCAATTTAACTTTTTTTTTGATTTAATTTTTGTTTTTATTATTTTAATTAATAAAAAGTAATTAAATTAAAGCCAAATTTGGACTCTGTCTTTACCCTGTTTTTGTATTATATTAGCTTATTTAATAACTTGTGTAAAATATTACAAATAAACTTATATTTATTAAAAAAATTTTAACCGTATTATTAAACTAATAATAGTTAAATATATCTTTTATAATAAGCTAATTTCTTTATAATAACAGGGATTTCCCGTATTAGTCTCTGAGGTTCAAAAAAAAGATTAAAACAATTTTCAATTTAAATTTTTTACCTGCAAGTTATATAAATACTAAACATTGTTACAATACAACAATATTTATTCAGAATTGTATTTTAGTTTTTAAATATTTTCTTGCATACAGGGAAATTATACTCCTTATTGTTACCAATAAGGACGACGTGTTTATTTTTTGCTATATTCCTAATTTATATAACATAGAAAAATGTGTGTAAGGAATTAATAATTCTCTAATAACAGGCAAAGATTTAACCAAAATATAAATTCTAAATCTACCGTTAACCTTATGTATAGAACAACTAAGTTTATATTTAAATTTTAAAAAATTCACAAGATGTTTAATATCTTCAAGTGTAAAACTATCTGTACATATATATAACCCTTTGCAAGAACCACGAGAACCATCTTGCATAATCCAATGAGATAATGCCACAGGTGTTAATAAAGATAAGTCTGTGGGAACTTTTTTAATTTTATTAAAATAAAATTTATTATAAAATTCAGTTAAAATAGGTAAAGATTTAGTCCAAAAATTTAAAGATTTATAAACTTTACCTGTTCTCTTATCTAAATAAGAGTATTCTCTATATTTAGATGAACATAAAGGAGATAATTCACCTAATAAAAATAAAAAATACTCTCTATTTATAATAGATTGTATAAACCCAAATCTAGCATTAAGTGCTCTAGGAGCCATATCTAGTTTTCCATCGCCTAATAAACAGCCAAATAAAATTTGATTTATATAATCAAATTTATTATTTGTTAAATTAGATAAGCTAATGTTAGAATTTAACTTTTTTTTATTTCTATTTATATTTAAGGTTTTTTCTATGTTATTTCTAGTATTATTTATACTTAACTCTCTTTTTTTGTTATAAAGAAATTTTTGTAAATAAATTTTATTTAAACGATTTTTAATATATAAACCATTGGATGTTAAAATAAAAATACTAGACTTAGAATAAAGAATAAAAAATAACTGTTTATCTAAACCTACAGTAAACATATGGTGACTCCATACAATAAAACCTAGTATACCAATTGAAAACATTGCATATACCATACCAATGTACTAACACAAAACCTTTAGTTTTGTATTTTGGACCATCTCTTTATTTTTCATATTTTTGCCATTTTAATAAATATTTTTTCCAAGCTTTACCTAATAAAGAATCTGGACTTTTTAAATGGGCTTTTAATTCTCTAAGTTCTAAATATTTAGAAATCATTAATATTCTATTCATTTTAGCCGATCTAGAGGGGCAAATTTTAAAATAATTTAATAAATCTATTATTTCTTTTTTTCTAAAAACTACCCACTTAAAACTTATTTTTTCAGCATAAACACTTCCACCATATAAAGATGGCAACAGATCTAATAAATATTTATTTTTTTGGCCACAATTAATCTTTATTTGTGAAGAATTTAAATTAAGGAAAACACTCCCATCTGAATCAAAAAAACCAGAGAACCAGCCATTAAAATAAGTTAAAGGTCCCGGTAAAATTAACTGTAATTTATAAATATCACAAATTTTTTTTAACTGAAGCAATCTGATAGGATTTCTAATTTCCCCATTAACAGAATTTAATAAATTTATTAAACCTGATTTGTGATGCAATCTATATCGTGCTGCTTTAACTCCAGACAACAATTTCACTGAACCACCGAATTTTTGTTTAATTAAAAAAAGAGCTTTAATATCTCTAATGTCCATAATAATATCTAAACTACAATATCCTTTTTTAGAAACTTGAAAACAACCGTCCCCATCTATCAACCCGGCTAGCCATTGATCAAATATATCAGATTTATTAATCCCTAATTTAGGATTAATATCTACACTAAATCTTCTAAAAAAAATGAAATTATTTAATTTTGCTAAATTTTGTATTTTATATTTATTAAATAATCGTATAACAACGAAAAAAATATCTTTTTTTATATAATTAAAATGGAAAAATTTAAAAAATAGTACGCGTATGGCCTCTGAAATTCCTACTAGCATGCTTAATCTTTTATTCAATGTAATATCGGATTTATATAACTTTGTTATATGTGCGTTGGTTATTTGCGGATTGTAAGTTTGTAATACAGACTTTTTTACCTGAGAATATTTTAAATAAATTAATTTTAATACTTTATTTTTAAATAGTTCGCAGACTGACTTAGAATATAAGCCGGATATACTGACACTGTTGATAAAAAGTAAGTGATTTATATGTATAGTATTCTGTATTATAATATACCTTAGTTTCCTGCATATAGCGTACTTCAAATTACCATAAAGATAATTAGGGCCACATTGACCAAATATTGGTTTACCTGTAAATGTAGAAATTACGTGACTAACTACACCAAATGCAGGTATAATTAAAATATAACAATTATTTAGGATATGCTAATAATCAGATATAGATTTATTATTAATATCACTCAAGAACTATCGTTCTTGTTAGGACTTTATCTTAAACTTTTATAACATTAATTAATTTTTATTCATAAATTTTATAAATTTTAATATTCTATTAAAACCGTTAATAGTTAAATGATTATTATCTTGTATAATAACGTATGTTTTTCTCCATTTTAAATAATAAACATGTTTAGAAGAAAGTAAATGGTACTTATCAAAATAATTTATAATTTTTTTAGCTGATCCAAAAGTATTAGTTTCATAATAATATAAATCTTCATTTTCATTATAATTAATCAAACCTCCTAAATATTCTTTAATTAAAGATAATAACTTTTTATTTTTAAATTTGATTTGAAATTTTAAATTGATATTATCTACAGAAAAATTGGATTTCATATCTCCTATAGTATCTATATAAAAATTAGAAATAGCATCAGCAAAACCAGTTAGCCAATAATTATTTAAATCTAAATCTATATTTAAATATAAATTATGATTAAATTCAAAATCATTAAAGTTGTCATTAAAATTAAAGGTAGAATTAGGATTTATTGAATTGTTAGTAACTAAAGATTGTAAACAAATACTATTTTTTATTTGATCTAATATTTGTTCACTTCTTATTTTACCTTTTATTAGATTTAAAACTTTTATTATACCCTCTAATTTAGCTACTAATAATATTAAAGTATTATTGTTTTTATTTTTAACAACTTTTCCATAGCCTAATCTTTTTTTTATAAAATAAGCTAAAGAAGCATCTAAATAATTAAATTTAATTTCTAATTGTAATTTTGAGTTTTTAATATAAAATTTACCAGCACCATCTATTAAACCAGATAAGTAATGACCAAAATCATTATCACTTACAGGTTTTAAGTGAGTAGGTACATGAATAGAAACTTTTTTAATGTTAAAGTTTGTTTTGTTGCGTAAAGTCTCTGAGGAGCTCTCATTATAATTAATTAAATAATATAAATTTTCATCTGCAAAATTATAAATTTTATGACTTATAAAATTTAATTGAAAATAAGAAATAAGATTTCCTGCGGATTGACTTCTTTGTTTTAATATTGTTACTAATAATTGATAAAAATTGAAGTATTTAAAACTAATTGAAGTTATCCCCGCATATAGCAACATTAAGAAGCTTATATTTTTTACTTCTGGATGACCGAAAAACCAAAATAGATGTTGGTATAATACAGGGTCACCTCCACCTGCTGGATCATAGAAACTAGTATTAAAGTTTCTATCTGTTAGTAACATTGTAATACCCTAAAATCTTGATTTACTGGACTAGGTCCCATGATTAAACAATAAAATTTTTTGTTAACATTAAAAAGGACTATATATTTTAAAAAGAAATTTATCATTTAACCTCAAAAACCTTTAATAAATTTAATAATATTAAAAATATTTTATTATTCAGGTTTAAGGTAAATTCTCATACATTTGCATGTATGTTGGGACTATATTTTATTTATCTAAGTTGTAAAATTTATTTAAGTGATCCCAATTAAAATCAGTTCTATTATTGTTCATTTTTGATTTTATAAAAACAATCTCTTTAATATAATTATTGGGTTTACAAGAGCTAGATTTAAAATAATTTAATACTTTAAGCCAATCTTTATAATCTAAAAACTTACTACTAAACAAAGGGAAAGAGTTTAAATAATTTTCTAGATTCATGTTCCCCTTTAAACTAGTTGTTCTGACTCTATACTCAGAAGAAGGTTTATTATTTCTAATGCTTTTTACAGAAGTAAGTAAAAACATAGCTATAATTTCTAAAATTTCTAAGTAACTATTTCCTTTTTGATCTATTTTTCTTTGACTTAATTCAAATTTACATTCCACTTTAGGATGTTTAGAAGTTGTAGTAGCTCTGACCGAAAAGTGACCATCAGCATCTATTAAACCTGATAACCAAGCATTAGAAACCAGCAAACTATTATCTAAAGGTTTTTTATTAATATAAAGATTTTTAAACTTATTGTTTAACCAATCAATTAAACTCCATAAAGCATAAATTTTAGGTGTTCTCATATAACCGTTAATTAAAGATGTCGTTAATATTAAACCATCAAAATTATTAATAGTTAATACATAAGCATTAACTCCCCTTTTTTTATTGATTGTTCCATGTTTGATATTTTTTTGAATCATCAAAGCTAAAGGTAAGTCTTTTAAGTTAAAAACAATTTGTATTGAAGGATAATTAATACGACCTTTAACAGATCTTTCTGTTTTAGGTATTACAATAGTACCATCACCTTCTATTAAACCAGCTAAATAGCTATTAAATTTTAAATTAAAGATAAAATTACTTTTTTTTTCTAAATCATAAATTGAGTCTAATTTTAAACTGTTTTTGCTATTTCTATCTATAGATATAGAAGACGGATAAGCTAAAACATTACAACAGATAAATTCCAACGTATAGTCTCTGAGGATCCCTAAAAAATTTAAATTTAAAAGGTTTCCTGCTGATTGTGTAAAATTTAAAAAACTAAAATCGTACATTTCCCAGCATATAGTTGGATTTAAAGCCGGCAGTATTTTTTTACCGGCTAATACAGGTAAAGTAAGTAATAATAAGGTAGCAGTAACAAAAATAGCCCAAGCAAATAAGGGTATTTTATGTAAAGACATACCTGGTGCCCTCATATTTAAAACTGTAGCTATAAAATTAATTGCACCTAATAAAGAAGATACTCCTGCTAAGTGTAAAGAAAAGATAGCTAAATCTACTGAAGCACCGGAGTGTGATTGAATACTAGCTAATGGAGGATAACAAATTTTATTTTGGCAATCTCATATCTATAAAACAAAAAAATTTTTTTATTTTTGTTTGTTTAATATTAATATTAATATTAATATTAATTAAAGGTACTATCATTACGCTCTCTAATTTTCACTAGAGTTTGGACTATTCCTTCATCTTATTTAAATTTTATTTTTCAAATAAATCTAAAGCTTGAAATTTAGTTCTCATAATTCTAACACTATCTCTAATTTTTTCTAAAGCTATAAAATTACCTTTATTTTTAATATAAGATCTGGCCCAGATTCTATATTCTGCTGATTTTATACCTTTCATAGTATTTTTATAATATGAAATAATATTTTCAATAGCACGAGAATTAGTTGTGTTAAGAGAATAATAACCTGCTTTTTTATACTGAACTTTAGTACTAATATGCAATAAATGTTTAATACTAATTAAAACAATTTCATCTAGTTTTTGATTTATTTCAAAAGCATGCACTATTCTTTTGTTAGATTTTTTTACTAAATAAAAAGAACCTTCAGCTTCTGTAAATCCTATTAGCCACGGTTTACTCATGATTTTAGAGCAAAAATCATAATTTATTAAAATTTTTATTTTCTCTAAATTATCACCTAAAACAGTAAAGACGGGCGAAATGTAAATTTTAGGTATTGAAGTATTTATTTCATAAATTAACTTATCTTTTTCTTCAATAGTTAAGTCCTTATTAATTAAAATCTCATAAGCTTTTTTAAATTTAAGATAATTATAATATTTACTTGTTAATAAAGGATATTTATCAAAAATTGGAAAAATGGTTTTATTTAAAGTTTGTAAATCTCGGATTCTAAAATGAGCACAACTCCCATTTTTTTCAACATAAATACTACCTGCCTTTAATTGTTTTTTTATATAATGTAAAATTCTTAAATTATATGTACTTTGACCTAACTTATAGGTAAGATTCCAAGTATTATTTTGTCTAACAATAGAAAAAGAACCATCACCGTCTGTAAATCCTACTAACCATTGAAAAAATAAATCTTTATTTTCAGATATTGAATTTTTATTTACAACTATCTTTTTTTGTGATAAACTTATATTTAAATTTCCTTCGGAAACTTTGTGGAATAGTGATAAAAATTTAAAAATAAGATGCTCTACATTTAGTCTCTGATGGTTAAATATATTATTTATTTTAACCAGGCGAATATTCTCCATGTTAGTAAAAATTTTTCTACCTTTTTTATAATAAGATGAGCTTTTACTTCCGATTAGAAGATTTTCCTCGCATCGAGTAGAGTTTAAAAATACTATATCACTATAATAAGACAGCCTATCCAAAAGTACTAATTTTGAATACAAAATTAATATAAAAATCACAACTGTCCATCCTGTCTAAAATTTTTTTATTACAATTTATATAAAAAAAGAATATAGAATATAATATTCTTTTTGATAAAATTTTGTCTAAATCTTTCCAATTATATTATTTTCTTAAAGTATTCATGTTTTTTTTAATCAAAAAGTAAATTACTATTTTCAACAGTTTTATATTTTTTATTTTTGCAAATATAATGTATTTGTGCCCAATCTATAAAATCTAAATATTTTGAGCCAAATAAAGGATATTTAGAAAGATATTAATTTAAAATAGTACAAGATTCTTTTTTTACAGTCCTAATTTCATAAGCTTCTTCATTAAAATTACATCGAATTCTGTTTATATTTTTTAATCGAGATACTTTAAGAAACTCTCTTATTTCTTTCATTATATTAAAATCTAAACTAATATAATTAATCTCTTTACTTATTTTATGATAATTTTTACGTTGAGAGATCCTCATATAATATTTAACGCTATTAACAATGTTTTTAGAATTTGTAGAAAAATGACTATAAATTTTACCATCTGCTTCTATAAAACCAGATAACCAACTGTTAGAACTTATAGAGCTAAGATCTAAACCTAATTTAGGTAAAATTTCATTTTCTAATCTATCCTTTAACCAATCAATATCTTTATGATGAGCTTCTATTTTAGGAGTTATCATTTTACCATTAATTAAATTAGCTAAAAAATATAAAGTTTTAGTGTCCTGTATTAATAAATTAACATAAGTTTTGTTTTTGGACCAACTTAAACTACCACCTTCTAAAATTTTTAATATTTTATTTGCTAATGGAAAATCTTTGCTTACAAAAGTAATTTTTATTGTTGGATATAATAACTTACCTTTTTTATTACGAATAACTTTAGGTATTATTATTGAACCATCACCTTCTATTAAACCAGCTAAATAATATACCAACTGAGAGTTAAAACAAATAAAAGACTTAAAATTTTTATGTCTTAATTTATTAGAATAACTGTTTAACAACTGTTGATTAATAAAACTGAAGTTATAAAACAAATATAATTTATATTTTAAGGACAGGCTATACAAAACCCATTTTTTTTTATACATTTAAAAATACTTGTTTAATTTTTTAATTGTAATAAATTTAATTATTATTTTTACAAATAATCTTGGACTATATCTTCACCCTTAAATAAGAATGCTTCACGTGTAGTCTCTGAGGGCCCCTTAACAAAAATTTTAAGGTTTCCTGCTGATTGTCCATTGTAGCAAGTTTAAAATTTTTACCGGAAAACTTTCACTTAGGTATTTAAACATTTTAGGAGTTTCCAGCATATAGTGAAGTTCTAAATAGTAAATACTTACTATTCTGGCACAGGTATTTAATCTTTAGCTTAAATAAAGCTAAGATTAGGACAGTTTGTACCAGCCCCGTTTTCAACTAGAGCACTTAGTAATAATAAAATTAATGAAGGTGGTAATAACCAAAATGATACGTTATTTAACCGTGGGAATGCCATATCGGGACTCCCGATTAAAACAGGTAACATATAGTTCATTAAATCATATTTTTGCAAATATGTTTGGACTATTTCTTCAGGTTAAATTTTTAACCGCACCACGTATAGTCTCTGAGGATCCTACAATAAATTATTTTAATGTTTTTTTATAAAAAAACATCTAATTTTTTTTGGTTTCCTGCGAATTACCTATTTTTTAAAAATTAAATTTAAACCAATATTTTATTAACTGTATTGTTAATAAATTATACACTACAGTTTAGGGTTAAAATAAAACTAAATTTTATAGAGTATAATTAAAAAGGAGAATAAAAAAATTTTTAATATTCACATTAATTCTTAAGACCACTGTACGCTTTTTAAAAAACTAACTTTTTAAAGAATAATTTTAAGCAAAAAAAAAATTTTTTTTTGTTATTTGTTTGTTACTTTTTATTCTGGAAGTTAACTAAATTAAGTTTTCAGTAGGTTCTATAATGTGACTTTAAGGCTTTCTCGCAAATAGTGGTGTAATAAGGTTGACTTTACAGTCTACCACGGCAACTATTTTACATTTTAATTTAATCTATTTTGTTAAGTAACTATTTTTAAGATGATCCCAGTTGTAAGTAGTACGAGTTTTATTAAAATTTTGTCTAACTTTTTTAGCCTCTTCTACGTAAGAATTAGGAAGTTTTTGAAGATTAGATGTTTGACTAAAATTAGTTTGTTTTTCTAAAACATAAAGCCAATCTTTAAAATCTAAATATTTAGATGACAAGAGAGGATAAATTGTTAAATATTTAACAATTTTGTTAAGACTACTTTTATTATGAGCTATAACTGTGTAACTAAAAAACTGTTTTTCATTTATATTTCTACTTCTGCTATATACATTAACACCTAAAAAATTAGCTAACTTAGACATTATCGGAAAAAAACTGGTTTTTTTGCCTTCTGAATCTAATCTATGATAAGTTTGTTTTATTTCCAGCCGATAATATAATTGAACTCTTGTACTGTTTTTACCAGATCGTTTGTAAATGTTTATAGAAAAATTACCATCAGCATCCGAAAACCCAGATAACCAGTTATTACTATCAATCGGAGAATTATCTAAAGGTTTTAACTCTAGTTTACAAATTTTAGATAAAATTAGTTTAGTTTTAAGGAAGCTACTCGACTTATTTGCTTCAATGTATTTATTTAGCCAATCTATTGTACGTTGCAATGCTTCAATTTTAGGTGTTCGCATTTTTCCATTTATAAGTCTAACTATAGTAAAAATACTAACAATATCTTGAATTTGCCAAAGAACGTAACCTCTGTTTGGTTTATTAAATATTTTACCACAATTAGTGGCATTTTGTAAATATTGAGCTAAAGATAAATCATTTTTTTTGAAAACAATAATAATCATAGGAAAATATTTTTTAGCTGTGGAATTTTTGTTGTGTATAGCAAAAGTACCATCACCTTCAATCAATCCTGCAAGATAAGAACCTAAAGTATTATTATTTTCATTTATTTTATTTACCTTCTTTAAACTTACTGGACAATTATTAATATTATAACTAACTATAAATCTTTTGGTGTTTAATTTAATTTCGGAAGCTAAGGTAAACAGATATTTTTGTAGATATAAATTTTGAGTATTTTTTTTAGTATAGTTACTATTTAAAAATAAATTAAAATTATTTTTGTTACCAAACCCACCTACTAGTGCAGGCATACTTTTATACCTCTAAAATTTCTATTAGAGTTGGACTATCTCTTTATCTATTTATTAGTTTTATAGATATCTTGCAAATAGTCTCTGAGGATCTTTTTTATTCCCTAAGTTTATTTATTTTTTAATGTTTTTTTACAAAAAAAACGATAAACTTAACTAAAGGATTATTTAGTTTCCTGCTGATAACCCAATTTTATTTATTAGCTATTAAGATTTATATTTGTATTTTTTATTTATTTAAATTTTAATCTTTATAATAAAATAAATATAACTATTAGGGTGTTCCAGCATATAGCAAGATTTAAGTTAGATATCTCTATATAACCCGGCCTTGCCTTATTTTTATAATTTTAATATTTTAAAATTAGACTTGACCATAAAGAATATCATTATGAAAGCATGTGCTGTTATTATTACATTAAAAAGTTGGTGATCACCTTGTAATAATTGAACACCTGGTGCAGCTAATTCCAATCTAATAATCATAGAAAAAGCAGTACCAATCATACCTGCAAAAAGACCAAACACTAAATATAGTGTTCCAATATCTTTAGCATTAGTAGAGAACAGCCATCTAGTCATAAATAAAACTATTCTTTATAAAAATAGACTTCTTGGCGCTTTTATTGAGAAAAACAAAAACAAAAAAAAATTTTTTTAAATTTTAAAAATTTTATTAACTAACAATTAATTTATTAGTTAAATTTAATTATTAGTTTTATTAAAAGTTTTTTTCTCTCTTTTAAAATTTAATAGAATGTTGCTAATTTAACCTAACGGAAAATATTTTTTTTTTATATTTTCACGGAATAGAGGTGACTCGAACACCTAAGGGTTCCCCCGAACAATTAGCAATCATTCTATCTTACCAATGAAAACTATTCCAAACTACTCTTATTAATTTATAATAAGAGCTGTAAAGAATAGTTTAAGCTAAATCAAAGGCACAAAATAAAAAACAACAAAAAATTTTTTTATTTTTAACTAAAAAAAACTTTATTTTATTTTATTTTATTTTATTTTATTTTATTTTATTTTATTTTATTTTATTTTTTTATTTTATTTTATTTTATTTTATTTTTGCATAGAACATCTTTTAAGTTATTAAAATTAGTCTTTATCAGATTTGAACTGACATTTGCTGCGTGAAGGGCAGCCGTACTACCATTATACTAAAAGACCTTAGCTTTGCGACTCTAGGATTCGAACCTGTCCCCCAGCTCATGAGACTGATGTGCGACCTTTACACTAAATCGCATTAATTTAAATCATGTAATTTTTGTATATAAAACATATACTACTTATAGTATAAATACAAATACAATCAAAATTCTTTATTATATTAAATATGTTTATATTATAATATAATAACCATTCTCTTTTGGACTCGAACCAAAATTGACACTTTAGAAGAATGATGTTCTACCATTGAACTAAGAGAATTAATGTAAAGTTTAAAGGTTTAAACTATTAAAAAAAATTTGTAAAATAAGATTTAAATAATTAAATTAATAAAATTTTACATTATTTAATAAAAAAATTTTTTACATTATATAATAAAAAAAATTTTTTATTAGAAAGTGAGAAACAAAATAAAACTTTATTTTACGAGTAATCAGATTTGAACTGATGATCTCTACTTGGAAGGTAGATGCTATACCAACTTAACTATACTCGTTATTAATAATAACTATAATACATGTTTTTGTATATAGTTTATATATTTTTGCTATTTGTTTCACTTTGTTTTACTCTTAATCATAGTTTTAGAAAAAAAACAATTAAACAAGTACATAAAAACTTTTAAAATAAAATCTCTTTATATTTTTATAATCGAGCCCTTCCAGATTTGAACTGGGACACCCCTAATTGACAATTAGATGCTCTACCTATTAAGCTAAGGGCCCTTAAAACAATTTTTTTTATCTTTTTAGTTCTTTTAATTATTAATAATTTTATATTATTTTAGATAAATTAAAACAAAAATATAAAATTTTTATTAAAATAAAACATAAAAAAAAAAATAAATAAAAATTATTTGTGTTTATATAAAATACAAATCTAAACCTTAAATTTAAATTTGTAATAGCTCAGTGTTTAAATATTATATATATAAGATAAAAAAATTTTTTTTTTACTATTTTGGTTTATTTTAAATTTTTACTTTTCTTAATAAAATAAAGTTTTTTATTTGTTCTCTAATTAATTTTTAACAAAATAAAAAATATAATTTAAATTTGTTTACTAAAATAAAACAAAAATTTTTAGTATTAAAAATAGTTAAAAATTGAAAATATTTAAACTAAAATAATTACAATAATTATAAAACATAAAATTATTAATAAAATATAATATCTTTATTAATTAAATAAAAAAAAAGTCTAAGTTTTTATATCTTTTTTCTTAGTAATAATAGGGGGTTTATAGAAATTTAAATAAATTCTTCAAAAAAATATAAACTTTCATTTATAGTTTAATTTATTTAAATAAATTATAAATATGTTTACTTGTATATATATATTTATATATTTATAAATATTTTCTTAAATAATTTTAATATATATTATATATACAATATATTTTTGTTTGTATTATTTTATATTAAATTTAAGTCTGAAATCCTTACTTCTGAACTAGAAATAAACGAAAAACATAAGACCCCGAAAAGTCTAATTAAATATTAAAGATTTTTTATTAAAATTCAAGACTATAAGCGCAAATTAAAAATTAAATTAAACAAGTTGAGATAAAATAAAAATAAACAAACAAAACAAAAACAAACACAAACACAAACAAAAACAAAATTTTTAGGTGTTTAACTTTTAATCTGTTTATTTTTAATCATTTTATTTTTAGTCGCTACTAAAGTTTTACCTTTAAATATTAAATCTCTTTTCGCATTTGTAGATTTAAGATTGTAAGAAGAAATTTTAACGGCTATAGTACTATCTTTAACAAGATTAAACCATTTTTCTTGTTCTACATTTAAATTGTTATCTTTATTTAATAAACGTTCTAATTGTGAAACTGTAATAGTTGATTTTAACCCTTTAATTTTAGTGAATTCTTTACCTTTAATATCTACTCCTCCGTATGTTTTAGGACCTAACGCTATAAACTTCGATAATATTTTTTCTAGTTTAAACATACCTAATTTTTTACTGTGAACTAAATTTTCAGGTAAAGGTTTATTTAAAAAATATGAATCGGTATCAGAATAATATAAAGTATAATCTTCTTTGTTTTTAAAGTTACTCATTATCACTCTAGCATTAGCTGTAATTGCTGAAGCTATACTAACGTTTATTTTAGGTATTTGCGGAAAATTTTCTCGGTATGCTATTATAGTTTTACCACCTAAAACCAATTGTTCTGAAATAGAACTTAAACCAATTTTAGATATGAACTTAGCTACTTTAGAATTATTAATTACCTCATGTCTCATTATATTTGGACTCATACCAAATCTACCATATAATGAATTCATTAGTAACTTAGAAATAGTATACATAGGAGAATCAGGGGAAGATTTTTCTTTAAGTAGATACATAACATCGACATAATTAGAAAAAACATCTGAACCTTCAAATAAATAGCCTTCTAATATTTCAAACCGGTAGCCATACTTAAGAGCGTTTTTTAATTCTTCACCGTAATACCAACCAATCCACCTACCAGTAGGATAAATGGTAGTATTTTCTATTTTAAAGGGTAAGATAGGATGAGTTATATTTTGAGGTGCTGTAACTTTCACTTTAAGTACAGACAAATATTTAGAAAACAATTCTTTATATGTTTCCATTTTAGTAATATCCCCTCTAAAGTAAGCTTTAATGTTTGTAGGATATATATATTCTTTCATAGAAAAAGGATATAGTGAGTTAACATCATAGTGATAAACATTTTCACCTTTAGGATTAGAAGGTATATACATGTCTACATGTCCACCGTAATATGATTGACTAATATCATTATATGTTTTTCCTATTAAGATAGGTAATTTAAAGTTTTTACTTAAATAGTTAGTTCTAAAAATTTTAAAAGCCAAACTAGGCAATGTAGAAACAGAAGAAACATTAACTTTAAATTGTTTATAAATTAAATTTGAGAAAGATTCAATAACTTGATATAAAGCAATACAATCTATTTCACAATATTTTATTGCTTCTTTTTTTAAAGCCCAATTGTTGTTGAAATTTAAACAATAATTATTATAATCTTCTAAAGAAATATTATAAAAAAAATTGTAAGATGGTACAGGACCTATATAATTAAGATTATTTTTAGTAACATATTTATGAGGAAAGAAACTTTTTAAAGTTTCAACTTTAAATTGTTTAGTTAATTTACTTAAACTAACTGGCAATAATAAGAAAGAGTCTTTAAAATTTAAATAGTATGAATTAGAAGGCCCATATTTTATTTTTAAATTAATAAATTTACCGTCTTTAATTATTGGTTCTACTTTTACTTTTTTAAAGTTAATTAAATATTTAAGAATAAACATTAAATCAAAATCACTTGAATTGTGAATATAAACAGTTTTTTGACTGTATTCTCTAGATAGTAACCTTGATAATACATCAGACATTAATTCCTTAGTAGAATTATAGTTTGTTATATAAAATGAGTGTGATTTATTTCCATCATAAAAAGATAAACAATAAAGATCCATTTTATTATTTTGATTTAAATAAGTTTCAATATCCAATGTTAGTATATTAAGTATAAATTTAGACGCAATTTTAGATTTAGTGATATATTCAGATTTTAATAATAATCTTTCAAAAATAAAATAAACTTTATTATTTTTGATATGATAAAATTTATCCCCTATCTGTCTAACAAAATCATTAGTAAAAGGATTAATAATTTTATCTAAAATTATTTCCAATTTCAAATTACTATTATTAGATTTCACTTCAATTAAACTATTAAATTTATCTATATATTTAACAATTAAATATCTATTTATATTATTACCTAAATCAAATATTAAGTTAGATATTTTTTGAACATCTGACTCTAACCATGTAATAATATTACTCCAACTATTATAATAAGTATTTAAAGGTAAATTAGCAGGAATTTCATTTCTAAAATCTACGTTTTCTAAAGCTTTAGTTACCTCATCAGTAGACATTAAAATATTTTTAGTTTTAGAATAAAAATTTTCTTTTACATGAATATAACCAAAAGTCACATTTAAAGCAAGATCTACTTTATATCGATTTTCTAATACTAAATATTTATTTTCTAAATAATCTATATAATTTGAAAGATCTTTTTTATTTTTAGGATTTAAAGGAAATCGTGAACCTACACTAACATAACCACTATTTAATAATTTAATATTAACTATAATATAAACAAAGGATTTATTTTTTAAGTCTGAAATAAATTTATTTACTAGGGCCGAGAAGTTAATGTGCCCATCTACCAAATCGTAGGATATATTTTTAAATTTTTTTTTTAAATTAATTTTTTGTATCATTTTTGTTTTTTTTTTCCTCTTTAATGATAGTGTCTAACGCACGTTTATAGTCTATGCTATGACTTATATTTTCATATTATTATATTATATTATATTACACCATCTTTGAAACAAGTCATTTTTACTATTTTTATAGTATAACTTAAATAATTAATTCATAACTAAAAATAGTTTAATTTTAGATATTAGTTATTTTTTATAAAATAATTTTATTTTCTATTTAAAATAATAAAATATTACGATTATAACTATAACTTTTTATTATTAAAATCTTTTTAAATAAAATAAATTATTTAAAATAAAATAAGTATAATTTATAAATATATATATTAGAAATATAAGGGTTAAATTAGAAATTTTACAATTTTTTCTTTTTCCTTTTATATTTTTTTTTTTGTTTTTACACTTGTTGTTTTTATAATTAAAAAAAGTCTAACAAGTTTTTTTGTTTTGTTATTATTATATTTATTATAATATAAACTAAATTTTATTTTTTTTTTTGATATTTTAAAGAATTTTGAATTTTATATTTCTAACTTTCATAATTTTAATTTTTTTAATTTAAACAGGTAACAATTTTAAACCCTGTTGACTAACGTTTTAACTCTTATCTTGTAGTACGGAAGGAGTAGTTGCAAACACACAACTAAAATTTTAGTTTAGCTAAAATAAAACAGGATTTTTATTTAAATTTTGAATTTTCTATAAAAAATATAACAAAAAATATAATATATTATAGCTATATTTTTTTTTTGAATTATTATTTTATTTAATATAAAAAAAAAATAAATAATTTCTATAAATAGATTTTATCTCTTAAGAATAAAAAAAAAAATAAAAAATTTTTTTTAATGTTTAGTTTTTGTTAAATAATTAAAAATTTAAAGAATTTAAAATTTTTAATCTTAAATTTTGAATTAATAAAAAAATTTAATTAATTAGATAAAAAATTAAAGCCGAAAAAAGGAATTGAACCTTTATTTTACCGTCATGAGTGATATGTTCTAACCTTTTAAACTATTTCAGCCTTGAAAGTAAGGTAAAATCTTTAAGAATAATATGGTTATCTTAAAGCTTAACAATCGTTAAACTTTACTCTGAGTTTTTACTAAAAATTCATAACCCCTTATAGGCCTGTATTTTAAATTATCAAATTCAATAGTATTAAAGAAAATCTTATTTAACAAACTTAAGTGTTTAATATTAATTTTACTTTTTAATATATATTTTTAATAAATTAATTTTAAATAAAAATACAATAAAAATTATAAATTAAAATTGAATAAAGATCAAAATTAACCTGTAAAATTTAAACTATTCAAATTTTAATAAAACGATCTACCCTAAATTATTACCACTAATCAATTAGCTAATTATATATAATTAAAACGGGCTATTACTTTCCCTTTATTAAATTAATTAATCAACAATATTAACTATTTTAATAACAGATTTAGATACCTTAACTCTCTTTTAAACAAATTTCTTTCTAAAAAAAAGATAAAAATTTTAATTTTTCATAAAAAGCTAACAAATTAAAAAAAGGGTTAATAGTTATTAAATTTTATTTATTTTATTTATTTTATTTAAATTTGTAATTATAAAACTAGAAAAAAAAATTAAAATAATTGTTAGTTTGGTTTATCCTATTTTTTTAGAGTCTGTCTATAAATTTAATAGCACCAGAACCTATTTCTAAAACAAATCCTATTGTTAACACAAATAAAAATAAAATAGCAACACTAAATCCAAACACATTAACTTGATAAAGACTAACAGCTAATGGAAATAACAATAATATTTCTAAATCAAAGATAAGGAATAACATACTTACCAAATAAAAATGAATATGGAACACTGATCTAGTTTGACCTTGTATTACTGAAAAGCCACATTCATAGGGAGAAACTTTAGATTCGTCTGGTTTATTTGGAGCTAATAAAATATTTATACCTAATAATAAGAAAGCTAAAAAAGGTACAAAAATAAAAAGAATTAATAATGTAGGTATTCTCATTATTTAACAATAGAATAAAGATAAAGATAATAATTGAGTACTGTTTAATAATAGTGAAGGTTTTAAAATAAAGAATAAAATTACTAAAGTAAGAATTGAGATTAAAAAACTATGAAAATTTGTAATATAATATGAAATAAAATAATTATCATGAACATCTACAAAAGGTATATTTTTAGATATAGGATAATAAGGTGCCTTTAAATTAGAATTTGCTAAATTTGCTTCTTTTTCAATGAAGTTAAAATTAGAAATATCATTTTCAGTAAATAAAACCTTAATGATTTTTAAGTAATAAGAAGCACTAATCACACTAACTATAATAGCTATAATTGACATAAAATAATACCCACTTTGTATTGCTGAATATAAAACCATTTGTTTTGAAAAAAATCCTATTAATGGCGGAATCTATTTTAATAAAAATAAAGTTTTAATTATTTATTGTGATTGTAAATTGAATAATTTTCATTTTCAATTTTAATTGTTCAAATCTTTCTTTTATTGCCTCTAAATTTTTATAATCTTTAGTTATTTGAAGTTTCTGTAAATCTATAAAAATAGGTATACATACGTTTTATGTGTAAATAAAGGTAAATTTATTAAATAACTAATAAGTATATTATATATATATATATATATATATTATTTAAGCTGTTTTGGTTAAATATCCGTGTTCTATATTTTATTTAAAAAATTTACGAACATCTTACCTTAAACTAATTTAAATTAAATTTGCTAAATCTTTCATAAGTATAAAATTAGACAAATTATTTGAGTAATAAATATGAGTTTTTGTTGATAAATATAAATATAACACTGAAAACTAGTAGGTATATCAAATTGATCTATCTTATAATCAATTTAGTTAAATTACCAACAGCAACCAATAAGCCAGAGAACCTTACAAAGCTTTGCAAAGGATTTATACTCATTCCTAATAAACAAATATTTAAACCCCTTTTTTGATTGCTCCTATTAATAAGCCGAAGTATAGCTTCAATTTTAGGAGTTTGCTTTTTACCATTAATAAATTTAATTATTTGCAATATAATATTGTAAATTTATCTTTAAAAATTTTTCGCTAATAAATTTAACAAAAAAAGAAATAACCCACACCAATTTTAATAACCTTAGCTTTAGCTAAATTTAAGTCTTCTTTTGTAAAAGCTATTTCAAACTTGCTTGATTTTATTTTTCTTTGCTATTTCTAAATTGATGTATATAAATTAAATAAAAAGAGCTTACGCCTTCAATTAAATCTGCTAAATAAAAATGAAAATTTTTATTTGTTGTCATAATTTATTTATTTATTAAAAAAAAAAAGATTTTTGAGACAGAAAGAAAGAAAGAAGAATTAAAAACAAAAGCAGAAAGATAACAATTAAAGAACAATCTATAAATATTTAATAAATTTAATAAAAAATTTAATAAAAAGAAATCTTATTTTTATAAAATTTGGACTATATCTTTAGTATAAAAAAATTTAAGTGTTTTATATTATACATGGTTCACGTTTAGTCTCTGAGGTACCTACTATTAAACAAAAAGAAAAATATATAATATATTTATATTTTTTGTGCTTTAAATTTTAAATTGGTTTCCTGCTGATTGTCTTTAAAACAAAACTTGAACTTTTTACTGTGCCTTATATTTAAAGAAGAGTATCCAAGTCTTTAAGAGTTTCCAGCATATAGTGAACTTAACTTACTTATTTAATAAGAGGCATTCTAATAATACCAGCCATTGAAAATAAACAAATAACTAAACTTAAACTAAGTATAGGATTAGTAATAAATTGACCAGTTAATTCTGTTATATATCTTATATCTAAATTTTCAATATTTTTAGTATCAGAATATATACCATATCTAAAACCTTTTTTATTTGAATTAAATTTATTATAAAAATTTAAATAACCTAAAGCTAATAAAATTAAAAATGTATTTAAATTTGTTACAGAATATTGAATAATATAAAATAAAAAAGACTCTAAAGATTGTTCACTATTTATAGCTAATGCCAACAATAAAAACCCTACATGAGAAATAGTACTATAAGCTAACAATCTTTTTATTTTTGATTGTGCTAAACCTACTATTGTTCCTATTATTAACGAAAACAAAGAACTTATTAACAATAAATTTTTCAAAGTATCAGATCCTATTGTTGTTACTAAATTATAATTATTTAAAGTATCTATACCTGTAGTAATGTTACTATTAATACTATTAGACCAAAAACTACTACCTATAAATATATCTAATATAAATATTAAAATAGCTATTTTAGGCATAATAGTTAGCCATATTGTAATTATAGTTGGGCTGTCATCATAAACATCTGGAGCCCAATTATGTAAAGGTGCTGCAGCTATTTTAAATAAAAATCCTATTACAATTAAGCTTAAACCTAAAACTAAACCATCTGTAATATTTAAACCACTAGATAGTGAAAAAAGGCTATATATTGACTCTAAATTAGTTAATCCTGTATAAAAATAAACTAAACCAGAACCTAATAATATTAAACAAGAAGATAAACCACCTAATAAGAAATATTTTAAACCAGCTGAAGTAGCTAATTTAGAATCTCTAAATAAAGTAGCTAATATATATACTCCAAAAGATTGTAATTCTATACTTAGGTACATAGATAATAAATCAGATGAGGATAATAATAATGATGAACCTAAAGTACTAAACAAAATTATTAAGGAATATTTATCTCCTAAACCTGATAATATTTCAGTGTATATTATGTTTGAAGGTGTAGATATCTTAATTAAGCTATCTGCTCTAACTAAATCATCAACATTTAGTGTTTCTCGTTTAGTTATTAATATATTATTATAACTAGATGAAATTGTTTCATTAACAGTTGTACTTGATTTTTGAGAAACATTATTATGAGCTAATATTTTAATATATTCTATAATACCTGGTCTAGGTATTAAAATTAAACTTCCAATAATAAATAAAAATATATCTAATTGTTGAGATATTGCTGTAACATGAAATAATCCACTATAAACTCCAATTCCTGATCCAATTGACTGAATGTGCAATGCATTAAAGGCTAAAGCACCGGAAAAAAATAATATTATAGCTGTTATTCTAGTGAATAGTACAGGAGAAAGATGTGTCTTGATTGATGGTAAGGCTAAGGCCACTATAATAATTAAAAGACTAATAAAAATCATTGCTCAACTAGTATTTTTGTTTTTTATTTTATGTTCAGCTTTAATTTATATAAAACTAAAGTAGGAATTAAATAGAAATGTCATGTCTATTTAATAAGTAAAAAAAAAAAATAAAAAAAAAAAAGCAAAAAAAAAAATAAAAAAGTTCTATTTATAATTTTTATTGTTAAAGTCTAAATTAGTTAAATAAATTTAACATTAAAAATTAAAATAGGGTTAAATTTTTTTAGACTTTAATTTAAGTTTAAAATTTCTTGTTTAATAAAGAAAGTAAAGTATTATCTTTTTTAAATTTAATTTTTAATTTATTATAATTATTATATTGGAATATAAAATTTTGAAACCGAAACCTTTTATATATAAATGTGAAATACGAAAATTTTGAACCTTATATTTTTGTTTTAAACTAAAATAGTTTTTAATTTAAAGATTATTTATATTACTAATTTAATTTAAGAATTATCACGAAATAATCTTTATTTTTAGTTTTATCTTTCTGTATTATCTTTATATAATAAATTTTAATCTTTATTATTATTTTGGATAAGATTTTTGAATTTTAGATATTTTAGAAATAAAAATAGGTGAAACCATTGCAAGTAATAATATCATACTACAAATTATTAACCAAAAAGCCCCGTAAGTATATAATCCTTGACCTACGGCTTGTATTTGTAAGAAATTAACAAAACTAGTATCAGCAATCGAAGGATCAAAAGCTGTGTTAATCTCGGCTATTACTTGTATTTCTTTATTTAAAACTAAAATATTTAATTTATTTAAAATATTTAATAACGCAGAAACTGCTGATACATTATTTAAACTAAAAGGCATAATAGTAAATATTTCATAAATAAATAAAGAGCCTAAAGCTAAAGCTAAAGGTAAATTTTTAGTATATTGAGTTCCTGTTTCTAAAATATCGGCTAATTTAATATTAATCATCATTATTACAAATAAAAATAAAACAGCAATAGCTCCTATATATATAATGATGTAAGATATACCTATAAAACCAATACCCATTAAAATCAAGTATCCTGCAGCATTAACAAACACTGCTATTAAAAAAGTGACAGCTATCACAGGGTTTTTAGAAGTTATAACTAAAACACTAGAGAATAAAGTACCAAAAGCTAATATGTCTATAAATAAGTTTTTCATTTTTTTTTTTACTACAAAATTTATTTAAGTCTACGTAATTTATACGCTCGATTCTTTTTATATAAAAATAAAAAAAAAATTTTTTTTTATTTATTTTAATCGACTTGAGACTTTATGCTACAAAAATTTATTTTTTTTTCAAAAATAGAAAACATGAAATTTTAATAATGTATACTAAATATTCTATACTTTGTTTTTTTTAGTTTCCGATCTTATCAAATTTAAGAAAAATTATGAATAATAATAATATTTTTTTTATTATTAAAATTTAGACTTTTTTCAAATATATTTATTCTTAGACAAAAAGTTGTTTCTTATTTTTTAAATTGCAGTAAATTAAATTAATTTTGAAAATATGACCTTAAATTAAAGGTAGGGTTCTTTTTTTTACAAGAACAATTTTAAACACTCCTATTTTGTTAATAAATTAAAATTTAATTATTATAACTAATATATTAATAAAATTAGTTTAAATTAAAAAAATAAAAAAAAATTTTTTTTTTTATTAATTTAAGGATTGTACAAATACTTAATAAAAATTAAAATCAATTAAGATATATAAATATAAATTAAATTATCTATAAATAAATTTTTATTTTTATTTAATTTTTTTTTTATTTAAAATTAAATTATTTACAAATTTAATAATTAGAAATATTATTTAAATAACAGATATTTGTTACTACTATTAGTGTATTTTTATAAAAAATTAAAATAAAAATATATAAAATAAAAATCGCTCATATTACTATAATCGCGAAAAATTTAAAATGATTTTTATTATAAATATTAACTTTTTTCACTTTAAATTTAAATAACTGAGTTGACCAGATTTGAACTGATAAGGTCCACTACCAAAAAATGGTGTTTTTCCAATTAAACTACAACTCAATCTTTAATTTAGACAATTATATAAAAATAAAACTAAAACTGTTAAAGTTTATCTTATTTTTTTTGCTAAATTTTGCCGAAAACTGGAATTGAACCAATATTAAAGTCTTACAAGGAATTCGTTTTACCAATTAAACTATTTCGGCTAATATTATTTAATAAATAATAAAAAAAAAATAATTAAAGAAGTTTTTACAATTAAAGTTTATACAAAATACTTTATATATTTATAAAACCCCTATTAAAATTTTGAGGTCTTAATATACATAATACTAATTTTATATTAGTTTCTTCTTATACTATTTGTGTTTTATTATTCTTTTTTTGTTGTTTTGCCCCGGGAGAGAATCGAACTCCCCTATTTACGACTTCAATGTAACGCTTTAGCCGCTAAGCCACCGGGGCTTTTTTTTAGATTCTCAAATTAAATTTTTAGACATTAGCCAAAACTTTTTCGAAACAAAAAATTAAAATTAATTTTGTTTAGCTAATCCTTTTAATTTTTATACTTTTTTTTATTAAATATAAACAATAAAATTTTTTTAAATTCTAATAATAGAAAGAGAGAAAAAAAAATTAAATTTAATAAATAAAAAATTTATAGTTTTTTTTTTAATATTTATAAAAAAAAACTAAAGATAAAAAAATCTCAATATGGAGAAAGATAGAATCGAACTATCATATTTGTAGTGCAAGTACAACTGATTACCATTATCAGATTCCCCCTTTTTTCTTTTTTAGAATTTTTGTAAATATTAATTTATCTTTTTAATTTTTTTTTCACTTTAATATTTGACTCTTTTATATATAGGGTTAATTAAAAAACTATTGTTTAGTAATATAAACAACTTATAAGCATAAAAAATTTTTATTGTAAAATTTTTTATTTTTATTTACTTAACTTAGTAATATAAAATCTAACTACTTGTTGAAAAGTAAATAAAGGTAAAATATATTTAGAAAAAAGATAAACTAAAGCTAATAAAGTTAAAAAAGAAAAAGACAATTGATTAATAAAATAAAAAGGTATTAATTGTGGCATATATATGTATATTGTTTTACATAAAACTCTTCATAATATGAAAGAGCTATCTCTGTTTTATATTATGAAGTAAATCTTTCTTAATTTTAAATCTTAAATTAAACACGGTTTATTAGAAAGGGCAACAAATAACTTAAAACAAGAAAAATATTATAATTAAAACCTTTACTATAAATTTTACTTAAAAAATAAAAAAAAAAATTTTTTTTTATTTAAAAAATATAATAAATATAAAATTTTAATAAAGAATATAATATTACATAAAAAAAGTAAAATAATTAAAAGCTCATAATAAAGTTTTAGCAATATAATATAAAAATTGAGATATTTCTAGTAATCTTTAGTGATTAAATTTAAAACACTTAACAAATTTTGTTTGTTTTTTTTCAATAATCTAAAAAAAGGGTTTACATAAAAAAATAAATTTTATTTTAAAATATAAGTCCCTAATTTTTAGTATTACACTATCTTTGTTACAAGCATACGAACAAAGAGACTTGAACTCTTAAGGAATTACTTCCACTCCTGCTTAAGAGGAGATTGTTTACCATTTCAACATGTTCGTTCATAATAAAAAATTTTATATTAATAATGTAATAAAAAAATTTTGTTTTTATTTAATTTTATAAACTATAACATTAAAATTTTTATAATTTTAAATAAAAACAAATATAAACTTATTTAAACTTATTAAATTTGTTTCTAAACAAATCCCCTTAATTAATCAGGCTAAAATTATAATTAATAGAAAGTAATTGTAATAAAAATTTTATGTTTTAAATATTTTTATATTCAAGTTTTTCTTTTTCTTATTAATTAAACCTAAAAAAAAATATCTTGCTCTTTTATCAAAAAAAATAAAATTTCAAATATAAATTTAAATTTATTTTAATAAAAAATTTTAATTATTTTTATTTATTATAATATTATATTATATTTCAATATAAAGATTATTATAATTTAAGTTGTAATTAAATTATATAAATAAAATTTATAATAAAAAGTATGAAGCATATTAAATTGAAAATACTAAATTAAATAAAGTGATATTTTGTTTTTATTTTTTAATTATATTAAAAACAAAATATAGGGATATAAAAATATAAAAAAAAATTTTTTTTATTATAATTAATTTTATATAATATTTTATAAAATAAAGATTAAAATTTACTTTTAGTTCTTATTATCTAAAGATATGACTCAATCTAACTGTAAAATTAAATGAACCTTTTTTTGTTTTATCTATAAACATTGATTTTTCAATCATTTTAGCATTTAATCTATCAAAGTTACCTCTTTGGGCTCGTTTTACTGTAAATCTTGGTATTATTCTTTCTTTCATAGGTCTACCTCCTAATTTAATATTAATACCAGACACCCCGGATGGGAAAGACACTGGTTCATTAAATATAATAGGATTTGTATTTTTGTTATTTTTAAGTTCTTGTAATGAAAGCAAATTAAATGAGTGTTTTTTTTTATAAATTTTTATTTTTTTAAAAAGTCTAGATACCATTTTTATAAAATTAGAGTTATAACTTTGACTATTTAAATATTGTACTAAAATATTACTATCTTGATAAGGTTTATACAATCTCACTAAATCTAATTCAATTTCAGTATCAAATAATTTAGATAAATAATCACATAAGTAAACGAATTTATCATTATAATTAGTAGTAATATATCTGTTTATATTAGTATTTAATGTTGTAGATATTATATTATTATTAAATTCATCTAAATTTTTGTTACCTTCTATTCTATTTTTTTGAACATCTAAATTTAAATTTTGATTTAAATCAGAACTTTGCATTGCAGAAGATAAATTTTGTTCTAATCCTTTTGTTTTTATATAATAAAATAAATGAATAATAATTTTAGGTTTATTGTATTTTTTATTATTACTTTTTAATTTATTACTACTACTATTTTGTCCTTCATTTATTTTATTTTCTTGAGGAAACACAACATTAAATATAGGTTTACTTATTAAACAACCTTTAGCTAAAAAAGCTAACTTTAATAATTCTGTAGCTTTTTCCATTTTAAACAAATGATTATTACTTTTTTTAAATTGAAAAAAATCATAATAGCTAGTTGCTAAATTAAAATTATATTTTGTTAATAAATTTAAATATTGTCGTATTTTTAATGTTAAATTTCTATTATTTTCTTTAGTTATTTTTAAATTTTGATCAGAAAATATTAAATTTTTAATTTTATTTTTATTTAAATAATTTAAAGCATTAACTAAATAAAAATAAAAATCTTTAGAAGAACTTAAAGACATAAACAAACCACTACTTTCCATTTTTGGATTTGGTGCATAACTAATTAGAGATCTTGATTTATTTAAACAATTATTATTAATTAAATCTTTTTCACATAAATTAGGACTATTTACATTTAAATTATTTAACTCAAAGTTAGAAAAATTACGATCTAAACATTTTAATACACTAGAAAAAGTTAAAATAGAATCTTTTAAATTAGATAATTGACTGACTTTTAAATTTTGTTTTTTTTCTAAATTAATTAATTTATTGTTTAGTATATAATTTTTAATAGACTTTTTATTTATAGAAACAGAATTTAAATCAGTAGTTCTAGTTTTTAAGTTATTTATATTATTATAAAATTCTTGTGTAATATTACTTTTTAAATTATTTAAAACATTTAAAGATACTAATTCTTTGTTATTGTTTGAAGATTTAATAGCTGTATTAGTTTCAATATATTTTGTTTTATTTATATTGTTGTTATTTTTATTATTTATCATAAATTAAAAAAAAATCTTTATAACGAAATTATACATGTAAATTAAGTAATCTATCCAAATAATTATTTTAATTAATCCAATTCTTTTTACAAAGATTGCTAAGGCTAACTCAATCAAATAATTAAATTAAATTAAATAACTTTATTTAATATTTTTTCTTTTTTTTGTTAATAAATAAAATTTAACAAATTTATATTAATTAATCCGTAATACAAACAATAATTTAATATTAAATAAAAATTGAGTTGTACTATCTATATTTACCTTTTTAAAATATAATTATTATCTTTTCATTAAATTTGAAAGGTTGTACTAGTGTTAATAAAAATTTTTATTTATATTTTTTATTTTTTGTAAAATTTTACTTACTTTTTATATTTAAATATAAATAAATTTGCCTAACTACAAAAGACTAATTTATGCCTATAGATAGAGCAGTTTAAAGTCATTTTTTTTTTTGTTATACTCAGGACTAATTATTTTTTTTTCTCATTTAATCTTAGAAAATGAAAATTTAAATTTTTAATAATAAAAAAAAATTTTTTTTTATTTTAGTTCTAAAAAAGTTTTAACTAAAAATAAATTAGTTATTTTTTACAAGAGCGAGGTGACTCGAACACCTACCGATGATTTTGGAGATCGCCATACTAACCAATTAATACTACGCTCTTAAATTTAATAATAAAAAATAAATTTTTATAAATTTATTATACTTTAATTTTACAGTATTAAATAAAAATATAAATTCTAATTGAACATCTTATTGGAGTCGAACCAATAAACAGTTGCTTCGAAGGCAAACGCTGTACCAATTCAGCTAAAGATGTGAAATAAGTTTTATTTTTATAAAATATTATATTACAAGCAAAAAAAAATTTGTTTTTATTAATAAAAACATCAAAAGACTTTAAATTAATAAAAATAAATATTTAATTTATATAATAAAAAGTATAAAACAAAAAAAAATTTTTTAAGATTATTAAAATACTACTTTTTTTTATTAGTTTAATCTAATATATAATTTAAAATTATAATTTAAAAAATAACATAAAATTTTAATTATAATTTGTCTTATATTTGTTTGTATTTGTTACTCGTCACTTATAACTCGAATTACTACGAGCAAAGAGAATTGAACTCTTACAATTTAATATAATTATGAATTCCTAAAATTCACCCGGCTTCCGTTTCGGCATACTCGTTGTATTTTAACTTAAAAAGGGTTTATAAAAATAAATCTAAAAAAGTAAAAATACAAACTAAACTATTTTTAGTTTACTATTAATAGCCTACTATAGTTAAGGTTTCATTTATTTTAAAATAAAAACAAATTTTTTTTTTACAAATAAAATTTTTATTTATCCATTTAACTATCTAAATTCGTTTTGTTTTTATAAAAAAAGTTTATATTTAAATTAAAATAGGGATATTATTAGTATTGTTGCCTAATATTATAAGATATAAATATAAACTTTTAATATAATTTTGTAAATTAAGGAGTAGAGTATTCGAAACTCTGTCGTTAATGTGTAAGATTACTGCTAAACCACTCAGCTAACTCCCTTTCTAAACAAACAACAAAAATTTTTTGTTGTTATAAATAATAAAACAAATTTTTGATAGGGGGGGGGGTTAAAATTATTATCAAATATCCAGCTGCACCTTCCAGTACAGCTACCCTGCTATGACTTTTGAGATGTTACTCAAATGGCTTAAATAAATCTAATAAAAATTAATATTGTAAACTATTTTTTATTAATAAATAAAAAACTTTTTGCTGCTCTACTTTTAATAATTTATAAAAAAGTTAACTTGAATGAAACAAAATTTAAATTTTTAAATGTTAATAGTTATTAATCTAACAAACATTAAAATTAAATTAAAAATTTTTTTACAGTCATTTCGCTTTAAAATAAAATTAAAAAAGTAAAGCTATAAAATTTTACTGTACTTTATTTTCCACCAAAATAAGCTTCTTCCCAGCGACAGACAGTTAGTTCATCTCGGATTTAAGCTTCACCGTTGCGCCTAATGATCAACGATTACTCGAAATTCCTCCTTCATGCCACCGAATTTCAGGTGACAATTCGTAACATTAATTTATTATTTTGATTTTTTTTAATGATTAGCTTATCCTTTTGCTCTTTTAAGTTTTATTGATTTTAAAGTCAAATACTAAAACTTTCTTTAAAAAAAGATAAGAGGAGTTTTGCTTCACTTTGTAAAAATCATTATAGCACGTCTATAGCCCAGTTCATTAGGGCCATAAGGACTTGTCTTAGCCCCAAATGAAACTTTATCAGAATCATGAATTGTTAAGTACAAATTAACAATAGGGATTGCGTCCGTTAACGGATTTAACCTTACACCTCACGATACGGACTGAAGACAGCCATGCAACACCTGTAATAAGCTTTTATTATTTAATTCTTATTAAATAGTAAAAAACTCCTTTATACAAAAGCATAAAGTTTATATACAAGAACTGGTAAGGTTTTACGCGGATTATCGCATTAAATAACATGCTTCACTTCGTTTGCTCCGAAACCGACTAATTTTTTTGTTTTCAACTTTGCAGTCGTACTCACAAGGCGGAATGGTTTTCGTGTTAACATTGTCTCTAGATTATTTCTCTCTAGTAACTACCATTCATCGTTGACAGTGAGGGATACAAGGGTCTCTAATTGTGATAGGTAGGGCCTCTCAGCCTTTCCCCCACTAAGAACCGTACGTGCGACTTTCACCGCATACGGCTCAAGCAATTTTAAAGCAAAAAATTAAAAAAGGATTTCACACCCTAAAAAAAGAGCAGGGAACTACACTTAAAAAAGGGGACAAAAAATTAGCTCTATAGCTAATTAACTTTGGATAAATAAATTTAAAATATTTTAACTACACAATTACTATCTTATTTTTCTTAAATTGTTTTACTAAAGATCCAGTTATTATACTGTATTAATTTATACCCTTCTAATCCATTTAATATAGGATTTTCAACTAACTTTCTCAAAGAAAGCAAATCTTTTTGTGAAGAAATAAATAACGAATAAGTATTTTGTCTTGTACCATTTCTATTTCCTCTATCTATTACATTTGGACCTAACTCTAATTTTTTTTTTAATTAGTGAATTTTTATCCGTATGTTCGATGTAAAAAACTAAATGACCTTTATTCGACAAATGAAAACAACCTTCACCATTAATAAAACCTAAGATCCAATTATCAAAAGCTGTACCTTCGGTATAATAACTATTAGAAATTTGACTTACTTCAGGTTTAAAATTCAAAAATTCTTTATATTCTTTAATTGTTTCGACTCTATTTATTTTATTTAAAATACCATATTTAAATATTGCATATCTACTTCTTTGATGTTCACTAATTAAAGGACTAATATCAAACACTTTTTCAATTAAATATTTTAACTCTATCAATTTTGTCACAGACAATCTAGCCTCATTTCGTGAGGGATATTCATAGATATGACCTATATTTTTTAATTGTTGTTGAGCATTTTGCAATAACGGTAAATCTTTAGAGTTTAAACTAACATGAAAGCCGTAACCAATATTATAATAATTAGAATTAATACCACTTTTTTTGGGGTAGGATCTTAATTTAGGAAAAACTTGAAAGTTACCATCTGCATCACAAAATCCAATAAACCATTCTATCCAATTTTTATTTGTTAAATTATTAAAAGTTTTTTCCATGTCCTTTAAACTTTTGCTTGCTTTAAAATAACCCACGCGTTAGTCTGCATCCTTTCAGATTAGCTTAAATCAAGCCTATCCTTAACATTACATCAAGGCATTTGCTTTTAACGCTGTCTTCTACCCTCTAATTTTGCGGAGAACTTTACAGTCATCCTGGCTAAATATATATGTTTTTATATTAGCAAAAAATAGGGCTTACCCAGTTCCTTTTTAAATACGTTAGTTTTCCTTAGGTTTCTACTTTATTTTTAACACTCTTTGTCTATCTGACTTTAACCAAGGACACGCTAAAATCCTAATTATTAAAAATTTTAATTACATAGGTTCGATTTCTCTAACCTTAGAAAACAGTTCAAATTAAAGAAGTGAATAAACCTTCTAAAATTATACCTTAAGCTTTAGACAAAATTGTTACCAATAATGCCTATTAAGGCGAACTCTTGTAAGATAGAACACAAGGCGGACTAAATCCGCTATACTTAAAAAGACTTTTCTGGTCGCACATCCTTTTTTCTTTCCTCACCTTCGTTTCTCAGCGTCAATCTTTATTGGAAAAAAGCCTTCGCCCTTAACACTCTACTAGTTGTTTACGGTTAGTACACCTGTAATCAAGCATTGTTTTAACCTCTTTTAGATTCTAGCTTTAATTGATCTTTCAATATATAATACAAAACTAAAACTAATTAAAGTATTTAGCTTTATAAAAATAAACTTAAAAATAGATACTTAAAGCCGCCTACAAACCCTTTACGCCTGATCAAGACGACTAACGTTTGTGTCTCTCGCCTTACCGAGTCTTCTGGCACGAGATGTTGGACGACACTATTAATAAGGTATTATCATTATTTTCCCTTACCTTATCCTCGATGACACACCAAGGATTTCAGTTAGCTAGTTCACTCTTGCGAGCATTGACTAATATTCTTGACTGCTGGTAGCAAAACGCTACTTGGGGTATTTCATTCCCAATGTGGTCATTAGTTCTATCAAACTTGACTATCGATCGTCGGCTTGGGAGGCCTCTACCCTTCCAACTACCTAATCGAATGTAAATTGAATCCTTGTTGCGGAAAATTTCCCTTTCTTTTCTTAAAAGTTTACTTTTGTTTTATTCTTTTTTACTTTTTAAGATATCTTAAGTCTTAATAAGCTTCAAAATAATAAGTATTATACATACTATTTTGGAAAAGAATTATCTTCTATTTCTGAAGTCTACAAGGGTATCTCAATTACAATACTCACCCGTACACCTTGTACATTTAAACCATAAATTTAAGTAATTTATACTTAATTTTAATTAATATTATTATTAATATTGATTAACCATGTACAAACGATTTGCATGTCTTAAAACTACTGAAGAACGTTCAATCGGAACCAAAATTAAATTCCTACTTAATTTAGAAAAAAAAATCTTTTTTTCGTATTCTATATGCATATTGCAATAATTATTATCTCTTTTAGATTTTTTGTTTTTAAAAAATTTTGACAATTCTATAATATCAATTTTACATTTTTTTTTTTACCTTCTTTAAAACACAATTTAATTTAAACTTTTTATTTATATTTAATTAACTATTCCTCAAATTAAAAACTAAACTTTTATTTTATATTTTATAGTTATATAATTAAATTGGATTTTACGATAAACAATAAATAAAACAAAAAAAAAATTTTTTTTTTATAAAACACATAAATAAATTATAAATAAACAATACTAAATATTTTTAATCTATTTAGGTTAATTTTATAGATTTAACTGTTAAATTTACAGTATATTATTTATAACAACAATTTAAAAAAAGTATAGTGAATCTGAAGAAGATTAAAATTTTTGATTTTTAATTTGTTTTTTTGTCTACAAAATTGAAACCTCTCTGAACCCTTGAATATAAAATTTTAAAGTATTCTAAACTTTTATCAAAAATTTTACTACATTTAAAGTTTAAACCGAAAAATCCTCTTATACATTTTCCAGTTATAGTTGTATTATCAACTTTTAAGAAAAAATTTAAACGTTAAATGTTTTTAGGTTTTATTACTTTAGCTTAAAAACTTCGTAAATTTAATTTTGTACAGATTTAAATTTTAAGGCTTTAAATCTATATCACCTTTAAGTTAACGAAAATATTTATCCGATAAATAAAACTCATTATTACTTGGGGATAAAGTAAATTTACATCATAATGGTAAATGTTTACATCTTCTGAATTTAAAGATATTTGCTTATTAACAAGCCCTCCATAGCATATTAGACTAATTTTATAGTTAAAAATATTTATTGCTAATACTAAAATTTTAACCTTTTTTATTTTATTTAAGTAAAAATATTGAACTGAATTTTTTTTACTAAATTAGACTATCTTAAAATTACATATATTTTGTAAAAAAAAAATCTTTTTTTATTTACAAAAAAGTGTACAATATGAATATGAATTAAAGCAATATAATTTATTTCATAATATTTAATTAGTTTATATTAATATTTTTATTCTATAAATTAAATAGAACTAAACTAAAACTAAAAAAAGGAGCTTATAATTTAAATTAAGCTAATATTAATATTGGGTTTATATATATATATAATTATATATTATATAGTAATGTAGTTGTAGAAGCATGTAAAGTATCAATTATGACATTAGGAGATATACCTAATATTAAAGTAGGTATTAACAATGAAATTAATAAAATAAATTCTCTTCTAGTTATATCCTTTAAAGGTTTTAAATAAGGAGAATAAGAACCATAAGAAATTCTATTATAAAGCCATATACTATATATAGCACTAAAAACTATACCCGTAGCACCGATAATAGAAGCTAAAGGATTTCTTTCCCATATACCAATTAATGATAATTGTTCTCCAATCCAATTAAGAGATAAAGGTATTCCAGTATTACACAAGGTAAATATAAAAAATAAGATAGTAAAAATAGGCATATATAAAACTAATCCTCTAATATAAGGTATTAATCTAACACCTGTCCTATCGTAAATTATTCCCCCTACACAAATAAATAAAGCAGGTGAAACAAATCCATGAGCTATAGATAATAAAATAGCACCTTCAATACCTTGTATAGTGTTAGAAAATAAACCTAAAACTACTACTCCCATATGACAAATACTAGAGTAAGCTATTAATTGTTTTGTATCTTGTTGTACAATAGTAGCTAAACTAGCATACACAATAGTAATTAAAGCTATAGTTTGAACTAATGGACTAAAATAATGAGTAGCATCAGGTAAAAAATTAATTAAAACTCGTAAATATCCATATGTAGCCATTTTTAATATAGTACCAGCTAATAAAATAGAACCAGCTAATGGTGAATCAGCATGTGCTCTATATAACCAACCAGTCATTGGCCAAAGAGGAGTTTTTATAGCAAAAGCTAAGAAAAAGGCTCAGGGTTAAGCATTTTATCATTCCAGATACAGCTAGCTTATCTTCTCAATATAAAAACAACAATATGTGTTATTTATATTTTATTTAGGCGTTAATCTAAAATCCGTCACCGGTGAACTGGACCATTTCTTCTAATCTCTTATAACAATTTTATTGTTACTTAGAGGATCATGTGGCGTTTGGCCTCTACGCTTTTACAATGATAGTTTCCAGTCATTGACTTAGTTCGACGATATTCTTATAGCAATTATTTATTCTTGCAATAAGAGGTCTCTCGAGTTTGCCACTCAGAAATAATTCAAAGTAAAGTATAAAAATCATTGTTCTAAAAATTAATAAAAATTTAAAGTGCTTGTAAAAAGAGAGTATAATTTAATTAAAAATCACTTAGTTTATATTACAAACTTGAACACATATATGGAAATATCAAAGGTTTAAGTTTTTTCATAGATTTACTTAAAATATAAATAGAAGGTTGATTTCTTTGGATATGTTTATTACAATTTAAATTTAATTTTGTATGTTTAATTGCTTATTATAAACACACATTTTAAATAGTAAATAATTGAGTTTAAAGTGTTAGACCTTTATTAACTTTGGTTCTACCCCTCTAATCCAATAAGCTAATGCTTCGTAAGTTAATATATTACATAAATTTAAATAAATCCTAAGATAATAGAAAGTTAAAATATAGGTATTTGACAAATAGTTCTAAGTTTTGAACTAAAACCTTCGTATTTTAAAGTAGAGCTCAAATTAGACCCTTATAATAATAAACATTTACATTCGCTTTTTACATTGCCAAGAATAGCTCCAGTTTTTTTAATTGTTTAAATTGTTTATACTTGATTGAATTAATCTGTTGGTCAAATTTCTCTTGCTGAAGGAGAGTGACAACCATAAGTATTTTTGATTCTCTAAATTAATTTCAGATAAAGAAATTAATTGAAAATCGGTTGAACCAACATAATTGTTTATTTCTAATATTGCTAATAACATAAACAATGAACCTGCTAAAGTATATAAAAAGAATAAAAAGGCAGATCTTTCTTTATTAGCTCCTGAGCCATAAAGAATTATAACTATAAATAAAACAGGTAATATAGATTCAAAAAAGACATAAAATAATAATAAATCTAATACTACAAATAGTGCTATTTGTAATGTTTCTAATATTAAAAATGAAATTAAAAAATATTTTAAATTTTTATTAATAGTATTATAGTTAGACAATAAAGCTATAGGAGTTAAAAAGGTTGTTAATAATACAAAATAAATAGATAAACCATCTACTCCAATATTTAAATGACAATAACTTAATTCATTAAAACTAGATACAAACTGATATTGACTAGTGCTAGAATCAAATTGAATCCATAAACATATAGATAAAACAAGATTTAATAGTGAGGTCCCTAAAGCTATTTTTTTAGACTTATCACCAAAAGGATCGTTTGTAACAAGAAGCAACGCGATTGAACCTATTACAGGTATTAATAATAATAAACTTAACATTTGGATAAAAAAATTTTAAACACCACTTAAGGATAAAGCCTTTTTTTTTATTTTAATTAAAAAAAAATAATTTATAAATTAGTATTATTTTTAAATCAAATTTAAGTAAAGTAAAATTTATATAAACTTAAACTAATTTAAGATATATAAAAATTTATACTAAAATCTTTTTATTTACATATACTTATTATATATTTTTATAATATATTTTTATATACTTACAAATATATAAATAAAAACTTAATATATTAAATTAAGTTTTAAGATTTATTACTACTTATAAAATTTTTTAAACTATTATAAATTTTAATATAAAAAAATTTTTTATTTTTTTTTTTTACCCAAAGGTTAATTAGTTAGAAGCTAATAAATCAACATATGGTGTGGTATAACTATCGTAGTAACTACAAACATAAAACAGATTTCAGATGCTTAAAGGTAAGAACCAAAAGGCTCAAGGTACTTAAACTTATTAAGCATAAAGTTTTATAAAAACAACCTAACAATCCCACTGTAAAAAAAGTGTAATTAATCCAAACCCCATTAAACCAACATCAAATATTAAACATCCGATTTTACCATTTAAATTGGATAATACAACTGTTAATCCTACAGGAACAAAAATTGGTTGGTATTATATTGAAGAACTTAATAATGCAAAAAAAAAAAATACGGATATCAATTTGAAATTTTAGAAGGTTGTATATTTAAAAGTTCAGACATTTTTACAAATTATGTTAATAAAATGTACGAAATTAAAGAAAAATCAACTCCAGATTCACCTAGGTATACAATTTCTAAAATGCTTATGAACTCTTTATACGGTAGATTTGGTATGAAACCTAATTTAATTAATCATTTGGTTTCTGACCAATCTGATTTAAGTTTCAATATCAAATGTATCGGAATAGAAAATATTGTTGATCAAGTTGTTTACGATAAAAAATTTTTACTATCATATTGGGATAACTTTCCAATATATCCTAGAATTAACCTTAGTATAGCTTCTGCTATAACTGCCAATGCTAGAGTTTATATGTCTATGTTTAAAAATAATCCTGATTATAAACTATATTATTCAGATAATGACTCTTATTTTCTAAATAAACCTTTACCTGATAATTTAGTTGATAATAAGAAAATAGGAATGTTTAAACTAGAAAAAGTATTGTCTAAAATTGTAGCTTTAGGACCAAAAATATAATGGGGAATAGACATTAATGCTATAGAATTTACAAAAATTAAAGGATTGAAAACTTCAATTACTGTATCCCAATTAGAAGAATTATTAAATAAAAATAATCTTTTAAATGTAGAACAGGAAAAATGGTTCAAAAATATAGTTGAAAGCACAATTTATATAAAACATTCTCCATATAATGTAAAACCTACATTTATAAAAAGAAAAGGCCTATATAAAAATAATATATTAATTGGTACAAATAATGTTTCAGTAAAATAAATAAAAAAAAAACTACTTATAGTAATTTTATTTTAACCTTATGGTTACATTAGTTAAAACTAATGATTTTCATCGCGGAAGGTTGCGGTATTAAAAACATTATTTAATTAATATATTCTACAAGTGCATACTTTTACAAAGTAATTCTGGATTTTTTTCTAAAAATTTATTTCTTTTTAGGCATTTTATACAAAATTTATTTATAAATTTATTTCTATTTTTTATATTTTTTAGGTTAGAATAAAATATAAAGGATGTAGTAATTGTTCTACATCCACCGTGCCATATCATTATAATTTCAATTTTTTTATTAAATATATTTTTTATCTCACCTTTATTAAACATAACTTTGAAATAAATAACAAATAGCCAGACATATTCAACAATATAATCTAAATTAGCATATGATTTTCTTTTTTCAAACTGTTTAAATTTATAAACAAAAAAATCGTTAATTCTAAAAATTGCAGTTAGTTTTAAACATCCTAAATTACATATTTCTAATAATATTTTATATCATCAATATTTCTCTCAACATCTGTAACAGTTATATTTAATAATTCTAAGATTCTTTTCATTTTTTATTTTTTTTTTTATTACTGGATAAATTTATCAACATCAATATAATTTAAAGTTTTATATTGTTGCACTAAGAGCTTATTATATTTATAATTAAATATAATTTTGAGAGAATAGATAATAGATAAATAGTTAATAATTAAATAAAAAATATATATATTTATAGTAATAAATTATAAATTGTTTTATGAAAGTACTTAGATTCGAACTAAGAAATATTTGTATTTATGACTAATTACTTTGCCAATTAAGTTATACTTTCTTTAAATAGATAAATTTAATAACTTTTAATTATTAAGAAATATCTATTACTTTTAAATTTGTTTTTGTTGTTTTGTTTTTATTTTAATATTATGAAAGTACTTAGAATCGAACTAAGATTTATCAGTATTTTGATCTGATTACTCTGCCTATTGAGTTATACTTTCTTAAAATAGATAAATTTAATAATTTTTAATTATTATTAACAAATTTCTACTACTTTTAAACTATAAAAAAAAATTTTTTTTATGTTTCAATATTTTATATTTTATATTTTATATTTTATATTTTATATTTTATATTTTATATTTTATATTTTATATTTTATATTTTATATTTTATTTTTTAGCGTGGACCAATCACTTCGACTACCTAAAGGTAATATATTTTACCTTGAAGTTTTACAGGTAAAATTGGTATATTTAAATTCTCAGAAGCAATAAAATTAGCTTTGAAAACCTCAAAAAAGTGGATTCTCCTTAAGATTTAAATCCTCTTTGATAAAATCAACTTTACCGGCAGGCATTTCTTTACACATAGCTCCGGGATATTCTGAATTAATATCATAACCAAATAAATTACTATCTTGAGGTAAATACATATCAACTAAACCACCTCTATAACTTTGGAATATATCTTCATACATTAGACCTTGAATCTTAGGTAATTTAGAGTCACTTAAATATTTAACTAGGAAAATAGCTAGATATAGCTAAAGAGAACAAAGTTTTAGTTTTATGAATATCAATAAAAAAGTGATTCAAAATAAATTTAGCAAAAAGATCTAATACTTGATGTAAAGCAATCAATTACATCATTTTCACAATATTTTAACAATTAACTCTATAAACCCCAGTTATATTAAATATTTTTATTATTGTTAATATAAACTATATAATCTTTATTATTTAAAGATTATTTTGATAAAGGTATTTGACCTTGATAATCTAAAGGTAAATCATTAACAGCAAAAATAGGAAAAATTGATTTAGGATTGATTAAAACTGTTAGAAAGTTTAAGTAAAGACTCCGGTAACTTAAAATAAGAACTACTAATAATAATAGTATATTGTTGTTTATTGTTAATACTTATCTTATTTGTTTTATCTACAAATAATTTTAATTTGATTTCCTATAATAAACCATTTCTCATCAATGGTTTAGCTTCGCCAATTTTAGTTCAAAACTTTAATAAAAACACACCATCAAATGAAGATAAATCAAAAATATAAACTTTTTGGTAATGATATTTTCGTTTAATCAAAAACCCAAATGCAGACTTAAACATCTCAAATTCCGAGGGGAAATCTGTGAGATAAAAAGAATGACTATCCTTCCCATCGTAAAGAATAATACATATAGGAATTAATTTCCCGTTTATGTTGTGGTTTCAAGATCCGGTGTTATAAAACTGGGACTTATTTTAAAATCAGATGAGCGAGGTTCTAATTTAGGCTTAAAACGGGTTTTTTTCGTTTGAATCCCTTTTTTATATTATATATAGGTTCTGTTTTGTACAACGCATTTAAAGGTATATTTATCTTTAATTATTTATTGAAAGTAATCTATAAAGGTTGACAGTAATTTCTCATTAGAGAATACTTGAACAAAATTACAATCACTTTTTTGAAAAACAGTATATTTTACAGTTTTATTTCTATTTAGACTTTTCGGAATTATATTTATAGTGACATCCTCTTTTTATTCACAATTATCCCCCCTTTAGACAACTGAATTTTGTTGTATTAGATAAAGTGTATCCAAAATATTCAAATTCTTTATTATCTATATTTTGAAGATTAGTCATATATTTATTGAGTAATGTGTTACGGAATCTTTTTATTTTTTCTAAACTATTTTAACATCTATAGCCAATTACCACCTTAAAGTTTTCTTTCTTGTTATTTACGTCACCTTTCAAATTCCAAAAATCAATAAAAAGATCAACTAAGATTTGTGTTTTATCCCTTCGACTAAATGTTATTGAAGGAGAAATACTTCTGATAACACCATCTTGAAAAACAACTTTAAACATAATACAATAAACTAAGTTATTATTTTTATTTAAATTAGGATTTAAAATAAAAACATAAAAATTATTAGTAATAAATTTTATTAAATTTTCGCTTAAAATTAGATTAGGTAACCCTAAGGTATGATTTATGCAATAAGGGCCTTTTAGTAGAAAACTTATCATTTACCTCTATATCAGAAAAGTATTTAAATTGGTCATTTATATTATTATTTAAACTTTTGTATGTGCCACTATCTATAATAGGATAAAATTGAACTTTTGTATTTTTCATCTATTTTGATTTTTCATTTAAATTTATAAAAAAATTTTGAAATTAAAAAGAAGTATAAAATAATAATAGAACTTTTATAAACAAACATATTTTTATTATAGTTTTTATTGAAATAAATCATTAATTTTTACAGATTTATTTTAAATTTTTATATTAATAAAATATTAATCTTCATTTATATAAGCTTATAAACATTTTAATTCACATTATTATTATTATTTATAATATTAAACTTCCTAAAATATTATAAAAAAGGGGATAAAGTGTTTTATACACTTAATTGTTGATGTAATTATAAAATTAATAAATTTAATGTTTGGGTGTTGTGTTTATTTTACGTTTTTAATAGTAAAACCCAAAAATATACAACCAGCAATTATAATTGATAAACAAATAATAACTAACAGAATCTCAATTACAATAAAGATATAATTAGTTTTGTGATAATAAACTATTAATTTTTTAAACTTAGGGTATTTAATGAATTTATTCTCAACATCCTAATTATGTATCAAATAATTCGCAAATATATAAATAAGTATGTTAATAAATCCCAATAGGGATATAATACCTAAAATAGCTATTGATACACAAAAGTTTGCTAAATCATTTTGATTATTTTCAAGGTTTAAATCAAAATAATACATAATATAGGGGAATAAAAATGATTGTTTATTTAGAGAAAAAAAATCTAAATTTCCTTACTATAAAGTTATCTAAATAATTCATTTTTATTTTCAATTTTAAGTTATAGGATTTCAACACCACTACGTTTTTATCTATTAATTGTTTTATTTTTTTATATAAACTTTTAATTTTTTTAAGAGTGTAGGTAAAAATATTTTTTTTTTTATTTTTTATAAAGTAAATTAATGTTATAAATATAATATAATGTATAATAAAAATCATTGGTAAGGATAGAATAGAGGTATACGACACCCAAAACCAATTAATAAAATTAGATATATAATATCTTAATATAAATATTTTAAAAATTAAAAATTTAATAAAACTTTTTATTATTATAGTAATTGTATAATAATGAAGAAGTATGTAATATTTTAAAAATTTTACTTTAAAGAGTAAAACATCTGTAATTCTTTTTATTATAATAATAGTTGTATAATATATCTTAAATAAGCAATTAATATAATATATTTCTATATTATTTGGACTATATTTTTATCTTTTTATTAGTTTTTATAGATAAGCTATGTTCAGTCTCTGAAGTATGATCACTTGCATATTGTCCAATTTCTCATATTGTTACAATTGTTTTATTTTTTTTTTTATTACTTGTAATGAGTAACTATTAGGACTTTTACGCAATTTATAGCTTAGCTTCTATATATTTCTATATAAACGGGCCTTATTCCGACCTAAAAAAAGTATTATTTTTTTCTCTTTTAAACAAAATTGACTTCTTGGCGCTTTTATTGATAATAAAAACTTATCCCTTTTAATATAATCTCAGATAGGATTTGATAGGATTTGAAAAGATAAGATATGAAATCTAAATAGATTTTTATTGTAATCAATTTTTAATAAGACAAAAATTTTTTTTTTCATTATATACCAAAGATATGACTAAAACCCCCGATCTTATTAATAGATATTTGAAATATCATTTATTTAAATTCTTTAGAATTAATTATTTCCGAACTAATTATAATTAGTTATTTATAAATAAGATAACTTTTTTTATTGTAGAACACTTCATACTTTAAGTACAATAAAATTTTAATTTTTTAATTCTCTTGCTTAATAATTATTAAATTTAAAAAAATTAATTCTACAGATATAAATATAAATTAAAAGAGGTAAGATTAGTTTAATTGGTAAAATGATGTCTTGTGGCGACAATGTACAGAGTTCAAATCTCTGATTTTACCCTTTTTTTTTTTTATAAAAAAGTGAACTTTTTTTTTCCTATTTATTATATTTGTTGTATAATTAAATTCAACTATAAAAATCATAATGTTTTATAGTTATTTATTAATTTAAACTTTAAATACAAAATAAATATTTAACCTTTTATTTTTAAATTTAGGGTTAAGTATATAGATGGTTCTATAGTAGACCTGCAAAGTCTAAATTGATAAGGTTCAATTCCTTCTTAACTCTTAAACAAAAAGTGCAGATATTTAGAATATATAAAAATATATAAGTTAACATTATTTATTTTAAAAAACAATATTTAACTATAAGTAGAGAAAATTTTTTATAAAAAATAAATTTTTGATAAAGATAAATATATATAGATAAGAAAAATGTTTTTGTTTATATATAAAATTATATATTATAAGGAAGTAGAACTCGATTGGCTGAGTGTCTCACTTTTAATGAGTATAGTTCTGGTTCAAGTCCGGATACTTCTAATTTAGCTTTAAACCTATAAATATATTATAAGTAATAGAGATTAGTTAATAATAATTAAAAATTATTAAAATTATCTATTCCAATAAATTTTTTGTTCATTGATTTTTTTTATATAAATTATAATATATAAGAATAATAAGGGTTTAAATGTTTTAATTTTTAATTTTTAATATTAAATATTTATCTTTATCTTTCTTATTTTTGATTCTTTCATAATTTATTTTATCTATTATGTTATAAACAATAATAAGAAGATCGCCTATTTTAGGAAAATAAGCATCTTGATGGTCAATAAAATATTTTAATATATTATTAACATAAATAATATTTTCTTTTTTATCATTAATATTGATAACATTTCTGTTACCTAAGTTTGCAAAAATATTATTATAAAATCTTATTTTAATTAATATTGATATATAACTTACATCTTTACTTAATTCTCTTAAGAATCTATGTAAATATCTTTTTAAATTATATTCATTTAATGTTTTTTTCAATTTAATAATTTTAGTAATACCATCTATTTCTTTTTTAAAATTACTTTCAATATTTAAAGTATTTAATTTATCGATATAATCATTATATACCGCATACTTTGATTTTGTATAGCTAATAGTAATTTCATCATCTTTTTTAAGACTTATTGAAGCTTCTTCTAATCTATTTAATATATAAATAGCTAATGCTTTTGCTTCATTTTTACTATTATTTTTTATTACTATATTATTCAAAATATCTTTATATTCTTTAGTAAAAAAGGATAATCTTCTAAACGTAATATTATTTATATAAATATATTTTAAATTATTATTTCGTTTTAAAAAATTTTTTGTTTTTATTATTTTTTCTTATTGTCTTATTATATTATTATATTATTTGTTTCACTTAATATTTTTATAAACTAATAATCTTTTATTGTTATTAGGTTTAAGATCATAAGGTGAAACTTTTAACGTTATACATCCTTTATTTAAAGATTTAAACCATTTAAGTTGATTAATCTTAATACTAGTCTCTTTATTTAATATTTCTTCTAATTTTGAAAAATCTAATTTATTTTTAAAGCCTTTGACTTTAGTATAACTGTTACTATTAATATCAATAGCTCCATATACTTTAGGTCCTAATGCAATAAAATATAAATATTCTGCTTCAAGTTTAAAAAGTCTAATTTTTTTATTATCTACAATATTTTCAGGTAAGTATTCATCTGTAAAAGCTGAATCTGTATCTGTATAATATAGATTAATATTTGGATTAATTTTAATCTTTGACATTAATATTCTACTATAGGATGTAATTGCTAATCCTACAGCAATATTAGAAAGAACAGGAGTACTAGGATTTTCGAAACCAACTAAATAATGGTTATTTATTAGAATCCAATCTTTAATGTTATTTTTAAATTTTACAGCATAATTATTATAATCATCTAAACTTACTTTTGTAGAATCGAAAAACCTATATTCTGCCTATTGGACCAATATAATTAAGATTATCAATATTAACAAAAGAATATGGAAAAATACTTTTTTTCGTATTATTTTTGAATTGATTAGATAATTTAGCTAAAGAAGATGGAAGAATTAACAGTGAATCTTTAAAATTGATTTTATAAATACCATTTTGACCAAAATTTACTTTGATATTAATGAATTTACCATCTTTAATAACAGGTTCAACTTCAATACCTTTGGTATTAAGAAGTTTTTTAAATAAAAATACCATATCAAAATTACTAGAATTATGAATATATATATTATAATTACTATAGATCTTAATAAATAAATTATCAAATAAATCATTTATTAAATCATGTAAAGAATCATAATCAGTTAAATAGAAGGATTTACAAATTTTACCATCGTAAAATGAAATACAATAAACATCAATATTATTATTTGTTTTTTTGTTATTATTAACAAAAGTTTCAATATCTAAAGTAATACAATTATTATTATATTTTTTATGTATTTTACCTTTTGTAATATAATCTTTAAAAACCGATTTTTCAAATATGAAATATACTTGATTATTCATAAAATGATACAAATTTTCTCCAATTTGTCTAATAAATTCACCTCTTGTTGAATTTATTATATCATCAGATATAGATTGTATAAGATTATTATTAGTATAAATATCAATTTGTCGATGTTTATGATTTAAAAATTTTACAACAATATAAGTATTTATCTTATCCCCAATATTAATATTTAAGTCTGTTATTTTCAAGATAGATGTTTCACTATCTAACCATTCACTATTTAAACCCCATGTATTATATAAAATATTAGAGGGTAGATTGAAAGGTAACTCATTTTTAATTTCCATTTCACTTAAAGTTTTATTAGCTAATAATTCATTATCCTTTAAGAAAGTTCTTTGATTATAATATTTTTCTGTTATATTTATATAATTAAAAAATAAGGTTACAGCAGGTAAAACTTTATATCGACTCTCTAAAGTTGTATATTTAACATTTAGAAAATCAATATATTTAGTTTTATATTTTGAAAAAAATAAACCCTTTTTAGTTTTGATTCTTCTAATTATAAACCTAAATATAAACTAAATAAAAAAGATAATACAACTTCTGAAAAAATAGATGTCATTCAACCTTTAGAACCTGCAATAAAAATTAATAACAGTTTTATTATTTTAGATATAGAAACTTATATTCATAATAATGAATTTAAAATATTCTCTATTTGTTTTGGTGATAATAATCATGTTTATTCATTTTATCTAGGTGATTACAAAACACCTAAAGATTTATTAAATAAAACATTTAATAAATTATTCACTGAAGAATTTAATAATAAATATGTTTATATACTTAATGGTTCTAATTTTGATCTTATATTTTTAATTAAACATTTATTAAATAGAAGTGATTTATTGTTAATTCCAATTTATAAAGATGGGGATTTTATTAGTATAACAATTCACTATGGAAAAATTAAAAACAATAAAGGTCAAATAACTTATAAATATAAATTAGTTTTAAGAGATTCTTTATTATTATTACCTTCATCATTACAGAAATTGGCGAAAGCATTTAATGTTGAAGTTAAAAAAGATATATTTCCATATTATTTTCCTAGTGAAAACAATTTAAATTATGTAGGTAAAGTACCTGATTATAATTATTTTGATTCATCTAAGGTTACATTAAGTGATTATAATATATATTTAAAAAATTATAAGATTTGGGCTCTTAAAAATGAAACTATTAATTATTGTGTTAAAGATTGTATATCTTTATATCAAGTTATTTTATCATTTGCCAATTTAATTTTTTTTTTAATAAATTCAAAGTTGATATTTTTGACTGCCATACTTTACCATCATTGGCTTTCAGAATTTTTAGAACAAATTTTCTAGATGAAAATTCTTTATCGTATATAGGTAAAAAATTATAAGCTGATTTAGTTAAAGCGTTCTATTGTAATATATAAATCTCAAGATATTCAAGCAAATTGTAAGATAATAATTATATATTTCTATATAATCAGGCCTCAATTATTGACCATAAAAAACAAATTTTATTAAAATAGACTTCTTGGCGATTTTATTGATATGTAAAATTTAACATAATACTATCTCTTATAATATACTATATATTTTAACAGCTAATAAAAAATATTTAAAGATTAAAAAATATTTTGTAAAAAAAGTTTTAAATTATTAAAAGTATCGATGTGTAATATAGAAACTAACATCAAATTAATTAAAAATAATTAATAATAAAGTATTTCAAAGGGGTTATTAAGGATAATTAGCAAATTTATAAATAAGGAGGTAAGCAACCTAAAAGCTACATTTCTAAAGTGGCAATCCTAAGGGAAACCTTTTATTTAAAACTTCCTGAAGTAAATCATTTTAGTAAGGAAAGGAAAGGAAATCAACCGAGACTCCGAAAGTAATGGTGAGTGAAATCGGATTAGCCTATGAGAATTAAAAAATGAAACAAAACACACTTATTTTTTTTAGTCTTTCTAATCAACTTCATTTGTGTTCCAAAGAAGGTAACAACCATAGTCCTGTAATTTTTTTTTTTAATCATATTTTTATCTATAAAAAAGAAAAGATAAAAAAAACACAAAAAATACGATGAGAGAAAACTTGTCGGAATATAGGGGTACCATCCTCTAAGGCTAAGTATTATAAATTTAGCGATAGTGAACAGTACTGTAAAGGAACATGTGAAAAAGTAAATAATAAAATTAATGAAATAGATATTGAATTAGTAACTCTATAAGCAGCCGAAATTAACTTAAAACAATAACGGCGTACCTTTTGCATAATGGGTCAGCAAGTTAATAGGAATAGCAAGGTTAAAAGCCTTAGCGAAAGCGACTAAACTTATTTAAAAAAGTAAAATTTTTATTTTACAATTTATTTTTAATTTGAATAAATTAAAAAAAAGTAATACCTTGTGTTAAATAAAAAATTAAATTTTTTTTTATTATTGATATAAGTTATTATTTTTTAAATTATAGTTTTGGGTTAGTTATTTCTATTAGACCCGAAGCTAGATGATCTTTTTAGGGCCAGATTATTAAGGATCGAACGGGTGAATGTTGCAGAATTCTCCGATGAGCCCTGAAAAGCGGTAAACATTTTGCCCGATTAGAGAGTAATCTCTTTTTAAGAACTAGCTCATAACGGTGAAACCTAAAATTCATACAGCTTGAATCATGGCAATACCGTGGGAAGTATAATTATTTTTAAGAAACTAAAATTAATTATTTATAGTTAATACAAACTAATTATTTTATGTAGAAAAAATTTCATAATATTTTTTTTTATATAAAATTTTACTATAATTATACCCCGTAACGACTTTATTTGAAAAAATAAGGCTTTCAAAAATTTTTAATTGAAGGCAACACGCTAGCAACTCTCTTAGTTTCAATTTACTATGGTATCAATAAAAAATAAAAGCCCCGTCAAAAAAATAAAAAACAAAATATTAAGCTTTTAATTAATAAACTTTATATCTAATTTTAAATTATTAAACTTCATTAGTATATCAGATCCAATGGAATAAAAAAACACATAAAACAAAAATGAATAGAATTAAAAATTATAACTTTACACCTGATTGGTTAGCTGGGTTTACTCAAGCTGATGGTAGTTTTGTAATTTCTTTTGAAAAACAAAATGAAGGGAAAATGGCTGTTAGACCTCGACCTATCTTTAATTTAACTCAATCGGTTAGAGAGTTAAATATGTTTAAAGAATTACAAAAATATTTGTCTATTGGGAATGTTCGAATAAATAGAAACAATGTTACGTTAGTAGTATCGAGTATAGAAGAAATAATTCAAGTTTTAATACCTTTGTTCGATAAAACTCCTTTACGTGGAAGTAAATATCAATCTTTTCAGATATTTAAATTAATATCTAAAATGATGTATGATAAAAAACATTTAACAGTAGAAGGTGTATTAGAAATATTAGAATTATCTTATTTTATGAATAAAGATACTACTCTTAGAACAAATGAATCTAAGGAAGCATTACTAAATTGTTTAAGAATTAAACATGGTACACTACCTATTGTAAATATAAATCATTTAAAATCTTTAATTTTACCATTAAATGAAACATCTCAATTTATTCCGCTAACTTTAGAATTTATTAGAGGTCTAATAGATGGGGATGGTAGTTTTAATGTGACATTTTATAATTTTAGAAGAAGAATTAATGTTAATTTTACTATTGTTCATGAATTGTCTTCTATTTCTTTATTAAACGAATTAAAAACTTTTTTTAATTGCGGTAAAATTTATAAATTGCCTTCAGCTGCAGCTCGTTACCAAGTTGTAAATATAGATGATATTCTAAATAACATTTATCCTATATTTAAAATTATAGAATTTAATACAACTAAAGATGAACGATTTAAATTTGCAATGGAGGTTGCTAAAATTATAAAAACTGAAGGTTACAAAACAGATATTAATCTAAAAAAAATAGTAGACTTAGCATGGTATATGAATCAAGAAGGTAAATACAGAAAAATAACTAAATTAGAATATTTAGCTAAATTTTGTACATCTAATTGATTTTTATTAGCTTGAATTTAAACAAATATAAAATATATTGTAAATAATAATTTTAGATTAATATTTGTCACCCTAAGTAAATTATTTCAATAATTATATTATTGTTTTTTACAATCATTTTTTTTTGTTGGCTTTTATATTAATTATATAATACCTAAGGTAAATGAGAGTTGAAGGTATAGTCTAAACTATAATGAAAATTATAGAATTTTTATTGGAAATGCCAATCTGATCTAGTGCTAGCTGGTATTCTTCGAAACATATGTAAGTATGACATCCAATTAAATTTATGAAGGTACAGCACGGAAATTCCGAACAAGTATTATTATTTTTTTCAAACAATGTTTTTGTTTATAAAAATTTAAAGTAATATGCGTTTAGGTTGCGGGGATCTAGTAAATCTTACCAATGGAATTGAAACTCGGAAGTACATAAATTGATGTTGGATATTCAGACTGCTCATGATAAGTTGGGTAGTCAAGACGAAAACAGTCGAGAACACGTTTTAAGGTCCCAAATGATTATTAAGTGAAATTAAAGATGTTACAAATTGCAAGCAGCTGTAAAATGAGCCTAGATAAAACGACTGCTGGGCTCAAATCTAAAAACTAAGCTATATGCAAGGAATCCCTAAAGATGTTTTGCTGTATATAAAAAAAATAAAATAAAACAGAATATACAGAAATAGTAAACATATGTAATACTATGTAAAAAAATTTTTAAAATTGTTTACATAATATTTAAATGGGTTATTTGCAGGAAACCAACTATTGGTTACAATAAAGTAGGATCCCCAACGACTATACGCTTAGAATAGATTTTTTAAAGTCTATTATGACATAGTCTAAACAATTTTTTGAAAATAATTGATATAGGCCGGGAAAGGAAAGGCCTCCCAAAGCTTCTTTGTATTCCTTTTGATTTTTTGTTTAAATAACTTGAGAGTTGTTGGTTCGACTTGGATTTAGTCCCTTGCGTCACTAAGAGGGCTAGCAACCCGATCTTAGTTAAAATTGTGAAAAAACATTAAATTTACAAAGAAAAAAAAATATAATTAATCATAAATAGCTACAAATACAATAATGCAAATGAACCAAAAATTTAAAATGTCTGCTGGGTATATAAGTGGATTAACTCAAACGGATGGATCCTTTTTTTGTTCTATAATTTTATCTTCTAAACATCGATTTGGACTTCAATTTAGACCTAAGTTTTCTATTACAGCAGATTTAGATTCTAAATATGTTTTAGATCACATTCAATTGTATTTTAGGTGTGGTAAAGTTAGTACCAACCTTAGAAATCACACAGCTGAGTTTTTAGTTGAAAAACTAGAAGATCTTAAAACTAAGATAATACCTCATTTTCAAATTTATCCAGTCTTTTGTGCTAAAATACATGCCTTTAATTTATTTACTAAAATCGTTTTAGCGTTAAGTAACAAAGACAAAAGAACAATAGAAGGAAGAAGAGAAATGCTAAGAATGGCTTTATCTATGAATGTCACAACAAATAGAAAAGAAGATCGAATAGATTTATTATTTTCTTTATTAAATGTTACTGAGAATAAAGACAAATTCCTTATGCCTAATAATATGTTAGATATAAAAACTCCTTTAACTCCAGACACTATAGCTGGAATTATTGATGGTGATGGAAGTTTTTTTATTTCTTTTCAAATTGATGGTAATATAAAAACAGGATTTAATATTACTACAGATAAATCTTCAAGATCTCTATTAATTTGTTTACAAAAAAAATTGAAAGGTATTGGAACTATAATAGAAGGAACTAAAAATGAATTAATATTCACAGTAACAGGTTTAAAACAAATTACTGAAGTTTTAATTCCTTTTGTTGATAATTATCCTTTATTCTCTGAAAGAGCTTCGCATTATTTGAAATTTAAAACAGTTAGTTTAATTTTAAAAAATGAAAAACCTTTAAGTTTAAATAAAAAACTAGAAATAGTTGATTTATGCTATGAGATGAATAAAAAAGGAAAACATCGTTTGTTTAGTAAAGCAAAATATATTGAAATATTAAAAAATTTACATAATAACAATAACTAATATTATCTTTTTGGATAAAAAAAAAGAATCTTTAAATATAATAATCCCTTTATTTTAAATTTGCAAAAAAAAATATTTGTTTAACTAGTTTGATTAGAAAAATTAAAAAGTAAATTGGGCAGTCGCTACTTTTTAATGAACGTTGTAACAACGCAGCAGCTCTTTAGATTGTAGCACTAAAAATTTAACGGGTCTAAATAATCAACCGATATCGTGTTAATTAATAAATATTTTTTTTTTTATTAATTTAGGTAGAAGAACATTCAGAAACGGTAGAAACACAGTGTTCCATTGTGATTGACGAACTGAAGAGAGAATGCTGACATGAGTAACGTAAAAAGAAGTTTTAATACTTCTCGCCGAATACGAAAGGGTTATAAGTAAGGTTTAAACTAACTTATGTTAAATGCGGGTCTCTAAGGTACAGAACCATTGTTCTGGCTGATGAGGTAGTGATTGTTATGTCTTAATGGAAGATTGGACCTAGAAAAAGAATCACTTCTGAAGAATTATTAATTTAGTTTTGATATAATTATTTATAATTATATTAGATTATATTTAAAAAGGTCACATTTTTAAATAAATGGACTGTAAACATTTTAAATTTAAGTTATAATGTTAATTGTTATATTTAGGTGATAAGATAACAATTAAGCTTAAGTAAAAAGAACTACCGTACCCTAAACCGACACAGGTTCGTAGGTAGAGAATACTAAGGCGTAGAGCTAAAAGTTGTAAAGGAACTCGGCAAGTTGTCCTGCATTGTGTTCTGGGAAAACACATAAGTGGGTAAAACTATCAAACTCCGGGGACACCCTAAAACTTATGGTACCAAACTATAGTCGAAAGGCTATAAGTGGATGGACTAATCACCCATGTAAGGTAATAAGTCATAAGATGATTGAAAATGAAATGGGTTATCGCGGATCTAAATCAGAATTTCAAAACCCACAGCCAAATGAAATATCTGTAAAAGAGCAACGAGTAGACGGTAGTTGTTGCATTAAAAATAAAATATTGCAATTAAGGTGTACTCTAATGGGATTCCAAAGAATCTATCAAATCAAAAACCCTTCTAAACAATTAAATAAAAAAAATTATTCTACTTTAAGTAAAACTAACTTAAACAATAGATTAAATCCATGGTTTATTACTGGTTTTACAGATGCTGAAGGGTGCTTCTCTTTCGCTATAAAACCTGACGCCAAATCAAAATTAAAATGGAGAACAGCTCCTATTTTTATTATCAAATTACATATTAAAGATATTGCTATACTTGAACTTATTAAGAATACCTTAATGGTAGGAAAAATCAGAACAAATGGAATAAATTCAGCTCAATACGTAGTTGAAACTATTAAAGAGTTACAAGTAGTTATAAATTATTTTAATAAATACCCTCTGATAACTGAAAAAGTTTCTGATTTTTTAATCTTTAAACAATGTTTTGAAGTTATTAAACAGAGAGAACATTTAACGAAAAATGGTCTTTTAAAACTAATCAGCCTGAAGAGCTCTCTTAATTGGGGCCTATCTGACAGTTTAAAAGAAGCTTTCCTAAACGTACCTTTTGTAAGTAGACCAGAATATAAATTTTACGGTATACCTCATCCATTTTGGGTTGCAGGTTTTACAAGCGGTGACGGTTCTTTCCATTTAAATATTAAAAAATTATACTCTAATCTAAGTCACAGAGTCTCATTAAGATTTTCAATTAATCTTAATATTAGAGATGCTGAAGTTCTTAAAGGTTTGGTTACTTACTTTAATACTTACACTAATAATGAGGTTAAAGTAATGCTAAATCAAAAAAATAAGTATGTATCTAAATCTAATAACACTGTAAGTCTTGCAATAACAAAAACTTCTGAATTAATTGAAGTTATTATTCCTTTTTTTGAAAACTATCCAATACAAGGACTAAAAAGTTTAGATTTTGCAGATTTTAAAAGGGTTGCTATAATGATAAGTGCTAAAGAGCATTTAACTATTGAAGGCTTAAATAAAATTTTAGAAATAAAATCAAACAGGAATAAGCATAGAAAGTAAAATAATAATATTTTTATTTAATTGCATGATAAATTTGAATAGCCATGCAAAAGTTAGACGATAAGAGGAACCAAATAAGATCAATTTTGACATTTTATTTTTATAGCAAAATATTATTTTTGCGCCTAGTAAGGTAAAAAATTTAATGTCTATTTATTATTCCAACTTGGTCATTATACCCTATTAGTACTTGTTATTAATAGATTAATGATTATCCCCTTTTTTTTTTCTATATATTTCAAAAATTTAAGAAAAAATATAGAGTGGGAAGTAATAAAGTCAGCCATGATAATCATCTGAATTTGGTGGCACAAAATCGGAGGCCTCGACTGTTTACTAAAAACACAAGAATGTGCAATGATAAAAATCATAGTATACGTTCTGAAATTTGCTCGATGCCATTAATATAAAAAAGGTAATAGGTAACTGTTACTAATTGAAAGTCTGGTTAATAGCGGTCAAGTTAAGGCCGCGTGTTATGCTAATTAATTTTTTTAAGAAATAAGCTAATATGTTAACTTGATTTCTTTTTAATTAGTAGAAACACTATCCACTATATGCTAGAAACCCTTTTTTGACTTAATACTACTAGTTTAATAATAATAACTGGAGTGAAAACTTAAGTTAAGAACTATCAAAAAGGCAATTAGCAGGAAACCACTGATTTATATTTTACAAATTTAAATTTAGTTGGAACCTCAGAGACTATACGTGGAGTAAAAAGAAATAGTCCAAAAAAAAAAAAAATAAAAGGGCGAGAAAGGAATGCCCTTTCAAGATTAGTATTCCTTTTGGTTTTAAAATAATAACTAGAGAGAGTTATTGGTTTGACTCCTCACTTTGAAGGCCAGCACCCTAACCAGAGTTAAAATAGTTAAAATTTTATAACCTACTAATTCTTAAACTTAAAATATTTTAATAAATTAAAGCTACAATGACAATAATTATGACAAACCAAACTATAAGTAAATACTTAAAATATCTAGAAACTTTTCTAAAAACTAATTTTATTTTTACAAGAAGTCTTTATAGGGGTCTACCAAAATTAACTATAACTCCAGTAGTAAGTTACAAAAATGCAAAATTTAACAAAAGTTTAATATTCAAAGATAATAAGGATAAAGCTTTTGTTTATAGATGGATTAACAAGCAAAACAGTAAAGAATACTTAGGTAGTACCTCTAGTGCCAAAAGAAGACTTAATACTTATTACGATTTAAAAACTTTAGGAGATGTAAAAATGCCAATTTATAATGCAATCTTAAAACATGGACATGAAAACTTTATCTTCGAAATAATTGAATATTGTTTATCAGAAGATACAATAAAAAGAGAACAATATTACTTAGATAATTTTGATTTTGAATATAATGTGTTAGCTAATGCTAATTCCTTGGCTGGTTTTAAACACACAACAGAAACTTTAGCTAAATTCAAAGGAAGACAAAACCTTTTAGGATATAAACATTTACCTGAAACCTTAAAGATGTTAAGAGAAGTAAATACGGCAAAAGTTCATACTGAAGAAACTAAAGAAGCAATGAGAAATTCTTGGGCACAAAGAAAACTAAAATCTGATATCTTAGAATTAAATCTATTAAATGAAATAAATCCTTCAAAATCTAAAAAAGGAGGAAAACTAGTAGTAGTTACAAACATAGAAACTAATGTTTCAACAGAATATAAGTCTATAATTGAAGCTGCTACTGTTTTAAATTTAACAAGATTTACTTTAAGAAAATATATTAAAAATAAAAAAATCTTGAATATATTGAAAAAAAACGAATCAGGCTTAGTTAAAGAAAAATATTTAATTACTCTTAAGGATAAAACTTAATTGGAATATAAATAAATTTCGGTTGGGGTCCCCCCGCCTGCAGGCCCCTTGCAAAGCAAGAAGGATTTAGCAAAGGCTTTAACATTGAAAGTAACTTAGTTGAAAACCTCTGGAATTTGGTTAGTATAAAAAAAGAATAAACTTTAATGAACCCTTCTTCTTTCTTTTTGCTATCGCTGAAAGAAAGAACACGAGTTGGGAGATAGTTCTTAAAGGTACTTTCATTAATTAAAATTAGGATCTAAACGTTTTTATTATTTTTTTTTGTAACGCTTAACTATGAGGATCCTAAGGTAGCAAAATCATTTGGCCTGCTAAGTGTTTTGGGAAAACACTATTGTGGGTAAAACTATCAAATTCCGGGGACACCCTAAAGCTTATGGTGCCAAGCTATAGTCGAAAGGCTATAAGTGGATGGACTAATTACCCATGTATGGAAACAAGTCATAAGATGAAGGAAACTGAAATGGGTTATCGCGGATCTAAATCAGAGTTTCAAAACCCACAGCCAAACGAAACTTCTGTAAAAGAGCAACGAGTAGACGGTAGTTATTGCTTGAATTTTAAATTGATGCAATTAAGGTATACTCTAATGGGTTTCGAAAGAAACTATCCGATCAAAAACCCTTCTAAACAATTAAATAATAGAATATTTTCTACTTTAAATATAAAACATGGATTGAATCCATGGTTCTTAACTGGTTTCAGCGACGCTGAATCTTGTTTTTCTATAAAAATACAAGAAAATGCTAAATTAAAAACTAAATGGAGAGTTAGACCTGTATTTTCTATAATTTTGCATAAAAAAGATCTATTACTATTAGAAGCTATACAAAAGACTTTAGGTGTAGGTAAAATAACAACAAATGGGCAAAATGCGTTAATGTATGCAGTAGATTCTATCAACGAAATGCCTATTATTATTAACCATTTTGATAAGTACCCTTTAATAACACAAAAGTTATCTGATTATTTAATCTTCAAACAATGTTTTGAAATTATTAAGCAGGGTAAACATTTAACTGAAATAGGTTTATTAAAAATAACAGCTCTAAAATATGCTCTTAATTTAGGTTTACCTAATAAATTAAAAGTTGCTTTCCCAAATGTTGTGCCTAAGAATAGACCTGATTACTTTTTTAATGGTATTCCTGACCCTTTTTGGCTATCAGGTTTTACTAGCGGAGAAGGTTCTTTTCACTTAGTACTAAAAAAATCAGAAAGTAAATCAGGTTTGTTAGCCCGATTTAGTTTACATTTACATATTAGAGAGCTAGAGGTTCTGAAAGGTATTGCTACTTATTTTAAATTATACAATAATGCTAACACAACTAAAGGCACAGAAACTGCTAAAAATAACTGCTTTAGTGTGCAACAAAGAGAAAAAAGTAAAAGTGCGCAACTGCAAATTTCCAAATTTTCTCATATTATTAATATAATAATACCATTTTTTAATCAGTACCCTATACTAGGTATGAAAAGCTTAGATTTTGCAGATTTTAAAAAAGCTTGTGATAAACTAAAAACTAAAAAACATCTAACATCTCCTTCTGTTTTCAATCAAATAGTTAAAATTAAATCAGGTATGAATCTAAATAGAAAAAGGGAAAATTAGTGGTCCTGGTCCCTCCAAAGGATTCGAATATTGTATTATAAATATAATTCACTTTTTATTTAATTGTATGATAAATTTGATTTGCCATGTTAAATGAGGTCCGGTATCAATAATGTAACGAAGGTCTCACTGTCTCTACAACTTGCTCAGTGAAATTGAATTACCAGTGCAGATGCTGGTTACTCTCAGTGGGACGGGAAGACCCTATGCAGCTTTACTGTAGTTAGTTAATACACTGATCTAAAACAATTCAAATCAATAGAAATTAGGCATGTCGACAGACGTAATCCGAAAGGAAAGTGGAAACCTCCTGATTTGAATTGGGTTAGTGTTTACCTTATTAAATAGAAATTTGGGATAATTGACTAATTGGCAGTTTGACTGGGGCGGTCGTCTTTAATAAAGTAGCAAAGTACATCCAAAGATTTATTAAAATTTAATTATTACAATATTATTAATTAAAAATAATATTGCACGCTAAAAAGATTATTAGATGGTATAAATTAATTTCATTTATACTTTATATGTTTTGCCTCTATCTTAATACTAAAGGTGAAATATATAAAACAAAATTTTATTAAAGTAATTTAACAAAAATCAAAAAGATGAAACTAATTTATATTTAGTTTTCTAAAAAAAATTTTAACCTTTTAACATCTAACATTCTTGTATAAAAAAAAATTCTTTTTATAAGGTATAGCTAGAAATCGAATGGAGATCAATCAACCAGTGTAAAGGTTGCGCAGAGTGTAATGGCGGAAAGCATACCTAACTGAAAGACTTAAAAGTCGACCAGATACGTAAGTAGGGCATAGTGACCCCTCGCTATAAAATGGAATAGACGGGGATCAATTGATAAAAGTTACGCTAGGGATAACAGGCTGATAGCCGGCGAGAGTACACATTGTCCCGGCTGATTGGCACCTTAACTTTAAAAATTTAAATTATCTAAATTAATAAAAATTAACTTACACTAGAAACTAGAAATATCTCATTTTATTAGTTTTTTATAAATCGACGAGGCTCGTTTTATTTTAAAACTTTCTACTGGTAGTTTATATTGTTTATAACATATAGACTATGTGCGAGATAGTTCCTTCATATTAAGAGGAATATTTAATTAAACTTAAAATTAAAAATGGCTAAAAATTTACTTAGAGAAATGTTAATTGGTTCTATACTAGGTGATGCTCACTTAGGTAGAACAGGATTAACTAAAGCTTTTATTTCTTTTGAACAATCTCTTAAAAAAATCGATTATTTAAATCACTTGTACAATTTAGTTAACCAAGAAGGATTAGCTTTAGAGAAACCTAAAATTTATTCTAGAGATGATCTTAGATACAATAAAACTAATCGATCTTTATACTTTAGGACTAAATCATTAGAAGAATTGAAACCTTTAGCTGATATGTTTTTAGATAAAGACAATAAAAAAATAATACCAGCTAATATTGCTGATTATTTGACTCCAAGAAGTTTAGCTTATTGGATTATGGACGATGGTCAAGCAGTAAAAAAAGGTGGTGTAACTTTATGTACCGATAGTTATAAATCAGAAGAAGTTAGTTTACTTAGAAATGCCTTAGAAAACAAATTTAATATTTCAACTTCAATTCATAATAAAAAGGGTTCAGGCGGCAATTATTACGAAAGAATTTACATAAATAAAAATTCTTTAGATTTTATTAAACCTGAATTGAAACCACATTTTTATGACTCTATGTTATATAAAATAAATGAAAATGAAGTTGTTCTTTATGGAAATAATAATAATAAAACTGATTCAGATTTAGATAGTGTATATGATAATTTTGATATCGGGGATATTTAATAGCAATATTAAATAAGAAATTGGCTATATACTGGAACATCCTTAAACTTTAAAAACTATTAATAGTAAAATATTTAAAGATTGGACGATCAGTAGGGAAGTTTATTTTGTAAGTTTAACCGATAAAATAAACCCCTCAACGATCACACGCCAACAACCAGAACTATGTTTAATGTATTCTAAACACTGGTTGAAGATATGATCTAAACTAATTTGAAAAAATTAGAGTAATAGCGATGTCGATTCATCCTATCCTCCGGGGGAAGAACCTTGGAAGGGTTGGGCTGTTCGCCCATTAAAAGGGTACGTGAATTGGGTTTAATACGACGTATTTTAAATTTTAAAATCTAAAAAAAAAGGAAAACATTTCAATATAAAATAAAATTTTTAATATTTCTAAAAAAGAAACAAAAAAATTTTTTTTTTTGTTTTATTAATAATTATTAGAAATATCTCATTATTATAATATTATTATCTTACCAAACAAAAAAAACTAGAAAAATAATATTAATTACTTGTAGCTTATTTAATAGTTACAGAGATAGCTTTTTCATAATAAGAAAAGTATTTTAAATGAAAACAAATAAGAAAATGTTAAATATAAATCCACTTAATAAGTCAATAATTTTAATAAAAAAAAGAATCTATTTTAAATTCTCTGATTTTTCAATACCAATGACGACATTTATAAAGTATCCTATTTTTATTACAGCTTTAATTAATCGCATAAATCAAATTAAAAAACATTATTCTATAAATTCTAAAACTTTAATTTATAATTTAGCTAAAGAAAAAAAAAAAGCTCAAAAAGAACTTAAAAATAAAGGAGGAATTTATATTTTATGGTGTCGTAACAATGGTATGTTTTATGTAGGTTCTGCTATTCGTTTTTTTACATATAAAGGTCGTCTAAATGATTACTTTATGTTAGGTAGAATTCAAACTTCTTTACAAGGTAAAAGCTCTAAAGTAAGTAAAAAATTAGCAGAAAGTATTAATAATTATTCAATAGAAAATTTTTCATTAATTATACCTGAAAATTATAAATCTGAAGAATTAAATAAAAAAGAAATTCAGCTTAGAGAGCAGTTGTGGATGTTACTATACCCTACTCTTAATAGTAGTTTACTAGTTTCATCAAATGATGGAAGAGCTATGAGCGAAAAAAATAGAATAAAAATAAATACTATACATAAAATATATATATATGAAATAAAAAACAATCAAATTTTAAAGGAATCTGAAAAGTTAATTTATGGTATTAAAGAATTATCTCGAACAGGTTTTATTGATTTAAATAATATTAAACATACTATAGAATATAATTCTATTAAAGGTCACTTAACGTCAGGTTTATTATGGAAAAATCGTTTTATTTTTTCTTATACAAAATTTAAAAATAATACGATTATTAATATTAACAAAAATATTAAAAATAGAACTAAATCATCTGGTGTTTGGGTTTATGATTATAAAACTAAAAATTTTATAACTTACGAACCAAATATTAAAAATTGTCTTTCTAAATATAATATAAGTATTACACATTTTAAACGTATTAGAAAATTTGGTTTTGAATTTAAAAATAAATTATTTAGCAACCAAAAATTACATTGATTTACCCCTATATATATATTAGGTATTTTTATAAGACTTGCGTCGTTAAAGGAAACTATTTGCTGGAAACTCCTAAAACTTTAAGTACTGTTTGCATATTTTAATATAAATAAATCTATAATTTTAAGAATGTTTAAATAGTAAAAATCTTAAAGATAATATAATGGACAATCAGCAGGAAACCAAAAAGAAATAATTTAAAGTAGGTTCCTCAGAGACTATATGTTTCCATCCTAACTTAGGATAAGATATAGTCCGAACTAGGTATAAATATCTAGAAGCAGTTATAATTAATCTGCGATAACATAAAACATAAAAAGGAGTCAGTATGGTCCCTATCTTCTGAGAGAAAAATTAGTAAAAAGGGGAAGACCTTCTAGTACGAAAGGATCAATAGGCTGTGTTTCTATAGTGTACCAATTGTTGAAAACAAATTTAATATAAAAACCATAAATAATATCTTTGTCATTTTTGGTTTGGTACTAAGCCTAATAAAGGCTCAGGGTTAGTTTATTTTAATATGTTTAATGCTTATATAATATAATATATTTTATTTTATTTATATGTCAAAGTATAAATAATTTATCATTTTATATAATAATTTTATGTAAGGATAAACTATTATATACAATTTGTTGTGGTAATTTTCTATTTTTAATAGATTAAATAAATACAAACATTGTAATTCTCAATTACCTTAAAAAATATAATTTAATTATATTAAAAATTTGGCACAGTTGGGTAGCCACAAACATGGTAGATAAGTGCTGAAAGCATATCAAGCAAGAATCTACCCCCTAGATACTAACAATTATAAAAAAAAAAAGCTTAAAAATCCGTAAGGAAAAATAAACTTATATTTTAAATAATATATAAGATAAGAAATAGAACATTTCTTAGATAGGATGCAAATGAAAGCTGCTGAAAAGCATTTAGTTTAGCATTACTAATTAATCACAAGACTTTATGTTAAGATATTCACACAAAATAAAACAAATATTAAAACCCATTCTAATTTTGGCTTTAAACTAATCAAAGAAAATAAAAAAAAAAAAAGATTTTGCCATAATCTAGCAAATGTGAGCATTGCATAACTAACATTAGTATTAGTGACTGCAGGAACTGGCAATTCAGTAGGTGTTGGTTGTTGATGATAACCACCAAAATATCAATCATATAATCCTATAAGAATTACACCGCCAAACAAAACTATAATAAATATAGCTTTTTGTTTGTTTAGGATTTGAATCCTTAGCTGGATCAGTAAAAATACCAGTATTGTTATTGTTATTGTTATTGTTATTGTTAATGTTAATGTTAATGTTATTGTTATTGTTATTGTTAATGTTAATGTTAATGTTATTGTTATTGTTATTATCAGAATCTGAACTGTTTGCAACAGTATCAGAAATAATAGATGCAATATTTGATATATTATTAGAATCTCTAGATGAGATATGGTTAATAATAACATCATTTACTGTATTATAATTACAATTAAAAATAGTATTATCATTTAATAACTGATATATAAAAATACTAAACATTGAGAAAGTTAATATTATAAAAACAATAAGATCTGTTATTGCTATATATTTTCTAATATTCATTTTAAATTTAAAATTTTGTTATCCAGCTATATTTTTAGGGGGGTTTTTGTCACTAAATAATAAACAACAATCCTGCACTATCTAAAACAAAACCACTAATCAATTAACTCTATAAACAATAATAACATGGTGTAGGGGTTCATAAATAAATAAATAAATAAATAAATAAATAAATAAATAAATAAATAAATAAATAAATAAATAAATAAATAAATAAATAAATAAATAAATAAATAAATAAATAAATAAATAAATAAATAAATAAATAAATAAATAAATAAATAAATAATATAAACAACAATCCTGCACTATATTAAACAAAAGTGATGTTAGGGATATAAGGTTATAAAACAATCAACAATCCTGCACTATCTAAAACAAATTTATGTTAGTTTTTTGTGTGTAAGGTTATAAAACAATCAACAATCCTGCACTATTAAACTCACCATCCTAAGTTACTAACAGTATACCTAACAATCCTGCACTATATTAATTTATTGTTCATAACCTGTAAACTTATTAATTAAAAATATCCACAATCCTGAACTTTATTAATCCATTTTAATTTATCATTTTTACTCTCCAATAATCACATTTAAGAAAAAACTAAAAGAAAGATATATGCAAATTTTGCTAAATTATAATTTGAAAATTCCCCCAAAAATCAAACACCTATCATTTTACTGTCCTAAAAAATTTAAAAATTCACGCAAAACCAAAATCTCAAAAACATGAGACAAAAAGAAAATAAGATCAACTCTTGTGCAATAGCTCCAGAATTCCTGTTTATCTGTTGCTTTATCTACAAAACCCTCCTACTTACTACT